CACCGCTACATTGAAAATTCCCTTTACCCTTACTATACTCTAGTATAGTAGTTTCTACTGCTGATTTAAGGTTGAGCCTTAAGATTTTACAATAGACTTACTATACAACCTACAGACGCTTTACGCCCAATAATTCCGGATAACGCTTGCATCCTCCGTATTACCGCGGCTGCTGGCACGGAGTTAGCCGATGCTTATTCTTCGAATACCGTCAGATCTTCTTCTTCGAAAAAAGAGGTTTACAACCCACAGGCATTCTTCCCTCACGCGGTATTGCTCCGTCAAGCTTTCGCTCATTGCGGAAAATTCCTCACTGCTGCCTTCCGTAGAAGTCTGGGCCGTGTCTCAGTCCCAGTGTGGCTGATCATCCTCTCAAACCAGCTACTGATCGTTGCCTTGGTAAGCTGTTATCTTACCAACTAGCTAATCAGGCGCGAGCTCATCCTCAGGCGAATTAATTCTTTCACCAAAAGGCATATGGGGCATTAGCAACTGTTTCCAATTGTTATTCCTCTCCTAAGGGTAGATTCTCACGTGTTACTCACCCGTCCGCCACTAAAGTATAAACTTTCGTTCGACTTGCATGTGTTAGGCATACCGCCAGCGTTCATCCTGAGCCAGGATCAAACTCTTTATTGTATCCAGAACATCTTAAATATTATTGAAAGATTCTAATAACAGAGAATACTTTGTTTCACGTAAGATTGTCAACCCCTTTCTCTTATTTTTTGTATTAGCCACAATATGAATAACAATTATCAATAAACCATGTATGGTATAATCTTTACAGATCAACTATATTTTAGTAAATGTCATACCTGGAAATGCCAAGGGTATAGGCAATATAGCCAATTACTAACTGTCCTTATAAATAATGTATATTATATATAATGTATCTTTGCTGCTTAAGCTGTTGAATAATAAGCCCTAAGACTAATGAAAAGGAGATAAATCAAACTTGAGCAATCAAAAAGAAAAAATCCTTATTGTTGATGATGAAAATAGTATAAGAAAGATTTTAGAGACACGATTATCTGCAATAGGTTATATAGTAGTAAGCGCATCTGATGGGGAAGAAGCACTATCTATGTTTCATAGAGAAAATCCTAGTCTTATTATACTAGATATCATGATGCCTAAATTAGATGGATATGGAGTTTGCCAAGAAATAAGAAAGGAATCTGATATTCCAATTATAATGCTTACAGCTTTGGGTGATATATCAGATAGAATTACTGGCCTAGAATTGGGTGCAGACGATTATATTGTAAAACCGTTTTCACCCAAGGAACTAGAAGCTCGTATCAAATCTGTACTTAGAAGAACAGAAAAAATTTCAATAGCTGCTAATATACCTACTTCTGGAATTATTAACATTGGCTTTTTGAGGGTTGACACAAATAAAAAACAAGCATATAAAAACAATACAAGAGTAAGATTAACTGGTATGGAATTTAGTTTACTAGAACTACTCGTTAGTCGAGCAGGAGCTCCTTTTTCTAGGGCATCCATTCTACAAGAAGTATGGGGATATTTGCCAGAAAGACATGTAGACACACGGGTTGTAGATGTTCATATATCAAGATTAAGAGCCAAGCTAGAAGATGATCCTAGTAATCCTGACTTAATACTAACTGCACGTGGAACTGGATATTTATTTCAGAAAATCGCTACAGTAAAGAAATAAAATTAATTACTCAGACACTTGGAATTAATACTGAGTTTTAATTATTAATATTAATTAGATAAGAATTTGTTTTTGCACTTTTTATACTTTTATTCTGAGAAATTTAGTTGTTAATCAATCTAGATTTAAGGTATGTGACCTGTATAGTAAATTGAAGTTTGGAATAACTAGAAGTATTTCGGAAATATAAAATATATTGACACTCTGAAAAAAAGTTATATTTATAGACTTTCAGTACACAATTCCTGTATTAATTTTTGTTAGATTTTATAAACTTAATATCAAAACTGTTAACTTATTATGGCACATTGTATATGTTTGCAAGTCTTTAATGTTGATTATATTTTCTTAAGTAGTTTTATTTTTTGGACAGACGTAGGTCAGCGATTCTCAGCAAAGGTTACTATTTCAAACATTAGAAATTTTAATAATACAGAGACTTTATATAGATTACTAAGGATCTTCTAAGAAGAAGACATCCAACATTTACGCTAACACCTTTATCTGGGAAAAAAGATAACTCATTAAAAGGTATCCGACAATTGTCAGCCTTAGGAGATACTAATATCCAATAAGCAAACTTCATAAGATATCATCAAAATGTTACTATAAGCTTATAAGCCCGGCTACAAGATATAATATATAAATTAAGCATTTGCAATTAAACTAGAATAAGGAATGGAAAACTGCTTCTAATCCCTTATTTTTATTTGAGATGACATGTAAAACAATAATACACACAAATATATAGTTAGACAACTGTAGAAACTCTAAAGATAAGTATAGAATACAAGAAGAAAAGTTATATCCCAGAAATGCAACGGATAAATCTTGAACTATGACTGTAAGGATCAAAAATTATCTATATAGATATAGCAAATCCCCAAATACCTGTTTTGCGCATCTAGATTTTTTAGAAAATTTACTATTGACAGCTTAGTATAAAACTTTAAATAATTTATAAAAAGTAACCACAAGTATGTCATTGAGAAATAACGTCAAAAATATCCTTTATTATCTTATTTTAATGTCTAATTTCTTACATATCAGATCTCTAATACTGTTGTTTAGTTGAGTAATTTGAGCATTTGTTAAAGTTGCATTAAGTGACTGATATGTTACACGCAAACTTAAACTTCTTTTATTAGCAGGAATCTGATTGCCTAAGTATTCATCAAATAGATCAATAGATTTTATGAATGAATTATTGATGCTATTTATTTTACTCATTATGGAACTAATACTAACATTTTTACCAACTATCATAGAAATATCTCGAGTGACACATGGATACCGAGAATATGGTTTCAACTGATAATTTGAGTTTACAGAATAACTGTTTTTAAGTTGATAGACAATAGCATCTAAGTCTAACTCACAGATATAAAAACTTTGCTTTATACCCATATTATAACGCAATTGAGGATTTACTTCACCAAAGAAACCTACTTTATATTTTCCAGAATATAGCACTGCTGTGCGCTGACTGTGCACAATTTTCTTTAAGTAACAATTTATTGAAAACTTATCCCAAAATAGAGTTATTCCGATACTTTGGCAAAGATTTGAAAGCATCCCTTTCGCTTGAAACCAGCTTAAAGCCTTAGACTGACTAGACCAATCGGCTCTTAAATAGTTTTTACAACTCCACATCATACCCAAATGTAGTTTTTCATAAGTAGTATTACTTTTGTAATTATTATAAAATACCTTACCTATTTCAAACCCATCAAAATTATCACTACTTTGGTGAATATTATAATATAAAGAGTCGATTAAACTGGTAACCAAGTTAGATCTTAATCCATTGTATTCATCACTTAAAGGGTTAAAGATATTTATTCTTTGTTGTTTATGCAAAGAAGAATGCACTAGTTCATGTAAGCCAATACTTCTTAAAAAATATCTTATTTGTCTTTTTAATAATTCTTGTTGTGAAATCTTATTTTTTGTGCATGTACAAGGAAGAACATCATCAAATTGCTGAAAACCGTATATTCTAGCAATTTCCTCTATAAGATCTACTTCTCGGTTTAGATCATATTGTCGCTGCTTGGGAATATCAGTTAACCAATATGTAGGATATATAAGCGGACTAAGATTTAATAAACTTAATATTTCTGTTACCCGTGCTTCCCAGGCATTTTCTAACTGTTTCTGATTAATTGCTGGAGATAAGATTCGTATCAAATTTTTTTTTGTTAATTTGATATGTACTTTCGGGTCTTGATCTAGTTTTAAATTATTATATTCTTGTATAAATCCTTTACAAAATTTCTTATACAAGAAAACCGATTCTTGGATTGCAAGAAATAAAAGATTATCTTGCAAGTTCTTAATTGATTTAATAGTTGATAAATCAAAATTTTTCTTGTGATTTAATTTATTAAAAGTAACTGCTTGAATTAAAATTGTACTTGTAGAGGTAATAATATTATTTGTTGTAATAGTTTTTGCAAGAATACTATTAACACTAATTGGAACCAATTTGTGGGTTACTTGACTATGCTTAAGATAAATAGCTACAGTTTCTTGTTGACAAGATTTTACAAGAATAGTACTTCCTTGATCTAATAAAGATAGATTTGAAATATCAAATATTTGAAAATCTTGTCCCCATTTAATATTTATATAATTCTTAATATCAATCACAGTATTTACAGGATTTATATTCCCATGTATTAAATAATCTTGCAACCATTTTGGAGAACTTTTTACTTGTACATTTTTCATAAGTATAGTTAGACAATGAGAATGATCAGCTATTTCGCTATACTTTATTCTATTCCCTTTTTTTTGATTATTTAGAAAGTGGGTATTCCAGAAATTAAAATTTAGCTGTTGTCTTAGTACAGTGCCGACTTCACGAGCAATTCCAACTATATTTGATAAATCATATCTGTTAGGAATAGAAATAATATCCAGTATTATATCTTGTGAACCAAGAACATCTATTGTTTTAATACTATCTATCTCAAATCCTGCGATAGTTAAAGAATTTTCTAAGTTGCTTACATTAGTTGAACTAAGGTCAAGGATTTGACTAAGCCAAAACCATGAAACTTTCATATGTATTTATATATATAATCCATCGTATTACTTAATTTTTGACTAACTTGCTTTGGTGAATTTCAGGCCATTATCTTGGGCATATCTTTCCATAAAACGCATAAATCGATCCCAATCTTCCGGACTTTTAATAATATACACAGATTCAATAGCTTGAGGTTTTCCATTTATGAACTTAGCATTTACATCACGTGTAACCAACTCTCCCTCTTCGTCCGTTAAATACATACCTGTAATGTCACCTTTACTACCCATACTAGCTTCTAAAATTTTGGGGTTCGAGAATCTAAAAGTAGCAGTTCCTGTACTACCATCACGTGATCTTGTTAAACGTACATCTGGAATAATTTCTTCATTGATACCTTTTATAAATTGAATAGCAGCCATGTCATTATTTGGTCCCCAACCTATAATAAAATATAAAATATATACTCGGATTACAATAGTCTTTAAATAAGTCGGTAAATAACATTATTATTTTTAGTACTAATAATTTGTATTATACTAAATTAATATAATAATGCTCTGCTTTTTATTTATCATAATCTCTATCAATACAGTAATTCAAATTTACATGGTCTTTATATTTGTAATGCATATCAATTTTAACAATAGATAGATACTGTCCTTACAAATTGAATTATTAGTTTTAGCTATACTGAAAAGTAAAATAGTTTATTAGATGCTTCGTATCTTCATAATCACATAATAAATTTTCTATTTCATTAAGGAAATAACATCACTATAAAAACTGGGGTGGAAGGATTCGAACCTGCGAATAACGGAGTCAAAGTCCGCTGCCTTACCACTTGGCTACACCCCATATTGCACTGTCATCATTTTAATTAATTTTCATCAAGAAAATTATTAGTGAATACAGACTTTACTAGACTTTTATTGTTACTATTGAAATTTAGCTAATCTATAATCAGGATTATAAACCTCGATTACTTCGACTGTAGTTAATGTAAATATCTTCAAACTAGGTAATAATATTATTTAATTCTAGTAGTAATGTCATCCATTGTATTTATTGATATAGTTATTCGCATCTAGATAAAATAAATATGCATTGATTAGTATTTTGCCTATATTATTATGAAATTAGTTTTTTACTATTTTGATTACATCAAAACACGCAATTCAATATTTTTGTTTTTATATATTTAATTGTTTCAATTGTGTATGATTGAAAATAATGATAAGGCACTTTACTACATTTTTTTGCAGATATTTTCAAATATCGAGGTTTTTTCTCGTAGAAATGAGTTAAATTATTATTGAGGTTTGCAACTGATTATAATTTTCAAAATGCTTTACTTCAATTATCTATTCTTCTTTATTATCTAAACATATTTAAACTCTGCAATGGATTTTAGACATCTAAGCAAACTTCTTTTTGCATTAATATATAATCATGCTTCAAATATCATTATTAATCTTATTTTTTAAATACTGTGTATAAAATTGTAATGATTCTTGTTTAAAAATTTCTTGAATACCACTCTGTAACCATTTAACAGTTATTGTTCGGCTCAACATTTCTTTTTCTCCTATAATAAAGCAGACACTTGCATGACCCTTGTGAGCCTTTTTCAACTGTTTTTTAAATGATTTACTACTTAAGTCTAAAGTAACGGTGAATTGCCTTGCTTGTAACAGCTGCATTACAAATAAAGAGTATTTATTAGCATTGTTTCCTTGAGATGCTATATATATATCTATGCTACTTGTACAAAAACTAATAGTGTCTTGTAATAGGGAATACAATCTTTCCATACCTATAGCACAACCTACTGCTGGGACTTTGTTACCTCCTAGTTGATAAACTAAATTATCATAACGGCCTCCACCACATATTGTATTTTGTAGTTTGGGATTAATTATATCTGTTTTTATCTCAAAAGCTGTATTATTATAGTAATCTAATCCTCTAACTAAGTTATTATTAATTAAATATGGGATTTGGAGTAAGTTTAAATATTTACAAACCTTTTCAAAATGCTTTTTAGCACGTAAGTCTAAAAAGCTATAAAGCCTAGGAGCATCTAACAAAATCTTTTGTGTATTAATATCTTTGCTATCTAAAATTCTTAAGGGATTAGTATATAAACGCTTTATAGAATCATTATCTAAGTCACTTACGTAATGTAGTAAATAATTTTTTAGCTTTTCTTGATATTTAAATCTACTTAGAGAAGTGCCAATAGAATTAATTTCTAGAATAAGACTTTTACAGCTTAACTGCTTTAATAACTTAACAGCTAAATAAATTACTTCTGCATCTGCTCGTGGATTATTGGAACCGAAACACTCTAGACCTAATTGATAAAATTGACGCTGCCTACCAGTTTGAGGTCTTTCATACCTAAACATAGGACCACAATACCAAACACGATTTATAGGATTAAGAGTATCTAATTTATTTTCTATTAGTGCCCGAACCACACTAGCAGTTCCTTCTGGGCGCAATGTAATATTTCTACTACTTTGGTCTTGAAAACTATACATTTCTTTACTAATAATATCAGTTTCTTCACCTATGCTTTTTGTAAATAGGTCAGTATTTTCTATAATAGGGGTATAAATTTCTAGATACTTAGCTTGCTCAAAAATTCTTTTAGCTTTGTTGATGATTAGGCGCCAATACTTTAGCTCATCATATAGAATATCTCGAGTTCCACGAATTTTTTGCATTATATTAATTCCTTTGTTGATCTCCTAAAGTTCTAATAATAATTTATACTTTTAGAATATAGAGTTAGAAAATAACTTTTTCATCTGTTATTTATTTGTGGTTAATTATTACACTTAATCATTAGCTATACTTGTACGGGCAAGGAGGGACTCGAACCCCCGACACCGTGGTTCGTAGCCACGTGCTCTAATCCACTGAGCTACACGCCCTATACTATTATTCATATAATATAATAAAATTTATAATTAAGTTAAACATATCAGGTCACAAAAAATGAAGCTGTGAGCAGTTAATTATAACTATAGATGTTTTGAGTAATCTTATAAGTATTATTATTTTTTCTCATAAGTAGAAGACATATAATTAACATATAGGAGAAGGTAGATTAAACTGTCTTCTGGTAAAAGTCCACACCAACTTAACAATTAATATATTTTATACTTTAATACAATGGACAGACATATTTTATATAGAGAAGAAGCAAGAATATCTTTAATGAAAGGTGTAGAGGCTGCAGCCAAAACGGTTTCTGTAACTTTAGGTCCTCTGAGCTATAATATTCTGTTGCATACAAATGACAGCACTCCACAAATTCTAGGTAGTGGGGTTGCTATTATAAACGAAATTGAGTTAGAAAACTTTTTTGAAAATGTAGGAGTTAAGCTAATACGTCAAGCTTCTTCTAAGACCAGTGAAGTTGTGGGAGATGGCACAACTACAACTATTGTGATAGCGTATTCTCTTATACGCTATAGCATGAACTACCTTATTGGTGGTATGAACATAATAGGAATAACAACAGGAATCCAAAAAGCTGTTGAGTTTTTATCAAACAAATTAGTTGAATATGCTCAACCAGTCAATAACATGAAAACTCTTGAACAAATAGCGACAATAGCATCTGGCAATAATAATCATATTGGTACTATAATTGCCAAAATAGTTGACGAAATTGGACCAGAAGGAGTGATTTCTTTAGAAGACAGCCATTCTACAAATACTACTTTTAAAATCTCTCAAGGAATCAAAATTGATAGAGGCTTGTTTTCATCTGCATTTGTCAAAAAAGGTGATACGATGAAGGTCATTCAAGATCATCCATATATTTTAATCACAGATAAAAAAATTACGTTAGTAAAAGAAGAACTCATTCCCATACTAGAATTAGTCAGTGGAGCCAATAGATCTTTATTAATTTTGGCTGAAGATTTATCAGCTGAGGTTTTATCTACACTTGTAATTAATCGTGTTCAAAATGTTGTTGATGTTGTTGCTATCAGACTTCCTGGATTTGGGCATCAGCGCCAACTACTCTTAGAGGATATCAGCACTGCTACAAATGGTAAAATTATCAGTGATAAAATAGGATTGAAATTAGATTTACTTGAGTTATCAATGCTAGGGATAGCCAAAAAAGTTATTATAGATAGAAACTCGACAACTATTCTTCTAAATGATCAACAAGAGTATATTGATAAACACTGTAATCAGCTTCGTAAACAGATTAATATAAGCAGTACAATTTATGAACAAGAAAATCTTAGAAATCGCTTAGCAAGGATTTCAAGTAAGACTGCTATTATTAAAATAGGAGCTCTTAGTACTGATGAATTACAAGATAAAAAAACATATTTTAAAGAAGCTTTAAACAGTGTCCAAGCAGCAGTAGAAGAAGGTATTATTCCGGGAGGATGGTCAATAAGTATTCATCTATCCTTAGAATTATTAGGATGGGCAAAGAAATACCTTCCTCAAGATCAATTAAGAGGAGCTTTACTAGTTAAAGAGTCTTTTATGACTCCTTTACAAAGAATTATACATAATGGTGGATATAATGAAGCAATTATCCTTAATGAATTAGCACAGCAAAATTTCAAGATAGGCTATGATACGATCAATGGAAGCTATGTAAACATGCATACAGCAGGTATTATAGATTCTGCAAAAGTTATGCGCTTAGCTATACAAAATGCTGCATCAATAGCAAAAATGTTTTTAACCACAGAGTGCGTAATCATTAATAAATCTAGCTAGCAATAACTTAATCAAACTGGGAAATTATACTTATAGTGAACTAAATATAACCAAAAAAAATATGCTCCATTGGTCTTTGAACACAATAGAATTACTCTTAAATTTATTAGTGCAACAATATTAATATACTGATCGTTATCATAATAATAACAACCAACATTATTGATAATAAAAGATTTTCTAAAAAAAAATCTGTATTTTTGCAAATAGTAATTATAAGTTGGATAACATTTACAGCTTTCCAGTAAAAGAACTAAGCTAGCAATTCGCAATTGTTGTTTAGATAACATACTTACTAAATACTCAGCAATATAAGCTGTATACATAGTGGAATGTATCTTTGCATTTGGAGCTTGCGAGATCTTGTATAAAACTGATTCACAAACATTTGGTAAGTGTATAAAACTATTATTAACTAGAATAATTCTTTGGTCAATTGAGTCAAGAACATGCAGGGCAATTAACAAACAATTTAAGTTTACTAAAAAAGGAAGTTTTTGTTGCATCGGAATATATCTTATATATAAATAGCAAGTAATTACAAAACTTAGTCATTCTGCTTAACAACTACCTGTAAAAATAAAGTTAGGGAATTTGCTTTGCGCTTGTGATAAAGAGTGTTGATTACCTTGTTCTTGCCAATAATTAATAATTTCCGTAGTTGAATTCAGTAATGCTATTCTCGTATCATCTAATATCCAAGGCTTGGACTCTAATTCTGTTTTTAGTTGCTCCCAAGCATCATTTCGAGGCCAAAAAAAATATGGAGTTAGAGGACTTGTACCGCATCCTACTAGCTGATCTACAGCAATAGCAACATTATTATTTAACCATAATATTTTTAGTGTAAATTCTAACAAAACCTAATCTCCAATTTTTTTGTAATATTATTAAATTTGACTAAAATTATAGATACAATAACTTACAATTAAGTTTGATATACTAAGACTTTAAATGCATTAAGACAATCCAATTTTGGATTTTTTCAAAATTGATTTCATTGTTTTAGTTACTTGAACACCTTGTTGTAATTTTTGTAAAACTATAATAGAGTTAATTTTGATCTTTTTTGTTATAGGATTATAAAACCCAACTTCTGAATTAGGACGACCATCACGGCGCTTTCTGCTGTCAATTATAATAATCTTATAACTAGGTAATTTTTTTCTGCCGATGCGTTTAAATCGTAATTTCAACATATTGATAGCACCTTTATAAATAAATATATTAGTAGATATTCTGATCTAAATTAATGATTATAGTAATTATTTTAAGCATATAATACTTTTACTTATTTATATGCTTATGTAAACTTACATTCAGAATTATATTAATAATTTCAAACCAATTCTATTATGGCAATATTATTAAATATAATCATAAGACATTGCAAAAATAGAATACCAAGCATAGGGGACATGTCCATTCCAAAAATCATTGGAATTGTTCCTCTAAACAATTTTAGATACGGATCTGTAATTCTAGCTAGAGACCAAAAAGGCTCACTATACCAATTAATATTAGGAAACCATACGAGACATAGCTTAACTAGTATTAAAACTGAATATACTTCTGCGAAGTTGGCAATAGATGCAAAAATCAAATTTAAAGAAGGAAGCATTTTATCCATAAGAGTTGAAACTAATGAAGTATTTAAATTTTTAACAAAGGTTGCAATATGAAAATCTAATATAGTTTTTTGTTAGTGATAATAGCAAACTGTTAAGATAATATATATTGAATAATATTAGTAAGTCTAATATTTTAACTCATGCTTGATAAGCATTAATTAGTGTTAAATGCTACTTAATGATTAAAGAGTGTATAGATAAACTATGTAATAAATAAAATAATACAATAATGTAATTATAGAGTAGAACGCTAAATATCATTTAGTCAAGAACTATGTAATACTATTCAAATAAAAATAAATAGAAGAAGTTTTTGCCTAGGCAAAAACTTCTTCTAAATTTAAACGCTTACTAATATAAACATTACAACAACTAGTTTAATCCAAAGGTCTCATTGACAAAACAGGTTCATTTTCTCGATTAATACCTTTTTCAAAACCTGCTGCTGCTGCACGAGCTCTACCAGCATGCCATAAATGGCCTATGAATAAGAAAAAGCCTAAGAAAAAATGAGATGTTGTTAACCATGAGCGGGGAGATACGTAATTAACAGAATTAATTTCTGTTGCTACTCCTCCTACTGAATTTAACGAACCTAGAGGAGCATGTGTCATATACTCTGCAGCTCTTCGTTCTTGCCATGGCTGAATATCATTTTTTATTTTATTAAGATCTAAGCCATTAGGACCTCTTAAAGGCTCTACCCAAGGTGCTCTTAGATCCCAGAATCTCATAGTTTCACCACCAAAAATAATTTCACCACTAGGTGATCTCATAAGATATTTTCCTAACCCAGTAGGACCTTGGGCAGACGCAACATTAGCTCCTAATCTTTGGTCTCTGACAAGGAACGTAAAAGCTTGCGCTTGAGATGCTTCTGGGCCCGTAGGACCATAAAACTCACTTGGGTATGCTGTATTATTATACCATACAAAATTAGAAGCAGTAATACCCATTAAGGATAATGCCCCTAAACTATAAGATAAGTAAGCCTCTCCAGACCATACAAATGCGCGACGTGCCCAAGCAAAAGGCTTAGTTAGTATATGCCAAATACCTCCTGCTAGACAAATAACTCCAATCCATATATGACCACCAACTAAATCCTCCATATTGTTTACGCTAACAACCCATCCATCTCCTCCAAAAGGTGACTTTAGAACATATCCAAAGATTGTTAGTGGATTTAAAGTTGGGTTAGTAATAAACCTAACATCACCTCCACCAGGCGCCCAAGTATCATATAATCCACCAACAAAAAGTGATTTAATGACTAATAAAAACGAACCTATTCCGAGTAGTATTAAATGAATACCCAGTATTGTAGTCATCTTATTTTTATCACGCCAATCATAGCCGAAAAAAGGAAAAGATTCTTCCAAAGTATCGGGGCCAACTAATGAATGATATAATCCTCCAAAACCTAATACCGCAGAAGAAATTAAATGCAAGACTCCAACAACAAAATAAGGGTATACATCTATAACTTCTCCTCCTGGGCCCACTCCCCAGCCTAAGCTCGCTAAATGAGGAATTAATATGAAACCTTGTTCATATAAAGGCTTTTCGGGTACAAAATGAGCAACTTCAAATAAAGTCATTGCTCCTGTCCAAAATACCATGACACCTGCGTGTGCAACATGGGCTCCTAGCAACTTGCCGGAAACATTAATAAGTCTTGCATTTCCGGACCACCATGCGAAACCTGTTGATTCTATATCTCGACCGCTAATGCTTAATTTATTACTAAAGGGCGTTTCCACGTGGTAAAACCTCCTCAGGAAATATAAAATTCTCATGTGGTTGATCTTGAGCAGCCATCCAAGAACGAATGCCTTCATTTAATAAAATATTTTTAGTATAGAAGGTTTCAAATTCTGGGTCTTCTGCTGCTCTCAATTCTTGTGAGACAAAATCATATGCTCTTAAATTTAAAGCTAAGCCAACAATTCCAAAAGCACTTGTCCATAGTCCTGTAACAGGAACAAATAACATAAAAAAGTGTAGCCAACGTTTATTAGAAAATGCGACTCCAAAAATTTGAGACCAAAATCTATTTGCTGTTACCATTGAATACGTTTCTTCAGATTGAGTTGGAGTGAACGCTCTGAAAGTGTCTGCAGCTTCTCCATCTTCAAATAATGTGTTTTGTACTGTGGCTCCATGTATTGCGCATAATAGAGCACCACCTAAAATTCCTGCAACACCCATCATATGAAATGGATTTAGTGTCCAGTTATGAAAACCTTGTAAAAATAACAAAAACCTAAAAATAGCAGCGACTCCAAAACTAGGTGCAAAAAACCAACTTGCTTGTCCTAAAGGGTACATTAAAAATACAGACACAAATACAGCAATAGGTCCAGAGAAAGCAATTGCATTATATGGTCGAATACCTACAAGTCTCGCAATTTCAAACTGTCTCAAGCAAAATCCGATTAGTCCAAAAGATCCATGTAAAGCTATAAAGGCCCAAAGACCACCTATTTGACACCAGCGGGTGAAATCTCCTTGGGCTTCTGGGCCCCATAAAAATAAAAGGGAGTGTCCCATACTGTTAGCAGGAGTAGATACAGCAGCTGTTAAAAAGTTACATCCTTCTAGGTAAGAACTCGCTAAACCATGTGTATACCAAGAAGTAACGAAAGTAGTACCTGTTAACCAACCCCCTAAAGACAAATAAGCACATGGAAATAATAGTAATCCAGACCAACCTACAAATACAAATCTATCCCTTTTAACCCAATCATCAATAAGATCAAACCAACTACGATTTTTTTCTTGTCCAATTGCTATGGTCATAATTATAACTCCAAAGCATGTTTATATAAGTATATTTCATAAATTAATATATGAATACTACTTCTCTTTTCAATTATTATTATTATAAGTCAAAATTTACTAAATGTTGCTAACTAAATTTCTGTAAATCTAAAACAAGTTCCTTAAGCTGAAACTGAAGTTAATATATAGCCTAACTTTATTTATTATTAAATAATTATTCAAACTGGTATATTATTTACTACTATTTTATTTATGAAATACAAATTTTAAATCCATATATACTAATACTATCTTATAAAAATAAAATGTTATGATAAGCAATAATTTAAAGTCTAAGATAAATACAAAATTTTTGTACGCAGACTTTATATCTGTCCTACGTAAATATCAATATAATTTGAACTTAGGAGATATTGTTGCAGGATCAATATTTAGTGAAGAATCAAATGGTTATTTAGTTGATATTGGTGATAAAACAGCGGCTTTTTTACCAAAAGAAGAAACTACTATAAATAACATTAACTATTTAAAAAAAACACAAGAATTTTTTATCCTGTCTTACGATTCTAATTTATTACAACTTGTTCTATCAACCAGAAGATTAAAATATTTAAGAGCTTGGAAACGGATAAAACAGTTACAAGAAGAAGATGTTATTATTTATGCAATGGTTACTAATAAAAATCTAGGTGGACTATTAGTTAACTTTAATAGTGTTAGTGCATTTGTACCCAATTCACATATAATTAATATAGCTTTTAAAAAAGCTATGGTTGGTACAACTATACCTCTGAAATTTTTAGTTGTTAATGAGCATATTAATCAGATCATCTTAAGCCACAAGCGAGCTGTTCTATCATTTAGTAATTTCACTATTGGAAATATTATCAATACTAAAATTATACAAATAAAAAATTATGGCATGTTTGTACAAGCCTATAACTTACAGGCTTTATTACATATTTCAGAAATACCTAATACAACACTGAATAATCTTAATACAATTATGAAAATTAATAGACCCTTTAAGACAATGATTATTCACATTGATGAAAAACAGGGTAGATTATCAGTATCAATTAAAAGACTTGTTTCTTAAATTTAGATTCAAACTAACCTCCGCCTACAATTGTGACGACTTCCACACTATCATGGGACTTTAGCAAAATTGTAGACAAATCTGACTGTAAAATTATTTTAGAATTGTACTCTATGGTTACTAACTTAATGTCAAAGTCTAAGTAAATTAATATATCAACCAGCTTCATAGCAGCAGAGCATACAAATGGTTCTCCATTAATATGTATTAAAATGTCTTTATTTATCATAATATACAAACATAATATTAATTATAGAGACTAGACATCATAATGATAAAAAACTACAATTCAACTGAGTTAGAACTTTAATATTTTGGCGGGTGTAGCCAAGTGGTTAAGGCAGTGGGTTGTGATTCCATTATTCGCGGGTTCGAGTCCCGTCATTCGCCTAAACGAACTAACATTTTACATCTGGATTAGTGTTATTACTATCATCTTGCAAAATGTACTGAGCTAATTCAGTTCTATTCCGTGTGTGTGTTTTAGATAGCAATCGACTAACATATTTTTCTACATTTCGTTTGCTGGTATGCAAGATTTGAGAGATGTCTTTGTTAGTTAAACCACGTACAACTAATTGTAGGACACTAAATTCACGAGGAGTGAATTTTTCCTTCATTTTTTGTAAATTATGATATATCAAGTCTGGAAATAATTCGCTCTTAACATTTATAATTTTTTGCTTATTGACCAATAGATTATTAATAATTGAAATTAATTCATTTGGATCAAATGGTTTTGATAAATATGCACTGCAACCTAAATTATACCCTTTAATTCTATCAGCTGTCATACCTTTAGCAGTTAATACAATAATAGGTATATGTATCAGCAAAGCATTAGATCTAATACGATTAATAAAGGAATAGCCATCTTTGTTAGGCATTACTATGTCTGTTATAATTAAATCTACAATTTGGTTGGACAAAAATCGGAGAGCCTGTACTACACTGGCAATAGCAATTACTGTAAATCCCTTATTTTCTAAATATAGCTTCACAGATATCCTTAAGTGTTTATTATCATCTACTAATAATATCGTGTATGGCATACTTCATCTGTTTAGATACATTACACTACAATGAACACTCATAATATAAAATAGTAATTGGTTTAACATGACATCAATATTACAAAAGTGGTGTTATCTATTATCTATGAAAAAGATTTATTTTAATATTCATCGAATGCTTCTGGGCGATTGTTTATTGATTAATTTTCAACACAAAAATCACATATATCTTATTGTTCAGGGCTCTGTAAAAGTTAATCAAGTTTTTACTAATACAAATAAGTTAACTATTGGAATACTAATGGAAGACGACTTAATTAATATAATAAGCCTACCAAGAACTAAAAAAAGTTATTATTATTCAGCAGAAGCTCTTTCCTCAGCATTAATTATTAGCTATAATCACAAAATGGTTTTACAACGACCTCATGAATATATATCACTTTATCATGAACTTCTATCCGCTCAAGAAAGACTTATTATTAGAAGCAATGACATAATTCAGGTATTATCTCACAGAGACAAAAATGCCGCTTAATTAACCTTTTACTAATTTTATGCAAACAGTTTGGGATTATTACAAGATTTGGTATTATGATTAATTTAATCATTACTCATAATACATTAGGAGGGATTATTGGAAGCAGTAGAACTACTATAACTAAAATACTTAACTCATTACAGGGATATAGACTACTTTCAGTTTACCATAATAAATTACTCATCCATGATCCTATATCATTATGCTTATATCATAAAACTTGGCTCTATATTATAAATCTATAAACAGTTACTTAATAACTTATATTCAGTTAATATAAATCTATAATTATAGCATACTTTATTATTCGTATTCTTGCATAAAATATTATAGTCTGATACTTAAGATTGATTCCAAACTGCTAAACAATAGAAATTTAAACTCTACTGCTATTATTTAAACTAAGATAGTAAAATATGAAATTAATCGTGTTGTTTATGTTTGCTATGTAAATCTAATAAGATCTCAGTTATCTTTTCCATAGTCTGCTCTTCAACTTCGATATCTTGGAAACGTCATTTGATTTGAGTAAAATACCTTCTTCTATATGGTTTCTATACTAAAGTATAACTCATAAAAGTTGGCATATTTACTCTAGTCACTATAGTTATGATACAAGTAATTTAAAGAATTATTAATCTCTAAAACTCTATTATTAGATTTACACTGATTGTAAAATCCTTAGATCAAAAATAAAAAAATAAATTGTAAAGTCAGAATTTATAATACAGAATGTGGACAAGAGAAGTCATAGTTATTATAATAATAAAAGCCTATTAAAAATTAGTAAATCCGTTTTTAGAGTTCAAATAATGGCTATAATAGCTATTACAGTAAACCGAAATATAGATTTAAATAATACTAACTAGTAGCTTATATGCAAGATTCTTACACAACTTCGCTTACTACTTCTATGAGTAAAATTTATGATTGGTTTGAAGAAAGACTTGAAATTCAAGCAATAGCTGATAACATAACTAGCAAGTATGTGCCTCCTCATGTAAACATATTTTACTGTATTGGAGGAATTGTCTTTACTTCTTTTTTAATTCAGGTAGCAACAGGTTTTGCAATGACGTTTTATTATAGACCAACTGTTGCTGAAGCATTCACATCGGTTGAATATATTATGACGGAAGTAAACTTTGGTTGGTTAATTAGATCCGTCCATAGATGGTCTGCAAGTATGATGGTATTAATGCTCATTTTACATGTTTTTAGAGTTTACCTAACTGGAGGATTTAAAAAACCTCGAGAATTAACTTGGGTTACTGGAGTAATATTAGGTGTATTAACTGTATCTTTTGGTGTTACTGGTTACTCTCTGCCTTGGGACCAAATAGGTTACTGGGCTGTTAAAATTGTCACTGGTGTACCTGAAGCTATTCCTGTAGTAGGTAGTAGTATTGTAGAACTACTACGAGGAGGAATAAGCGTTGGTCAGGGCACATTAACAAGATTTTATAGCTTACACACATTTGTGCTACCGTTACTCACTGCAGTTTTTATGCTTATGCATTTTTTAATGATTCGTAAACAAGGTATATCAGGACCATTATAACTATCAAAATTATAAAAGGGAACGCTAATTATGTCTATTCTCAAAATGCCTAATTTGACAGATCCTCAATTGAGAGCAAAACTAGCTAAAGGCATGGGACATCAATACTATGGGGAACCAGCTTGGCCGAATGATTTACTTTATATATTTCCAGTAGTTATTTTAGGTACTATAGCTTGTACTGTTGGGCTCGCAATTTTAGAGCCTTCTGCGATAGGTGAAAAAGCGGATCCTTTTGCCACACCCTTAGAAATCTTACCTGAGTGGTACTTTTTTCCCACTTTTAACTTGCTAAGAGTTATCCCAAATAAATTAATTGGAGTACTGTCAATGGCATCTGTACCTGCTGGGCTTATAACTGTACCTTTTATTGAAAATGTAAATAAATTTCAAAATCCATTCAGACGTCCTTTGGCTTCTACTGTATTTTTAATTGGTACTTTTGTTAGTATATGGCTTGGTATTGGTGCAACTATGCCATTGCCACAAGCTATTACACTAGGAATTATCTAAATATATATTCGTTGTAAGATCATTAAAATTAATATAAAGCTAAAATTAGTGTAATTTAAATTACTAATTTTAGCTTTATAATGCCTGACAATACATATATATAGTATGTTGTATAATCAGTTATACTCCAATGATCATTATAACTGATATATCAATTAATTTATTTAATTATAATTTTTGCTCCCGCTTCTTCTAACTTTTCCTTGATATCATTTGCATCATTTTTAGTCAAGTTTTCTTTTAATGTCTTTGGATATGATTCAACTAAAGTTTTAGCGTCTTTTAATCCTAAACCTGTTAGAGAACGTACTATCTTCAAGATTGCTATTTTTTTAGGAGCTGGTACATCTTCTAAAATAACAGAGAATTCTGTTTGTTCTTCTGAATCCTTAACTCTTGTATCTGTACTACCTATTGTTGTTTGAACAGCTGACCCTGCAACAAAGGTTGCATCTACACTGAAAATTAATTCTATTTGTTTGACCAATTCAGTAGCTTCTATTAGTGTTAAAGATTTTAACTCTTCAATAATGTTATCAATTTTTGTAGCCATATGTTTGAATTTTTTTTTACTGATAAATACATTAAGCTGCTTAGACTTGGAGTGGTTATTTTAGTATACAGCACATTATTATCATAACAAGCTAGTTATATCTATAGCTATTGAAGATCCCATGGTACTACAAATATGAATACTTTTCCAAAACTTGCCTTTAACTCCTGCTGGACGATTTTTACTTACAGACGAAATAATAGCCTGTAGATTAAGCAATAGATCATTATTAGAAAAATTTATTTTGCCAAAAGGTAAGTGAACTATACCTGTTTTATCTATTTTATATTCTATTTTACCCTTTTTAAAGTCTTGAATAGCAGTAGCTAAGTCTGAGGTAACAGTTCCTGCTTTAGGAGAAGGCATTAAACCACGAGGGCCTAAAATTCTACCTAACTTTGCTATTATTGGCATAGCATCTGGAGTTGCTATCAATTTGTCAAAATTTAATTGACCATTTGCAATTGACGCAACTAAATCATCAGAACCTGCCATAGCAGCTCCAGCAGATAAAGCTTCTGAAACCTTTTCTCCCTTTGTGATAACAGCTATTTTAATAATTTTGCCTAGTCCTTTAGGTAGAAGTACGCTAGACCGCAACTGTTGATCTGCATATTTAGGATTGAGATTTAATGAGATATGAACTTCTGCTGTTTCTATAAATTTAGCTTGCGACATTTTTTGCATCAAATTTATAGCATCTAAAGGGGGATTTAATTGACTTTTAGTATTTACGAGTACACTATTTGTCTGCTGAATTAATTTAGCCATAAAATCTCCTAATCAATTGTTTTAATTAACTATCCATCAATTTTAATGCCCATATTTCTTGCAGTACCAGTAATAATTTTTATAGCTTGCTGGGTATTTTTGGTGTTTAAATCTGGTAATTTTATTTGGGCAATTTCTTTTAACTGCTGATTGTTAATTGTACCTACAAACTGGTGGTTTGGCTGGCCAGAACCTTTATTAACTTTTGCAGCCTTAGCAATCAAAATAGAAGCTGGTGGAGTTTTAAGCTTTAATGTAAAACTTTTATCTCCGTAAATAAAAATTTCAACAGGAATAACTAATCCCATTTTATCTAAAGTACGTGAATTATATTCTTTACAAAACATCAAAATATTTACACCGTGCTGGCCTAAAGCAGGACCGACTGGAGGGGCAGGTGTTGCTTGCCCTGCTGATAAAGCTAATTTCACAATTGTAATAATTTTTTTACTCATATGTGTGATTATAACTATACTATTATATTTAGTTTTATTTCATAAAACAAGATTTACACAATAAAGGATAACAGGACAAAATTGTCAATGATAACCAATATATGTTATATATACGACATAATTTTACATAAAAGTAAACTGTAAAATCGTACACGCTTTGAAGGACTTGAACCCTCGACATTAGGTTTTGGAAACCTACGTTCTACCAACTGAACTAAAAGCGCTTCACAACTATAAATTCTATTTTACTGTATAAACTTAAATTAAAATATTTTCACAATGCTCAATCCAGTTTTAACTGATATTGTTCTTACTAAACCTGAATATGAACGCTATGCTAGGCATTTAATTTTGCCTCACATAGGTATTGAGGGGCAAAAACGACTACGTACAGCCACAGTACTATGCGTGGGTGTAGGTGGATTAGGATCAGCTTGTTTACTATATCTAGCAGCAGCAGGAATTCATAATATTGGAGTCATAGATAATGATACTGTTGAGATTTCAAATTTACAAAGGCAAATTGTTTATAAAAATATTGATATTGGATATAGTAAGATCGAGCGCATCCAAAGAAATCTTCAGGATATTAATCCTGAATGCAAAATTAAGTCTTACCACGGAATTTTAGATGCAAATAATAGTATGAATATTATTCCTCAGTACGATATTATTATTGATGGTACTGATAATTTTAAAAGTAAACAGATAATCAGTAATGCGTGCTATATTTTTAATAAACCACATATTTATGGTGCAATCTCTGAATTTGAAGGACAAGTGAGTGTATTTAATTATCAGGGAGGACCTAATTATAGAGATTTACATTTACAAAACACTTTTCAAAATATAAATAAATACTGCTCAAAAAATGGTGTTTTAGGAGTACTAACAGGAATCATAGGAACTCTACAAGCAACAGAAGTACTCAAAATTGTTACTGGAATTAATAATATCTTAAGTGGCTCTATATTAGTATATAATGCATTACATGCTTCTTTCAAAGTCATTCGATTAAGAAAAAAAATCTCTTCTATGCAATTATATAACCAGTTCGAACTTTTAAGCAGTAAATCGTACACAGAAACAGACTTTATTCAAGCTAAATCTTCTTGCGATGACCATAATACTCAAGTTTTATTAATTGATATTAGAAGACCTTGCGAATATAAGTTTAATCATATAAAAGATTCTATTAATATTCCTCTCAGGAAGCTTAAACATAAAAATATCCTATCTTTTTTAACCGATCAGTCTCACGTAAGTAATATATATATATATTGTAATACAACAGCTCGTTCAAATGCAGCATTATCATTGTTGTTAAAGTATGGAATTACTAGCTATAGATTTAACCATGTGCTTTCAAAAAATAATTCTTTACATAACTCTAAAAAACGGAGAGAGAGGGATTCGAACCCTCGTTAAGAAAATTCTTAAACAGCAGTTCCAGTGCTGAGCCTTAAACCACTCGGCCACCTCACCATGATGTACAGTATACTATTCTAAAACTTAATATACACCCTATTTTCTCAATTCAAAATATTATGACTAAAAAAAAGATTAGAATAATTATTCATAAAACCATCAACTCAAAAATACAACAAGGGAATATTATATTTGTTAGCTATGGCTATGCTAGAAACTACTTAATTCCTAAACAAATTGCTTCTTTAGCAACTAGTAGTATTTTAAAACAATCTTACAAAAGTAAAAAAATTCAAGATCAAAAGAGTCAACAACAATATAATTCTATGCGTAATATACAACACTTGCTTGAGCAAACTAATATCTTAAGCCTTCGAAGAAAAGTTAATCAGGATTATCGTTTTTTTGGCAGCATCATTTCAGGAAATATTATACACAAATTGCTTAAAATAACTGGTATTATAATTGATAAAAAACAAATAAATTTAGTATCAATGCGCAGAGCAGGTACATATATGGTTAGGATACAATTATCATCTGAATTAACAGCCAATATTAATATTCAAATTATGCCCACATATTACATATAATTTTAAACTGATACATTATTAACCAAATTTTCAGACATCAGACTAGTAATATACTTAACAATTCAGATAATTATGAAAAGTAATATTTTTTTTTGTAATCCGCCTCCTCATAATATTCTTGCAGAAGAACTGTTTCTTGGAATCGTTTTACTGAATTTAAATTACAAAGTTATCCTTGAATTGAATAACCAAGTTAGTGTTAGTGCTTTAATATTAGAATCTCATCGAATTATTTATAAGATTATTCTATATCAAACATACAAATCACGAACTAATTTAATTCAGGTAATTCACTATCTATCTGAGAAACGTTTGCTACATAAAATTGGTGGTTTAGGAAAAATCTTAGAATTAATAAATCAAGCTTTGATTTTTCAGAATATTTCAGCTCAACCTTTAATTTTACAAGATTATATTACAATAATACAAGATAAATATATACGTAGATTAATAGTTCGGTGGTCAACGTATATAATAATGTTAGGACTATCAGAATCTATAGATCTAGATTTAGTATTTCAACAAGCTAATAAATATATCGAAAAGATTTTTTTATTAAAGAAGCACAACCATACTTTTAGCTTATCTACAACACTCAAGGATTTGATAGATAATTTCTATTTAGCACATAAGCAAAACTCTATATTTTACTCGAATGGAATAAAATGTGGTTTGATACAGTTAGATAAATTAACTCAAGGATTCCAACCTTCAGACTTAATTATTCTTGCTGGCAGGCCTGGAATGGGTAAAACTTCAGTCGCTCTAAATATCATTAGCTATATATTAAAAAATGCACAACATGGAGTAATTTTATTCAGCTTTGAAATGTCTAAACAACAAATACTTTATAGATTACTTTCTATCCAATGTCAAATTAGTGTGCATAGACTACGTAATGGTTCTATAAGTATTATTGATTTGGAAAAAATCAAAAGGAACTGTCAATTTCTTACTAAATCTTTTTTTTATATTGATGATAATCCAAATACTACAATATTTGAATTATATTTAAAAACTAAAGAAATTGTAGAGGTCCATAATACTAATCTAATAATTATTGACTATTTACAACTTATACAGAATTCTAGTTCGCAATTTGATAATAGAGTCCAAGAGTTATCTTCTATTACAAGAATATTAAAAATTTTGGCAAGGGAAACATCTATACCTCTAATCGTTTTATCTCAATTGAATCGTAATACGGAAGGCAGAAGTAATAAAAGACCATTACTTTCTGATTTAAGAGAAAGCGGGTGTTTTTGGGAAAAAGCCAATGTAATATGGAAGTATAAACAACTCAAAATTAATCAAATGATTACTTACTTTACTTATTACATACATAGTACACAAAACGAGCATTTAACTTCTTATGATAATGTAGGAAAAAAATTCTCTCATGGTTTACAGTATACATATATTCTTGAGCTTTTGGACAATACAAGTCTGTGTATGACTAGTAATCATAAACTTTTAACATTTGCTGGGTGGAAAACAAAGGATCATCTCTCATGCTTTGAGACAATTGCCATTACAAGAAATTGCTTATATGCTCAAGAATTATACAATAAGTTATTAACTATTAATAGATATTCATGTGAATTGGCTTACGATATTAAAGTTAACAATCTGTTGAACTTTCATATAGAAAAAGCAATAATTCATAATTCTATTGAGCAGGACGCTGATCTAGTGTTATTATTATATAGAGAAGACTATTATGATCATAATAATACATCTAATAATAAGTTAGCTGAAATTATAATAGCAAAGCATCGTAATGGCCCAACTGGAAGTTTTCAATTACACTTTGACGCTTTACATACTATATTTACAAATTATTAGATTAGTTGAAAAAATAATATTAACAGTCTAATAAAATACAGGTCCTAATATTAGTATTCATCTTTTTAGATTTTCGATTACAATACTATATGTAAGCTGGAATAGCTCAGTTGGTAGAGCAGTGGACTGAAAATCCTCGTGTCACCAGTTCAAATCTGGTTTCTAGCATAAAAATCATTGATTTTGAGTTATTAATTACTGTCTTTCTAAGATTTAATCAATTCTAGTTTCTCTCCTAATAAAACTTTTACCTCACCATCGTTATTGATATCTACAACAGCATTATCACCTGCTTTAATTTTACCAGATAATACTTGCTCCGCTAGACTATCTTCCAATAATCTCATGACTGCTCTTCTCAATGGACGAGCACCATAACTTGGATTATATCCTTCTTCGACTAACCGAGTCTTGAATCTTTCCGTTACACTTAATTGTATTTCTTTTTCTCGAATTCTTTCAAAAACCTCTTGGAGCATTAACTCAGCAATTTCTCTAACTTCATCCTTAGTAAGTTGTCGAAAGACAATAATTTCATCTACACGATTCAAAAACTCAGGACGAAAATATTGTTTTAATTCCTCATTTACTAGTGAACGTATCCGATGGTATTCAGACTCAACAACATTTTCGCCTAACTCAAATCCTAGGCTACCACCACCTTTTTCAATGATTTTAGAACCAATATTAGAAGTCATTATTAAGAGAGTGTTTTTAAAATTAATTGTTCTGCCTTTAGCATCAGTTAATCTACCATCTTCTAAAATTTGTAATAACAAATTAAAAACATCTGGATGAGCTTTTTCAATTTCATCAAATAAGATTACAGTATATGGACGTTTTCTGACTGCCTCGGTTAAATAACCACCTTCACTATAACCTACATAACCTGGAGGAGAACCTATAAGTTTAGATACAGTATGTCTTTCCATATATTCTGACATATCTAATCGGACCATAGCTTCTTCTGCACCAAAAAAATATGACGCTAAAGCTTTTGTTAATTCTGTTTTACCAACACCTGTAGGGCCAGAAAATATAAAACTTGCAATTGGACGATTAGGATTTTTTAATCCTACGCGAGCTCTGCGGATAGCGCGCGACACTGCTATAACTGCTTCGTCCTGGCCAATGATTCTATTATGCAAAGTTTCTTCCATATGCAATAATTTTTCTGATTCGCTTTTTGTTAGTTTAGTAACAGGAATACCTGTCCAAAAAGCAACTATCTGTGCAATATCGTCTTCTGTTACTACTGGTTCTTCAAAATTTACATCAGGTTCTTTTTTTTGACTTTGCGCAATGGCTGTTATTTGTGCTTTAATCTCCATTTCGCGGGCTCTATACTTTTCTGCTTTTTCATATTTTTGGGCTCGAATTGCTTGCTCTTTAGTTTTTAAAACGTTTCTTAATTCCTTATCTAATTCTCTAGCTGCTTCTGGTAACTGAGAGTTTAATAATCTAACACGTGAACCAGCTTCATCAATTAAGTCAATTGCTTTATCTGGTAGAAAACGATCTGAAATATATTGATGAGCGTATTTAGCTGCAGCTGCCAATGCAGAATCTTCCATTTTTAATTGATGATGCTGCTCATATCTATCGCGTAAACCAAATAAAATCTCAATTGTTTCTTCCACACTAGGCTCTTCAACTTGAACAGGTTGAAAACGTCGTTCAAGAGCTGCATCTTTTTCTATATGCTTTCTATATTCTTCTAAAGTAGTGGCCCCTATACATTGAAGTTCTCCTCTAGCTAACGCTGGTTTTAATAAGTTAGCTGCATCAATAGCTCCTTCTGCTGCTCCGGCTCCAATTAATGTGTGAACTTCATCTATAACAAGAATAATGTTATCTGATGATTTAATTTCATCCATAATTCTTTTTAATCTTTCTTCAAACTCTCCACGATATTTCGTGCCAGCTACCAACAGTCCGACATCCAGAGTGATAACTAACTTGTCTTCAAGAATAGACGGAATATCTCTGCTTACGATTCTCTGAGCCAATCCTTCAGCAATTGCTGTTTTACCAACACCTGGTTCTCCAATTAAGACAGGATTATTTTTAGTTCTTCGTCCTAATATTTGAATTACTCTTTCAATTTCTTTTTGTCGGCCTACAACAGGATCAAGAGTTCCCTCCATAGCCATATCAGTAAGATTAGAACCAAATTCTTCCAAAGTAGGTGTTTTACCTCTAGACTGAAGGTTATCACTTGCTCCAACACCAACTTCTGAACTTTCTCCTAACATTTGAATGATTTCCGTTCTTAAGGCAGATAATTCAATCGCAAAATTATCTAGAACCCGAGCAGCAACACCTTCTCCTTCTCTGATTAAACCTAAAAGTAAATGCTCCGTACCTATATAATTATGTCCTAATTGTCGTGCTTCTTCTAAAGATAATTCTAATACTCTCTTCGCACGAGGAGTAAAAGGTATTTCAACAGCCACAAAACCTGACCCTCGACCAATAATTTTTTCGACCTCTATTCGTGCGTCTCTCAAGCTAACATGCATAGATTTTAACACTTGAGCTGCAATACCTGTTCCCTCACCAACTAAGCCCAATAAAATTTGCTCCGTGCCAACAAAATTATGACCTAGGCGTCTAGCCTCTTCTTGGGCTAGCATAATTACTTTAATAGCTTTTTCTGTAAAGCGTTCAAACATTGTGTTTTTGATATTTTGAATTAACTACTATCTTCTATACATTAAATATTAGCACTGAATAGTAGATATTAGAAGTTTATCTATTATTCAGTATTAAGTCACAAAATCTGTTATAAAATTCTTATCAATTCTTGTCTAAGAATATCATAACCATACTCAGATAAAATTGACTCTGGATGAAATTGCATACTAGTAAAATTATTACCTCTTAATGCAATAATATTACAGTTTTCATCTAAAGAAAACTGCAGACTATTTTTATATTCTTCTAATTTTTGGTATCTAGGTATAAAAGTATTATAAAATCCTAGCAAGTATTGTTTTCCAAAGTAATGGACTAGTTTTTTCTCTCCCTGCATTGGTGTTGATAGCTTACGACAGTTAAAACCTTTTAGTTTACAAAGTAATTGATGCCCAAGACAAATTGCTAAAAATTTTTTATCTTGAATCTGAGAAATGATACTTGTGATATGCGACATTTTATAACTATGAGAATCATTGGGATTTCCTGGACCAGGACCAATAATATAAACATCCGTATCTATATCCACGCTAAAAGCTCTGTAACTAATAATTCGGACATTAAAGCCCATCTTATTTAATAAATGTGCTAACATATAGCAAAAATCATCTTCATTATTAACTATAACAACTTTTTTATCGCTAAAAATTTGATTAATTAACGAATTATGCTGTTGGAAAAACCAAAATTTAGACAGTTCTTGGTTCCTTTTCTGTAGATTTAAATGTATATCATCATCATTCATACAGTTACTTAAGACTCTTGGTATTTTTACCTCATTATTTTGATATAAAGAATTCAACAACGCTTCTGATTTTACAAAAGTTTCTTCCAACTCTTTCTGAGAATCTGAGTCTTTAACTAAAGTAGAACCAACACCTAAAAATACATATCCAGATTTTTTAATATCTAGAGTTCTAATTAAAATAGGTGAATCCAGAGTTTGCTTACCTTCGGAATTTGTACCAATTAAAACTACTGATGATCCATAATATTTTCGCGGTGATTGTTCGTATTTATGTATAATATTAAAAGCATTTTCCAAAGGACTGCCTGTTACAGTAGTAGCAAATAAAGATTCTCTTAGAATGTCTAATATACTTAGATTATCTTTATCATATATCCCATTTAATAAATATTCCGTGTGGATTAGCTTACTCATTTCTTTCAAGATTGGACCTATAACCATTCCTCCTTTTTTTTGAATTTTACACATCATTTTTAGTTCTTCTTCCAAAACCATAAATAGCTCATTAATTTCTTTAGAGTCATTTAAGAAACTAATTAAGTCTCTTTTGAATAATGCCTTATTTTTAAAGTATTCTTTTTTAAATAGTGTTCCACTAACAGGGTTCATTCTCACCTCATCATCAATGATTTCAAGGTGTCTTTCAGGAGTCGATCCAATAAAGTATCTATCGCCTGTATAAAAAATAAACTTCCAGTAAGTTCCATAATCTTGTTTAACTAATGAAGCAAATATAGTTAAAACTTGATGAATGTCTACATCTTCTATTTTTCCCCTAATGTTGCGAGGAATAACAAAATTACATCCTTCTCCATTAGCAATTTCCTGGCCTATAATTTTTTGGATTAAATTCTTATACTCAATGTTACTAATTTCAAAATTTAGATCTTGTAAACTAAATTCTGTCCACTGGAAAGAATCTAATACTTCTACAAAAGAACAATAATTGCTTGATTTTATATTTAATGATATTATTTTATCATCACTTCTATGAACCCTATACCCTTTCTCATAAGCTTGGTGAAAAGGAACCATAGTTAGAGATGTATATTTTGATCTTGCCTTATTGAAATTTTGGCTTGGGGGAGTTTTAATTTGGTTAATATTATCTAGTAACTTAATCTCTCCGTCAAGATACAAAAATTCATCACTGTCTAGCTTCTGTATTAGAGCAAAAGGAGAGTTCACATTGATTTTCATTAGTTCTTTGAATAATATATTACCATTAATAAAATTATTAACATACCTTGATATAGCTATATAAATAAGATATGTCATTTCACGTGGTTTCTTAGATAGAGCTTAAAATAGTACTTAGATAATTATGCCTTATTAAATTTACTTGTCTCAACCATGTTCTAATTAGACAAATTATATATTATTATTGACAGACAAGTCAAAAATCATTATACTGTATGTTGATAAATATTAAGCAAAAATCTGCTTAGTATTATTGTGTATTCACTAAGTAATCTATTATGATACAATAATATAATGAATTTTTCTCTCAAGCATAGTTACAAACTTATAGAGCAGCTTGAAACTAAATACTTAAAAAATGATATACCAAAAGTTAATATTGGGGATATAATACAAATTAGCTTACTAATCCAAGAAGGTAATAAAGAAAGAATACAAATATCACAAGGTGTTGTAATATCTATAAGAAATGCAAGGCTTAATACGACCATTACTACTAGAAAAAGCTTACAAGGTATTGGAGTAGAAAGAGTATATTTAATACATTCGCCTAAAATCGTTAATCTAACAATAATTAAACGATCAAAAGTACGGAAAGCTAAACTTTTTTACTTGCGTAGTAGATATGGTAAAGCAACTCGCTTACAACAAAGGTTTACATAAACAGTTTATAATACTTACAAAGTCAATGATTGCAATATACTTTTAGAGATACATAGCTCAGTTGGTTAGAGCGCCACGTTGACATCGTGAAAGTCGCTGGTTCAAATCCAGTTGTATCTAAAATTAATATTGATTAGTTTGATACTTAAAAAAAGTCTAGGGTCGGTGCCCGAGTGGTTAATGGGGGTGGACTGTAAATCCACTGGTTTTACCTACGTTGGTTCAAATCCAACTCGGCCCATATCTTATTATAATTGCCCTTGTAGCTCAATGGTTGAGCATCTTCATGGTAAGAAGAAGGATATGAGTTCAATTCTCATTAAGGGCTTACAGTTTTAACACCATAATTCTGTCTAGTAATACCTATCATCTGATTGTTACTTTTACCTGGTGCAACCATTGGATAACAATTTTCATTTTCTGTCACATGACAATCTAATAACACAGGTCCTTTATCTCTGCTTATTTTAGTTAACGCAGATAACATTTCATACTGATTAGTTATTGTGTATCCTTTAATGCCGAAGGATTTTGCTAGGATCTCAAAATTAGGTAGTCCTTGTGACATATTTGAATGTGAATAACGTTCATAATGAAAAGCTTGTTGCCACTGTCTCACCATCCCCTGCCAACGGTTGTTAATAATAACTATTATTATAGGCAAATTATATTGTGCAATCGTACCTAATTCTTGCATATTCATTAAAAAACTAGCGTCTCCAGCAATACATACAACCCTTTCATTTGGATGAGCAATTTGTGTGCCAATGGCGGCTGGTAATCCATATCCCATTGTCCCTAAGCCAGCACTTGACATCCAATGTCGAGGTTGAACTCTGACAAATTGTGCTGCCCACATTTGATGTTGACCCACATCTGTTGTATAAAAAGTATTTTTACCTATACCATTTAACTTATAAATTATATCTTGAGGATATAATTCAGAGTCAGATTGAGGTATTAATAATGGATATTGATCTCTCCACTTTTCAATTCTATTTAACCAAGGTTTAGTACGGTTGCATAGATTGTTTTTGATCTCTTTCATTTGATCTATGATCTGACTAACAATATCTTTAACATCACCTACTATAGCTATTTGTGCGACTCTGTTTTTACCAATTTCTGCAGGATCAATATCTACATGTATGACTTGTGCATTACAGGCAAACTCTTTTAATTTACCTGTAACTCTATCATCAAAACGTGTACCAAGAGCTATTAAAAGATCACACTCACTCACGGCATAATTAGCATAAGCTGTTCCGTGCATGCCTAGCATGCCCAAGCATAAGCTATGATCTTCATCCAAAATACCTTTACCCATAAGAGTAGTTGTTAAAGGTATCTGACAATTATTTACAAGATCCATGATGGCAGAATGCGCTTGTGATATAATAGCTCCACCGCCAACATATAATAGAGGTTGGTTAGACTTTTGGATCATTCTTACTGCTTGTATAATTTGTCTTTTATGGCATTTTGGCAATGGTCTACATCCAGGTAGGAATACGCAGTGTGGTTCCACAGGAATATAATTACAGGTTTCTATACCGACATCTTTGGGCACATCAATTAGAACTGGTCCAGGCCTGCCGTGCTGCGCAATATGGAATGCATTTGCGATTATTTGAGCCATATCTTTGGCATTCCGGACCACAAAAGAATGTTTTACAATTGGCATTGTAATGCCAAAAATATCTACTTCTTGGAAGGCATCTGTTCCAATGACATCCCGGCTAACTTGCCCAGTTATAAACACAATAGGTACTGAATCCATTTGTGCGGTAGCTATGCCTGAAACTAGATTAGTTGCTCCCGGCCCAGAAGTAGCTAGACAAACTCCAACAAGTCCGGTAGATCGCGCATATCCATCAGCTGCATGAGCTGCTGCTTGCTCGTGTCGAGCAAGAATATGTTTTATTAAACCTTTTTTTTCCCACGAGTATAGTTCATCATATATAGGTAAAATAGCTCCCCCAGGGTAACCAAATATATGCTTAATATTGTGTTTAAACAAACTATCTAATAGAGCATAAGAGCCTGTTCTTAAAGAGGCTAAATTTGTAGAATCTAAAGTCATAAAAAAGAGGTAAGTGAGATATATATTATATATGTACAATTTTACTATAATAATATCATGTTATGATAATTTTTATCTTACTATTATTATTGGTTCATAGAGCTTAATACATAGAAAAATAATCTATCAGTATTGATTGTATAAAGTATCTTCACAACTCGAAAAATAATTTTGATTTATAAAAAAGTACCTTGAATTTTTTAGTCCAGTCTATGAAATTGATTAGTTCATATTATAAATTTCTAGCATTATTGTATGTAATTGCATAACTAGTTATCCTGTATAGTAAATATCAAACCTTCTAATAAAATATCGTGATGTTAAATGAATGTGAACAAGTAGCTGCATTAATTAATATGTTGCCACACATACAACGCTTGTCAGGCCAGGTTATTGTCATCAAATATGGTGGTTCAGCTATGCTAAATAAAACCCTCAAGCAGCAAGTTGTTAATGACGTGGTATTTTTTTCCTATATTGGTCTACGCCCTATTCTTGTACATGGTGGTGGTAAAACAATAGATTTGTGGTTAAAGAAACTTTTGATAAAACCATTGTTTAAGGATGGTGTTCGCATTACAGATGATGCAACAATGGAAGTCGTAGAGATGGTATTAGCAGGTAAAATTAATAAAGAATTAGTAGTCTTAATCAATACAAAAGGTGGTAATGCCGTAGGTTTATCTGGTAAAGATGGATCGTTAGCTTTAGCTCAACCTTTTAACATGAAACAAATGGGTTTTGTTGGAACTATTGTAAATGTCAATACAAAAATTCTTTCTTTATTGATGGATAATTGTTATATCCCTGTAATTGCTAGTATAAGTTATGATGAATTTGGACAAACATATAATATTAATGCTGATCTCCTAGCTAGTAGAATTGCTATAGCTCTAAATGCAGAAAAATTAATTTTCTTAACAGATATGCCAGGAATTCTATCAGATATTAATAATACATCTACATTAATACAAACATTGGATATTAATACAGCTTATAGTCTAGAAAAAGACGGAATAATTAAAGGAGGCATGATTCCTAAAGTTCATAGTTGTATTGATGCATTACAACATGGCGTAATTTCAACTCATGTGATCGATGGTCGCGTTTCACATTCTTTATTATCCACTGTACTTACTAGCAACTGCAATGGTTCTACTATTACAACTTCAAAAAATATTGAAGAATTTGTTTAAACTGTATGCTTTAGATTGTGATATATTTTAGCATATGATAACTTCGTTATATTTAACAAGGCTCAGTAGCTCAGTAGGTCAGAGCAGGGGACTCATAAGCCCAAGGTCGCAGGTTCAAGTCCAGCCTGAGCCATTGCTAAATATAATTAAGACTACTTACGATGGAGAGATGGCTGAGTGGTTTAAAGCGTCAGATTGCTAATCTGTTATATAATATATATTATATCGAGGGTTCGAATCCCTTTCTCTCCTTATATGAAAATATCCAAAGTTTACAATTAGCAAATGAATTTATTCTTATACACTAAAAAGTCCTCTAATATATACTAACTATTAAAAGAAAGTAATATTAAAGGACTTTAGATTTTTGTATTACATTAGTTTATAATACGTTTAACTATTAATAGCTGGAGCTGTTAATGCTACAGGTAGAGATTCTCCAGAAGCTAAATCTAGAGGGAAATTGTGAGCATTACGTTCATGCATAACTTCCATGCCTAAGTTAGCTCTATTTAGAATATCAGCCCAAGTATTAATAACTCGTCCTTGGCTATCTACAACAGATTGATTAAAATTAAATCCATTCAGATTGAATGCCATAGTACTTACAGACATTGCTGTACACCATATACCAACTACAGGCCACATTCCTAAAAAGAAATGTAGTGAGCGAGAGTTGTTAAAACTAGCATATTGGAAAATTAAACGACCAAAGTAGCCATGAGCAGCTACAATGTTGTAAGTTTCTTCTTCTTGACCAAATTTGTATCCGTAATTTGCAGATTCATTTTCTGTAGTTTCACGAATTAAACTTGATGTTACAAGAGAGCCATGCATAGCACTAAATAAAGAACCTCCGAACACACCTGCTACACCTAATTGGTGGAAAGGGTGCATTAGAATGTTGTGCTCAGCTTGGAAAACTAACATGAAGTTAAATGTACCGGATATTCCTAAAGGCATACCATCCGAAAAACTTCCTTGACCAATCGGGTAAACAAGGAAAACTGCCGCTGCTGCTGCTACTGGAGCAGTAAAAGCAACTGAAATCCAAGGTCTCATACCTAGACGATAGCTTAGTTCCCATTCACGACCTATATAGCATGACACTCCAATTAAGAAATGTAGAACAATTAATTCGTAAGGTCCACCATTATATAGCCATTCGTCTAGAGATGCTGCTTCCCAAATAGGATAAAAATGAATTCCTATGGCTGCAGAACTAGGTATTATAGCACCTGAAATGATGTTATTGCCGTATAGCAAAGAACCTGCTACAGGTTCGCGAATACCATCAATATCTACTGGAGGAGCTGCAACGAATGCAATAATGAATACAGATGTAGCTGTTAGTAGTGTTGGAATCATTAGCACGCCAAACCATCCAATGTATAAACGATTTTCAGTGCTAGTAATCCAAGAACAGAAACGTTCCCACAAGCTTGCGCTTTCGCGTCTTTGTAAAGTAGCTGTCATAATAAAGTATCAAATTTTAGGGTTTAATGTAGATACATCCCAAGTATTAATTTTACTTGTTAAATAAATTATTACTGTAGAATTGCTGAAATGTACAAATAATTGTAGTTAAAATTTTTTAAAAGTTCACTAAGCATACAAATGACAAATTAACAACAAATTTTTCACTGGAGTCAAAATAAAAAAGCAGTCAAGTTATTTTTATGAAAAAAGAAGAATACTATACTCTATATTTTATAAATATGTAAGATTTGATATTAAGTCAATTATTAGTATATTAGTAGAGAGGATAAAATATAAAAAACAATATCCTTTATGTTATAAATAAATATTCAAAATTAATTATTAATATTACTTAACAAGGGATTATTAATAAACCTAAATAGGGAATACTATATAAATCTTGTAACTCAATTCTCTTATGATATTAATTAAGCAAGATACTCAAATTTCTAAGTTAGATAAAATCAATTTAGATAGTTGTACAAATAGTAAAAGTGAGCAATACTTTTTGAAAGAATTATCTAATCTTTATAAATATCAACTTAAGATTTTTTAGAAAATTGGCAAAAAATTTTGCTTAAGAAATAGTTTTATTAATACATTTCATTACATTAAAATTTATCCAATATATAAAGTAACTTAAGAAAACTGGTTAAATATATTTTTTTTTGGTTGCCTAAAATGGGTAAATGATGTTAAATTTAATTAGTCAACAAAATTCTATGCATAATATAATTTTTGGTAAGTTTTAGTATAAATAAGAAAGTAACAATTAAAAGGCTTGTCATCAAAAATGAAAATATCTTGGAAAACTTTATTATTATTATCATTACCTATTGTCGTAGCTGGATTTTTTTTGTGGCAAGGCTTGTTAGAGCCTACCACTCAAACTATTAGCAATAATATCACAAGCTCGCGTATGACATATGGCCGCTTTCTTGAATACCTGAATATGGGATGGGTTAAAAAAGTGGATCTTTATGACAATGCCCATACAGCAATAATTGAAGCTGTTGGACCAGAGTTAGGTAACAGAGTTCAAAGAATAAAAGTAGAATTACCAGCTAATGCTCCTGAGCTTATCACTAAGTTACGTGAGTCTAAAGTTGATATCGATGCTCATCCTTTAAAAAGTAGTGGAGCTATATGGAGTCTGATAGGTAATTTGTTGTTTCCCTTAATTTTATTAGGAGGTTTAGCTCTTATACTGCGAAGATCTAGTACTTCCTCAAGTGGGCCAGGTCAAGCAATGTCATTTGGTAAGTCACGTGCTTTGTTTCAAATGGAAGCTCAAACAGGAGTTGTATTTGACGATGTGGCAGGAGTAGAAGAAGCAAAAGAAGAATTTCAAGAAGTTGTCACTTTTTTGAAACAGCCAGAAACTTTTACTGCTGTGGGTGCTAGAATACCAAAAGGTGTTTTATTGTTAGGACCTCCTGGAACTGGTAAAACATTATTAGCTAAAGCAATTGCGGGAGAAGCAAGTGTACCATTTTTTAGTATTTCAGGTTCGGAGTTTGTGGAAATGTTTGTCGGTGTAGGAGCTTCAAGAGTAAGAGATTTATTTAAGAAAGCAAAAGAAAATGCTCCCTGTATTATTTTTATTGATGAAATTGACGCTGTGGGTAGGCAAAGAGGTACTGGTATCGGAGGTGGTAATGATGAAAGAGAACAAACTCTAAATCAATTGTTAACTGAAATGGATGGATTCGAAGGCAATACAGGAATTATTGTGATTGCTGCCACTAATCGTCCAGACGTTTTAGATTCTGCTCTACTGCGTCCAGGTCGCTTTGATAGACAAGTAATGGTTAACATCCCAGACTTTAATGGACGAAAAGCTATTTTGCAGGTTCATGCAAAAAACAAGAAACTGAATCCAGAAGTATCTTTAGAAGTAGTTGCCAGAAGAACACCAGGATTTTCAGGTGCCGATCTAGCTAACCTATTAAATGAATCTGCAATTTTAACTGCTAGAAGACGTAAAAACCTTATTTCAATGAATGAAATCGATGCCTCTATAGACAGAGTTGTAGCCGGAATGCAAGGAACTCCTTTGATTGATAGTAAAAGCAAGCGTCTCATTGCTTACCATGAAGTAGGGCATGCAATAATTGGTACCCTGTTAGAAAAGCACGATCCTGTTCAAAAGATTACACTAATTCCTCGAGGCCAGGCAAGAGGTCTCACATGGTTTATTCCTTCTGAAGACAATAGTCTGATTTCTAGATCTCAAATCATATCTCAAATTACAGCAGCTTTAGGTGGTAGAGCAGCTGAGCAAGTTGTTTTTGGTGAGCCTGAAGTTACTACTGGAGCAAGTAATGATTTGCAACAGGTAACATCTATGGCTCGGCAAATGGTTACACGTTTTGGGATGTCTACAATCGGTCCTTTATCACTTGAAAGTGAAGATAGAAATCCATTCCTTGGCAGAAGTATCAATACAGGTTCCAAGTATTCTGATCAAGTGGCAATTAATATTGACCAGCAAATACATAAAATAATAGACCATTGTTATAGGACTGCTATAAAAATTATAATAGATAATAGAGTAGTTATTGATAGATTGGTCGATATGTTAGTAGAAGAAGAAACTATTGATGGTTCACAGTTTAGAGAAATTGTCTCAGAATACACAGATCTTCCTTCCAAGCCAAATTATATCTCTCAATTATCTATAAGCGAATAATTATCATACGGGACTGACGGGACTCGAACCCGCAACTTCCGCCGTGACAGGGCGGTACTCTAACCAAATTAAGCTACAGTCCCTTACATATAAAAGCTCTGTAATTAAAGTAATTCTACTCATAGAATTGTGTCAAGTACCTTTATGTAAGATCTTGGCATTAAACACAGTCTAAGTAACGCAAACTTACAATATTCATTTTCTAATATTAATCGTTTTTGTTACTGACTGGTGTATTTTAGTCTTTACATTTTATTTATAAAGTACTATACCTAACCGAAGAGCTAATACTGCTGAGACTAAAGAAAATAATAATGCTACTAAAATCTGACTATCATTAAGCATTACAACACACTCCAATAACACAATTAAAAATAAATTAGTTTTGCTATTATAAAGTATATATGTTTTCTGACTATTTTAGTAAATTTTCAGTTATGATTTCTTCAAGCTTAGTATCAATTATCTTTATATTATACTGTAAACAATAAGCCTTTATACTTTTTTAATAGTTAATTAATCAGACAGATTTTTAAGATATATAGTTGTGTATATTGTCAAATTCGTTTTGAATGATCAATAATTGTATTTAATGATATAAATAAAAACTTTTTTTCGAAAATCAATATGTTAAACTCTTGAATTTTTAAATATACAAAACTTTTTATCTAAGATAGTAGGATATTTTAAACTTAATTACAAACATATAAATATATCAACAAAAAGAAGGATAATAGTGAAATTAGCTATATACGGCAAGGGTGGCATTGGTAAGTCTACGACTAGTTGTAATATTTCTGTAGCATTAGCTAAAAGAGGAAAAAAAGTTCTTCAGATAGGTTGCGATCCAAAACATGATAGTACTTTTACGTTAACTGGTTTCCTAATTCCTACCATTATTGATACACTTCAAGAAAAAGATTATCATTATGAAGATGTTTGGCCAGAAGATGTGATTTACAAGGGTTATGGTGGTGTTGATTGTGTTGAAGCAGGAGGGCCTCCTGCGGGAGCGGGATGTGGAGGGTATGTTGTTGGAGAAACAGTTAAATTATTAAAAGAGCTCAATGCATTTGATGAATATGATATTATTTTATTTGATGTTTTAGGTGACGTAGTATGTGGAGGTTTTGCAGCTCCTTTGAATTACGCAGATTATTGTTTGATAGTAACAGACAATGGTTTTGATGCTTTATTTGCAGCTAATAGAATAGCTGCTTCAGTTCGTGAAAAAGCAAAAACACATTCTTTGCGTCTTGCTGGATTAATTGGTAATAGAACATCAAAAAGAGACTTGATTAATCAGTATATAGATAATGTGCCAATATCTGTACTAGAAGTACTTCCTTTAATAGAAGATATAAGAATTTCTCGTGTCAAAGGAAAAACATTATTTGAAATGTCAGAACTAAGCCCCAAATTAGTTTCTGTGTGCGACTATTATTTAAATATAGCTGATCAGCTAATTGCAAGGCCAGAAGGCATTATTCCCAAAGAATTGCCCGACCGTGAGCTATTTCGTTTATTATCAGATTTTTACCTAAAGCCTAATGACTATTCGCATGACACTAGTATCAAAACAGTAGCTTTAGAAAACATGATACTTTAATAGTTCGCTTATATATATTTTAGCGAAGATAATTCTCTATATATAACAAGTTATAATAAATTATAATGACGAAGACAACAAATCAGTTAACCTTTGAATGTGAAACAGGTAATTATCATACATTTTGTCCTATCAGCTGTGTATCATGGTTATATCAGAAAATTGAAGATAGCTTTTTTCTGGTAATAGGGACAAAAACATGTGGATACTTTTTACAAAATGCTATGGGTGTAATGATTTTTGCTGAGCCTAGATATGCAATGGCCGAGCTGGAAGAAGCAGATATCTCTGCACAGCTTAATGATTATCAAGAACTGAAAAGACTGTGTTTACAAATCAAGAAAGATAGATCACCTGGTGTAATTTTTTGGATTGGTACATGCACTACAGAAATAATAAAAATGGATTTAGAAGGAATAGCCCCCAAATTAGAAGCAGAAATTGGGATCCCTATAGTGGTAGCAAGAGCTAATGGACTAGATTATGCTTTTACACAAGGAGAAGACACAGTTCTAGCTTCTATGGCTCAAAGATGTCCACGTAAAGAACCAAAACTATCTATTAGTAAAAAACAAAGCCTAATACAAAACTCTTCTGAGCATGCATACAACTCTACAAATTATTCTATAAAAAAAGCAATTACACCATTAGTAATATTTGGGTCATTACCTAATACAGTAGCGAGTCAGTTAACTTTTGAGTTAGAAAAGCAAGGAATTCATGTTCGTGGTTGGTTACCTTCTAGCAGTTATTCAGAGTTACCTTTAATTCAAGAAGGTGATTATGTTGTAGGAATTAATCCTTTTCTTAGTCGCACTGCAACAACGCTAATGAGACGGCGTAAAGCTAAGTTAATTAGCGCTCCTTTTCCAATTGGACCAGATGGAACAAGAGCTTGGATCGAAAAAATATGTAATATTTTTAATGTTCAACCTCAAGGACTAATTGAGCGGGAGCAATCTGTTTGGAAGAGTGTAGAAAGTTATTTAGATTTAGTACGTGGTAAGTCTGTATTCTTTATGGGAGATAATTTGTTAGAAATATCCCTTGCTCGATTTTTAATTCGATGTGGAATGATTGTTTATGAGATAGGCGTGCCTTATATGGATAAAAGATATCAAGCAGCAGAACTAGCACTGTTACAAAAAACCTGTCAAGATATGAATACAATAATTCCTCGAATAGTTGAAAAGCCTGACAATTATAATCAGTTAGAGCGTATTCATGAACTTAAACCAGATTTAGTAATTACTGGTATGGCTTATGCAAATCCTTTAGAAGCTCGTGGTACTAATACAAAATGGTCTGTGGAATTTACCTTTTCACAAATTCATGGTTTCGTTAATACTCAAGAAATTCTACAGTTAGTTACAAAACCATTGCTTAGAAATGCTATTTTCAATAGTCCAGTACCAATATTATACAACACAAAAAACTAATTCTTAGGTTTGTACATTATATTGAATCAAAATTTTATTATATATTTTAATTCAAATAATAATACGATAATATAACTTAGATTATAAAAAATACTTAAAAGAAGTATTTTAGTCTTCAGCTGTTACATGAAAGTTTTGCTCTGGCCCTCGATTTATCATTATGATATATTTTTCACCCGACTCAATTGCTTTGAAAAGCACATTATTGTTAATATAACTAGTATTTTTGCCGAGATCATTTAATATTTACTTTAACTTGGAATAACGTTTTATATATACTACACTTAGAACTAAATATTATATAATATGCTCATCTAATCATAATATGGATATGTAGTCTACATATATAATTAAAAGTTGTTGATTATCATTCTTGTATATAATATACTATTTTATTCATCCAGTTGATTTAATTATTGATATATAGTTAGCTGATAGTATTATCTAATATAAATATGATCAACAATATTTTAAGTTCAATTTGTTAACAATCATTTTTATGATAATATTGTATTTTACTAAACAACTGTAATTCTTTTTCTTCCTTTCCTCTTTCTGCGTCTAATAATACGTTGACCACTTGTTGTTTTCATTCGAACTAGGAAACCTACATGAGAAATTTTCTTTTTTCTTGTTCCTTGTAACGTTTGTTTTGCCATAACTATTTTTTTATCTAGATATTAATTATTTAATAAATTATAATATAATTTTTACGAGAATGCATATGAATTATCTTGTTGAAATCGTATATTTATCACTTGCTTCAATATTATTATTAGTTTTATGTATTAATCTAACTATACAAATATTGAATATTTATCAAGTAGAAAAGAGTCTGAGTATAGCTGTGCCTAGTATTGACTGTAAAGTGTTTTCTGAATCAATAAGTTATATAATAAGTCAGTTATACATCAGAAAATATCAGTGGATTGAGGCAATACAAATTTTGCAATTAACTTTTAAGCATAAACAATCATACGATAGTTTCAATAAGTATAGTCTATCTAGCTTATATCACGCTTTAGCTTATACTTATAGAAAATCTTCAAAACCTATGGTTGCAGCATACTACACGAAATTAGCGTTATCATTAAATGATAAATAAATTACTATTTTTTCCTAGCAAGTATATTCTTCATAACATGTATAGTAAATCGGGATAGTAGGATTTGAACCTACGACATCCTGCTCCCAAAGCAGGCGCGCTACCAAACTGTGCTATATCCCGTCTTTTAATTGTTAACATATCATAATAATTAATTATTACACAAATTTTATCTAGGATACCAAAACATTCCCTTCACCCCATCAGGATCGCTGATAAATCCTAAGTTATGGTAAAATGATATTACATGAGGATCTGCGAAAAGCGTAATCGTATTAATATCATAATTACGTAATTGTTGGATTAGTTGATACATTAACGCAGACCCAAGACCGTAACCTTGAAAATCTGGATGTATTACTACATCCCAAATAGTAGCATTAAAAGCGTAATCTGAAGTTGCGCGCGCAAATCCAACTAGTCTTCCGCCAGTATTAATCTTATAAATTAATGATATTGCAATTACACTATGTTTAATAGCAGTCCGTACCTTGGATAATGGTCTTCTTACCCAGCCAACAGCATCACATAATTTTTCAAGCTCAACTAGATCAATGGATTTATTAGTATTAAAATGTATACTAATTAATTTATTCTTATAAGGCACTTTATCAATCAGTATTCTATCTGCTTGACTACTAAGTTCGTTTGTCTCATGTTTGACAATTGAACTTTTAAAAAAAGATTCCAAAAAGTCATATTTAATAAGTTTGCTATTTATAATATTTGATTTAAGCCCATATTAAACAAACTTTTCCAATAATATACAATTATTCAATAAATGTTACTTTATGAACATCAATAACTAATATTGTATTATTATTTCATAATATAATAGAATTAGCTAGCTTTTTGTTATTTATATTCATACATAGAAAATATATCAATGAAAAAAATTATTTTATTCTTGTCTCTGATTGCCATCTGCTTTATTGCAAAACCTGAAATTACCATAGCCAACGTTTCTGGACTAATCCCTTGCCGTGAATCATCTATATTCAATAAGCGTTTACAAAATACGGTAAAAAAATTAGAATCTCGCAAAAACAAGTATGAAACTAACACACAACCATATCTAGCTTTAGAACAACAAATTCTCAAAACTCAACTACGTTTTGAGAATTATGGCAAAGCTGGTTTATTATGTGGTAGAGATGGTCTTCCTCACTTAATTGCTGACGGACGTTGGAGTCATGCAGGAGATTTCTTTTTTCCTGGCTTACTCTTTTTATATATTACAGGATGGATTGGTTGGGTTGGACGAGGATATCTGCTTGCTATAGCTGAAACCAAAAAACCTACAGAAAAAGAAATTATTCTTGATATTCCTTTAGCTGTGAAATTTATGTCTTCTGGTTTTACTTGGCCATTAGCAGCTTGGCAAGAATTTAGTAGCGGAACCCTTCTTGCTGCAGATGATAGTATTACGGTTTCTCCACGCTAAACTTATTATGATTTATAAGGATATAAAGATGGATAAAAATTTAATGAAGTATTTATCAACAGCCCCTGTTGCTTTTACTTTATGGCTAACTTTTACAGCAGGTTTTATAATAGAAATTAATCGCTTCTTCCCAGATATTTTGTATTTTTACTTATAAAGTATAATACTAATATTTCAGGTGACTTATACAATTCTTACACGTAACGAAAATATTATTTCGTATATTGTTGGTCATTCCTAAAAAAGAAATTTTCTTGGATATAGTTATATAAGGTCAGATTTAATTAATAAAATATCATAATTATGAGTTTGATAAGCCAAATAATAAATAGTGCGGATAATGAATTACGCTACCCTACAGTTGGGGAATTGCGATCCATTCAAGAATATATAAAAACTGGTTATCAGAGAATTCATTTAATTACTATAATTAGAAATAAGGAAAAAGAAATAGTACAGACATCGAGTAAAAAAATTTTCCAGTTACACCCAGAATATATCGCGCCTGGAGGTAACGCTGAGGGATCTGTTAAGCGCTCGTTATGTCTTAGAGACTATGGTTGGTATTTGAGATTAATTACATATAGTATTTTATCTGGAGACAAAGCAACCATTGAGCAAGTTGGTGTTATTGGAGTCAGAGAAATGTATAATTCTCTGGGTGTTCCTATTTTAGGAATGATAGATGCAATACAATGTCTTAAAGATGGTACAATCGAAGTATTAAATAATGAAGATGCTTGTATCGTTACACCTTATTTCGATTTTATTGTTCGTGGAATGTCATAGCTATAAAGAGAGCACTATAGCATAACATTTATCTCATTTAGTCAGGTTAATTATATATTTCTTTCTTTAAAGTATAAGATGTTTTAAAATATATATGTGTTGATTTAACATTAGATATAGAAAGTATTAAAATCATAGTGCGTATAATATTAGTGTCTTAATTTTATACCTATTGCATAGGTTAAATAATAATGATATAATGTTTTATCATTTATAGATTTGTAATTATCATAGCCAGAATTTGTCAGAACTGGAAGGTAGCAGCATCACTAGCTTAATAATATTAAGCAAATCTATAAGTGTATTTTTCATTCATGTCACTATTCAACATATATTACTTCTAACATATTTTATTTCTCATAATCTGCTGAGAGAGTAATAACTAAAAAACTTGTTCATTACTTTCATGTATATATTCATTATTAACAATCTATAATACTAAAAGAACTCAGTGTATGTTTATGTTATTATGATAATGTATGCACATTAATTATATATTAAGGATTTCAGTATATGACAGCATCTTTATCTGGTTTTTTTTATAGTCTAGTATTAGGTGCAGTAATAGTTGTTATACCTATTACTGCTGCTTTACTATTTGTTAGTCAAAAAGATAAAACAATTAGACAATAAAGTTTTAATAATAAGTATTAGTATACTAATAAAAAGTAACACAATTGTGGCAAGCTATTAGCCACAATTTTTATTTAAAATAAGTAATATTTTTTAGCTATGTTTATCTGTAATGAATTTTATAATACTTTAATTAATTATGTGTTTATCTAGTTGGCTTGTTAAGAAAAAAAGCATTGTAGCAAAAGTTGATTCTAGTACATCAGAAATCATAATTCCTCAAGGTTTATGGATTAAGTGTGATAATTGTGGTTTGTTAATGTATAATAAATATTTGCTCAAAAATTTAAATGTATGTCCTGAGTGTGATAACCATTTTCCTATATTTAGCTATGATAGAATTGCACAAATTACAGATACTAATTCTTGGAAACCTATGGATGTAACTTTGAGAGCAACTGATCCACTTAACTTTGAAGATATTAAGATGTATGCACAAAGATTAAAAGACATGAAGAAAAAAACTGGTTTACACGATGCTGTGCAAACAGGTATAGGAAAGATATCTAATATATCCATCGCTCTTGGAGTTATGGATTTTAGATTTATGGGAGGTAGTATGGGGTCTGTTGTTGGCGAAAAACTGACGAGATTAATTGAAAAAGCAACATATGAAAAGTTACCTGTTATTATTATTTGTGCTTCTGGTGGAGCAAGAATGCAAGAAGGAGCATTAAGCCTGATGCAGATGGCAAAAGTAGCATCTGCTTTATATAAGCATAGAAAAAATAATTTACTATATATTCCAATCTTAACGTCTCCTACTACTGGAGGAGTTACAGCAAGTTTTGCTATGTTAGGAGATATTATTATTGCTGAACCTTGTGCAGTAATTGCTTTCGCAGGAAGAAGAGTGATAGAGCAAACTATCAAAGAAGACCTACCAGAAAATTTTCATACATCAGAATATCTTTTTGAGCATGGGTTCATAGATTTTATAATTTCTAGAACTAAATTAAAAGAAAGATTATCTCAAATTCTTCGCTTGCATGAAAAATCATTTTGAGTTTAGCAAAATCCTGAACCTAATACAAATTATCAATATAGATTGTTAAGAAAACTTTAATAATGGTAATTCTGATTTAACTCTTATTACAATATAAGCTATAAATTGATTAATTATGCTTTCTTTGTTAGACTATATATATAATTACGAATATGATATAAGATTAACACTTTAATAATTACAATAGTTTTTCCAATTCATATATGTCAAAAATCTTGTTAAGAAAATCATACGTTATATTTGTTTTTCTTTCTATAATGTTTTGTAGTATTAGTTCTGTTAATGCTTTAAATTTGGACAAAATAACATTAACTGTCCCATTAGAATCTTCTGGCAAGACAATAGCATTAACACCTGAACAAGCAAAGCGTGGTAAGCGTTTGTTTAATTCAGCTTGTGCTACGTGTCACAATGGAGGCACGACAAAGACAAATCCGAATATTGGTTTGGACCCGGAATCTTTAGAATTAGCAACTCCACAGCGTAATAATATAGAAGCTCTTGTCGATTATATGAAGAATCCAACAAGCTATGATGGTATGGAGTCTATTGCTGAGTTACATCCTAGTATTAAAAGTGCAGAAATTTTTCCTAAGATGAGAAATTTAACAGATGATGATTTATTTACGATTGCTGGACATATATTAGTCCAACCTAAAATCTTATCTGAAAATGGGGGGGAGGTAAAATTTATTATTAAGCATTAAGTAGCTTGTTGTTTCTGACACCTACCATTAAGACAAGTATATATCATTATGATTAATAATCAAGGAAACGAAATGTTAAAAAAGCTTTTTATTGCTCTTACACTATTTAGCGTTATCTCATTTAGTTGCAATGAACTAATTGTTCTTGCTGCTGACTTAGAGCATGGCGAACAAGTTTTTATTGGTAATTGTGCAGCATGCCATCGTGGTGGTGAAAACTCTATTATGCCTAATAAAACTCTGAAAAAAAATGTATTGGAAGAAAATTCAATGCATAGCATTAGTGCAATTACATACCAAGTAAAAAACGGCAAAAATGCAATGCCTGCTTTTGGAGATCGTTTGGAAGACGAAGATATTGAAGATGTTGCAAATTATATATTAAGCCAATCTGAATCTGGCTGGTAAGAAGCTGTTTGCTTAAAATTAGTTTTTAATAAACTAGTAAAAAGCTTTGGATAAATAGCTGGAAATTATTTCATCTATTTATCTTTTCTAGCACTCATCACAAAAAATAATTAAAATTTATTCTGTCACTATGGTTCAAGTTAATCCTACAGTATTAGTCTTAGCAGATGGCAGTATTTATCAAGGGTGGTCATTAGGCAAATTAAACACAGTTATTGGAGAAGTTGTATTTAATACAGGAATGACAGGATATCAAGAAATTCTAACAGATCCTAGCTATTGTGGTCAAATTGTAATTTTTACGTATCCTGAACTAGGAAATACAGGTATTAATTCAATAGATTTAGAATCTAGTCAACCATTTGTTAAAGGAATAGTTGCAAAGAACCTGTGTAAATATCCTAACAATTGGAGAAGTGAAAAATCATTATTAGAATATTTGCATTTGCATGAGATTATGTATATCTATGGTTTAGATACACGATCTCTGGCAAAGCATATAAGGAAAGTTGGCTCTATGAATGGAGCAATTTCTAATAAACTTATAGATCCCAAATTGTTATTACAAAAAGTAAAGCTAACAACTCCTATGCAAGGAGCAGATTTAGTTAGTAAAGTTACTACACGTAACATATATTCTAACCATCAACAAACAAATAAGCAATGGTATTTTCAGCAGCGAATATATAATAAAATTGATATAAGCATGCGTGTAGTAATAATAGATTTTGGTGTTAAAACTAATATTCTTAGGAGATTGCAAAGTTTAAACTGTGAGACTATAGTTGTTCCGGCAAGTACAAGTGTAGACAAAGTTTTATCTTACAGACCAGATGGCATTTTATTGTCTAATGGACCTGGAGATCCTGCTGCAGTTATCTATGGCATTAAAACTATTAAGGAATTATTATCTTACACTATCCCAACTTTTGGAATTTGTATGGGTCATCAGCTTTTAAGTCTAGCATTGGGATGTAATACATACAAGCTGAAATTTGGTCATCGTGGATTAAATCATCCAACAGGATGGTTTAACAAAGTTCATATTACGAGCCAAAATCATGGTTTTGCTGTTAGCAATCAGTTATCACTGAGTGATCAATTATTACATGCTATGCATGTAAATTTTAATGATACTACAATAGCAGGTATTAGCCATATGAAATTACCAGTTTTTTCAGTCCAATATCACCCGGAAGCTAGTCCAGGACCTCACGATTCAGATTATTTATTCGCCTATTTTATTAGTATGATGTATTATCATCATACTAATAAATTATAGAAGCAAAATATATATTATTCTCTACAGTAAGTCCTGAGCAGATTAGGAAATATTATGTTTAGTCAAAAAAATATTCTAAAATTACACAAATTACAAGTATATCACTCTTTGTTTTGACTATTAAATTGCTGATGTTTATATATTTGACATTACTGTGGATTAATTTATAATAACTATATTTTTATTGATCTTCACTCTTAATTCTTTATATATCATATAGTAGACTATTCGTAATATGAATTCTTTTTTTTAAGCTATACGATATCAATTAATTTATGGAAAGCATTTTGCACTTTACCAGCATTGAAAAAATACTTTTGATTATTGTCATAGAAGTATCTAAATATTTATACTATTATTCATTACATTTTTATATAAAAATGTGCTAGTAACATTTGAAGAGTATGTAGATAAATGAATAGTAGAGATATCTAAAAATTGATTATACTTAGCAGCAGTTAATACATTATCTATACTTTTTCTTTTGTATATAATATGATAAAAAGCTAAAAACATTTTTTTGAAAAAAATAGAGTTTTCATAATTCTTTCTCATCAAAATAGCTGTGTGATCAAATTGATTAGTTGTTACTGATAACCAATAATTAAGGTTAGAATCACGTAAATTATCTTTCGTTGTTAAGTAATGCTGATGGTATACAGGTAATAGATATTCACTATATAACTCCCGCAAATTCTTATTTGTGCGCTGCCGTATAATTTCAACTAACCCCAGTTCTGACAATTGCACAACCCTTGGTTGAGTCCCGTCTTTTTGTAATACTTCGGAGAAATGTTTTAAAAGATGGAATTGATCTTGTTGTCTACGCATATCAATAAAATCAATAATAATAATACCTGTGATATTTCGTTTACGTAATTGATATCCAATTTCTGTTGCTGCTATACAATTAGTTGTTAGTGCTGTTTCTCTTGGATTAGATGTACTATTAAATGATCCTGAATTTACGTCAATTGTTGTTAAAGCTTCTGACATTTCTATTGTAATATAACCCCCTAAATGTAATTGTGTACAGTTTCTTAAACTTTTCATAATTTTGAGAAAGACTCCAGTATTTCCTTTATAACACTTAGACTCTTCTAGTAATTCAAAATTAATCTCAGAATATTTTGAATTATGAATATTACTCTGTAAATATTTCTTTAGTTTTAATAAGCCTCCACTTGAATCAATTAAAATACTCTTAACAGAAGGAACACAGAAGTCTTGAAGTACTTTTTTTATAATATTATTATTTCTATATATTAAAGATGGATTCATCATATATACAACAGATCTTTTTATGAAGTTCCACTGTTTCTTTAAAATTTCAAGCTCTTCAACTAATACTTTCTCACTAATTCCTGAAGAGCACTTATGAAATAAAAGTCCCATCTCAACTGGCTTAAGTAAAATAGCTAAAGCTTTTAAAGCATAACGTTCTTGTGGATTTGAAATACTTCTAGCAATACATGTTGTGTGATTAAACGGCATTAAAGTAATATATTGCCCAGATAATGTGATATTAGCGGTGAGTTTTGGTCCTTTGCGTGTAGTAGATTCTTTAATAATTTGTACAAGTATTCTTTGATTAACAGTAAAGATGTTAGCAACATTGCCAATATTAGCTCTTCTTTTCAACGGATTACTATCATTTGCATGAATGAAACCACTCTTTTTATTTGATAGCAGGCTTACAAATGCTGCATTGATGCTCTGAAAAATTTTGTTAATAGTACCTATATATATATCACTAACTTGATAATCATTATGGACTACTATAAATTCTTGGATTTGATTTTTACAGACTACTGTTGCAGTATTATATAGGCTTGAAATTATTAGTTTTGTTGCCATTAATTTTTGTAGTCCTTCAAAAATATAGTATGTTTATACTTTAAATATTACTTGGACTCCGCATAATCAAGATTGTTAATTTTTATTTAGTATACACTAACTTTTTTTCTCTTACAAGAATTATCAAATTTAACTTTTCCAAAGCTTAATGCAAATAATGTATAATCCTTACCCATTTTAACATTCTGGCCAGGCTTTACTTTACTTCCTCGTTGACGAACTAAAATATTACCAGGAGATACTAATTCGCCTCCGTATTTTTTTATCCCTAGTCGTTTTGACTTCGAATCCCTACCATTTTTTGTACTACCGCTTCCTTTTTTATGTGCCATTATATATGTCTAAAATATTAATTTAATATATAGTGTAATTCTTAATGTAACTATTTTAATTTCAAATTTTTGTATTGTTAATATAGATTGAGTTAACTACTAAACGAGTGAGCTCTTGTCTATGTCCATATTTACACCTTACTCGTTTTTTTGACTTCATTTTGAAAACAGTTATCTTTTTTGCTCTTAGATGACGAACTATAGTTGCCTTAATTCGCACATTATTTAAACATGGATTTCCAATTTTGACTAAGCCTTTATGATTTAATAACAGAATTTTATTAAATAAGACCATTTCTCCTATATCTAAAGGGATCTTATTTAAATCATAATAACAACCTGGTTTTATAAGTAATTGATGCCCACTGATATCAACAATTGCGTATGTCATAGAATTTAAGTAGCTTTTACTAAATATAAATATTATTAGAGATCATGTACTAATTGTTTATATCAAAAATATTTGAAATTATACTTAATAAGTATAAATAATATAATTAACCTGCCAACATAGCTCTTTCAAAAGCTTATGATTCTTGAGACTAGGTGTAATAAGGATTTTTTGACCCTTTTGTGCTATACTAGAAAATTGCTTGCCTTGGATTTCATGACCATCAGGAGTTAGAAAATTATTATGTTGTTTAAGTTGTCCATATAATGGTCCTCTGATAATATTAAAAGTTGTTGCGTATGATAAATTAAACTTACCTAAACTTTGTCTAAAAGCAATAATATATCCTACCTCTTGATTCATTTTTTCCAATGAAATCATGCGTACAGTATAAAGTACATCAAAAAAGATATTGTGGAATTTTAATTTATGTATTCTTATTGGATAAGAATAGTTCGTCTGAGAGTACTTATTATTGAATTTAAGGTATGTTTCTAATTCCCTTGGTCCATAAATACTTAAAGCCTTACTTCTATTATCTAAATTCAATGTTGATAGTAATCCTGATAATCCAGAGATATTACTTATGGTAAAACGCGTAATGAAAATTTTAGATATTAAAGATAGTTTAATCTGAGATTTTAGTAAATTATGTTGTGTACTCTCATTACAATTGAATAACCAAACCTCAGAAGATTGACTTAAATGCATTATTACACTTATGCAATGATCTGTGTAAACATACCGTGCATCCATACCACGGAAAGTTAAAGTTTTCAATGTTTTAATTGTAAAATATATAAGTGCAATAAGGATATTATATTCAGTTTATTATAATAAAATATTATTTTCACTATAGACAAAACTTGTAGATTTACCCGTTAGTATTGATTTTGCAAGAGAGAGAGATTTTCTAGATTTGTACAACGCTTTCCTTTTCCAATTCGCTTTTCTTGATTTACTTTTAGACTTGGAAGTGCGTTTTTTTGGAACTGCCATTCTAAAAACCTTTTAATAATAATTAATTATATTTTATGAGATTAAGCCTACTAATATACAATTTCGAACCTAGTAGTATTAATCCTGTATCTATATCAGATATTTTAATAGCCTAGTAAACCTAGCAAAAGATAGAGAAAAGAATATGTTTCTCTACCCCTTAAGTTTTTACGAGCTTAGCTTGCGTAGTTGTTGTATAGCAGCTCTACCAATATTATATAATGCCCAAGAAGCAGCAGCTAATACTGGTACTAATACTATAATTAATCGATTGTCCATAAGTATTTTCCTTTATTATATAGTGACAGTCTATACACATGTAGTATATAAATAGTTAGCGAGCTATAAACAGTATACTTTACTTTTATCAGCAGAGTAAAAAAATAATTTTTTAATAGTTTATTATCTTTAATAAACTAATATAATGCTGTTCACAGTAAAATAATAATAATTACAAGTAACTTATTATTGTCATCTAACTTTCTATTTTTACTATATTACATAATTACATAGTAATTTTTATGGCAGATTTACCTTTTACATTAGACCAATTGAAAATTCTACAAGCAATTATCAAGGAAGGTAGTTTTAAGCGCGCAGCTGATAGTTTGTATATTTCTCAACCAGCAGTCAGTTTACAGATACAAAATTTAGAAAAGCAGCTAGACGTCATTTTATTTGAACGCCGTAGTAAAAAAGCTACTTTAACCGAAGCTGGCAATCTCATGTTACGTTATAGTGTACGTATACTTGCCCTCTGTGAAGAGACTTGTCGCGCTCTAGAAGATCTGCAAAATCTTAAGGGTGGAACTCTAATTATTGGAGCAAGCCAGACTACAGGCACATATTTAATGCCAAGGTTAATTGGTTTATTTCGTCAAAGATATCCACAGATAGCAGTCCAACTACAAGTACATTCTACTAGATTAATTTCATGGAGCGTTGCTAATGGTCAGGTAGATTTAGCAATTGTTGGAGGAGAAATTCCAGAAGAATTAGAAAAAGTTTTACAAGTTACTTCTTATGCGGAAGACGAATTAGCATTAATTTTACCAATATCGCACCCATTTTCACAGCTTCCTGATATTCAGAAAGAAGATTTATATCAGCTTCGTTTTATAGCTTTCAATAATCAATCAACAATTAGAAAAGTAATAGATAAAACCTTAAATCAAAATGATATTGATAGCAAACGTTTCAAAATTGAAATGGAATTAAACTCAATAGAAGCTATTAAAAATGCTGTTCAATCAGGCTTAGGTGCTGCATTTGTTTCTGTGTCAGCTATTGCTAAAGAATTAGAACTAGGGATTTTGCATTGTGCTAAAATAGATAATATAGTTATTAAACGCATGCTATCTATTATAATAAATCCAAATAGATATCAGTCTAAAGCTGCTGAAGCATTTAGTAATGAAATGCTAATGTCGTTTTTACCTTCGAAATAATATAAAGTGTATACAGCTATCGAAAACATTTTTATATCAAGTAATAAGTTCCTTCTGTTATATTATAGTATATCTTTTGTGAAGATACCAGTGACAACAAAACCTAAACGCAATTTTAACCATGTAATAAATAAACTGTTTGTTGAGATGATAGCCGCTGTAGGAACATTTAATTTTTGACTGATTTCCGATACTTCGAGGCTACCTAAAAATTTAGGGTTCTTCACTAACCAAAAATCAATTGGTTTTTTTATACTATTGTAATAGTTGGTCCTCTCTCGTAAAATTTCTTCTGTAGGTTCATTACATAGCAAAAATTTTTTGCTAGCCATAACAAAATAATACTTTGGCATTTTATCAATTTTCCTCTGATCAAAGTTGATTCTAAACTCTTTGAATTAATACAGCAAAGAGTATAACTCAAGCCTAATCGAATTTGTATGTTATTATTTTAATTTTACCAAATTAATTCTAATATGAGTAGTTTATTATCCGAAAAGCTTTTTAAAACAACTTGGCCTGATAATTTAGATGAACATTTGGATGAAATTGTAGCTTACTTGTTTTGTCAAACAAGAAGCAAGATTATGCATAATTTAGTTAATAAAAGCCAAACGGTCTTAATGCTGGATTTGATTATACCTAATGCTAGGGAAAAACTATTAATTCTAGTATTGCAAGAGTTCGAATCTCTTATACTAGACATAGCAGAAGCTGAGCTTAGTATATCAGATATTTATGCAGTAAACTCCAAGATATTGTATGACTTAGTGTGTAAGTCAGGAAATAAATTCCTCAATAATATTTTACAAGTCAATAAGAAGTTTGACTTGAGAGTGTTGACTGAAGATTTATATTTTAGATCTATTCTAAAAGATAATAAAGTTATTTCGGGTAATCTAATATCATACCTATTGTTTGGTACTTCTGAAAGCATTAACATTTCTTTTCAATACGTAGAGGCTTTATTACATAACCTTATTATTAAAATTAGTGATTTATCATTGTACTTCATATTGAACAGAAAAAATATTTATAAAGTAATTTGTCAGATTCCTGTTGCTCACTTGATTTTCTCTCCAAAGTGCTGGTCAATGAGATCTATAGAAGAATTACAAAATAATTTAGCTTACCAGAACATCAAATATTTTTATGTAGATCAACCAAAAGCAGTTTATAGTAACAGATATCAAGTTATTATATTGAGTCCACAAGGTATCTTAGACAAAACTGTGGCTATTGATAGACTTGATGAATTAAGCAACTTATCTCATACTCACTCATGGTTACTAAATTTGCTAGAAGTCCAAGACTTTTTCCTTCCTAAATTTAAGTATATAATTTTTATTACTGGCAGAATTATAATATATATTAGTTTTAGTATTATAAATAATCTACTACAATTCTTATTTCATGCAATTACAAGAAGCTTGGTTAAGCTAGTTAAAAATTCATGAGATCCTAGCGTTATATAAAAATATCATTTTATGTATATATATATGATAGTTAACATAATCAAGAAAAAAGTTACATCATTGCAGGACGTTGTTTGTCAACAATACTCTAGCCATACTCCTACAGCAATTATTATGGTGAATAAACTGAGTAAGGATCCTGTAGGTGGTTTAGATTCTCTTCTAATGTTCTTATTAATAAGAAAAATGCAGCAGAACTGGGCAGCTAATTATATAGATGGTCTTATATACGAAGCTTTAATCAAGCAGCCCCCATGCAGAATTAAAAACGTACTTACAAATACTTTTGGTAGTGGAATCGTCTTATTAAGGTCTCAGAAAAATATAGATTATTTACCACTGCAAGAATTGTTAATACATAAACAATTTCAAGCAGCAAACGCTTTAACTCACGATAAGCTCCGGGAATTATCAAGCTTATACCATGGTGAAAGATCTTGGCTCTACTTTACGGATATTTCATCTCTTCCTGTTATTGATTTACATACCATTGATAATTTGTGGAGAACGCATTCTCTAAACAAATTTGGATTTTCTATCCAAAGGCAAATATGGCTAGCAGGCAATAAAGATTGGAATAAATTATGGAATACTATAGGGTGGAAAATTGATCATGTATTATGTCGGTATCCTAATGATTTTCAATGGGACATAAGTGGCCCAATAGGACATTTACCTTTATTTAATCAACTTTATGGAGTTCAACCAATGCTAGCATTATTTAAGCACAAAGCGTGGAAATGCTGATAAATTTTATAGTTATGGCTTATATCACTAACCTACTGAGCATAGTAATAAAAGCTTAGATAGAAGAATAACATGAATGAATTTAGCTATATAACTAGTTAGATAGCTCGTTTCCAAATTATATAAAATATGTATATAAACTATTAACAATAATAGTAAATTTTTAGGTTGTTTACTAGACGGAAGACTTCAAATTTTGTAGTTGTATTGATAACAATAACTAATAATCTCCAAAAAGTTAAATAATAAGTAAGTTTTCCCTTTTAAGTAATATGCAAAGTATTCTATATCCTGTATTTCCTTTTACAGCAATTATTGGCCAAGACGAAATGAAGTTAGCCTTAATCTTGAATGTTATTGACCCTAAAATAGGAGGAGTAATAATTATGGGAGATAGAGGAACTGGCAAATCTACTACTATCCGGGCAATTGCAGATCTCTTACCAAAAATTTCCGTCGTAAAAGATGATCCTTTTAATTCTCATCCTTCTAACATTGAATTAATGAGTAATGATGTTAAGCAGACCATAGAAAAGAATATGAGAATTACAACCCAACTGATTGATATTCCTATGATAGACTTGCCTTTAGGAGCAACAGAAGATAGAGTTTGTGGAACCATTGATATAGAAAAAGCTTTAGTAGATGGAGTTAAAGCCTTTGAGCCTGGCTTACTGGCAAAAGTTAATAGAGGTATTTTGTATATCGATGAAGTTAATTTATTAGATGATCATTTAGTTGATGTTCTACTAGATTCATCAGCATCAGGATGGAATACTGTTGAGAGAGAAGGAATCTCAATTAGACACCCATCGCGTTTTGTATTGGTAGGTTCTGGAAACCCAGAAGAAGGAGAGCTAAGGCCACAACTTTTAGATCGTTTTGGTATGCATGCTGAAATTCGTACTGTCAAGGATCCTACTTTACGAGTAGAGATAGTAGAACAAAGAAATCAATTTGATCAAAATCCACAACAGTATATTCAAATTTATCAAGAAAAACAGAAAAAACTTAAGCAAACAATAGTTAATGCACAAAAACTGCTTAGCTCTGTGATTATTGATAAACATTTGAAACTAAAAATTTCTGAGATTTGTGGACAACTTGAAGTTGATGGCTTACGAGGTGATATAGTAACAAATCGAGCAGCTAAAGCTCTATGTGCCTTTCAAGGTAAAACACAAGTAAGTATAACTGATATTAAAAAAGTTATTACTCTTTGTTTAAGGCACAGATTACGAAAAGATCCTTTAGAAGCAATAGAATCTGGTACAAAAGTTCACAATATGTCAGAAGTAATTCTGAAAGATGCTATCTAACATTGCCTAATATAATGGTATATACTTTATTATCTACAGGCTCAGTAGGAATTGAACCTACATTAGAGACTTAGAAGGTCCCTGTCTTAATCCTTTAGACGATGAGCCCATGTATACTTTTAACAGTTAATTTCTATGTTGGGTCTAACTACTGATAAAGAATATGAGCGATACTGGATTTGAACCAGTGACTATTTGCTTGTAAGGCAAATGCTCTACCACTGAGCTAATCGCCCACATGTAAAATTATACTTCATAGAGATTGATATGCTTATATTACTTAAGAATATCATGTAGGTTCTCATAGAGAAAAACATTTTTAACAACTATATTATGTAAATATTATAGTATTAGCTATTGTAATTAACTGTTATACTTTATACAAAATCGCTAAATTGGTTAAAGTTATGAAGCAAACTCAAGTGGTTGGCCTTGGAGCTATATCAGTCATCCTTCTTGGAGCATATTTCGTTAGTGTTGTGTTTACTATACAAGTGATAAAAGAACTAATATGTCTGAATGCTTCAGGTATTATTGGTGGAACTTTAGTTACTATGTATATTAGAGAGTTATCTCCCGTAGTGACTGCTATAATACTAACTGGTAAAGTAGCCTCTGCATTTACTGCTGAAATAGCAGTAATGAAAGTTACTAAACAGTTAGATGTGATGTATATTATGAATATAAATCCAATTAGATATTTAGTAGCACCTCGTTTGTTTGCTTGCTGTGTAATATTGCCACTACTTAATATTTTAGCATTTTTTGCTAGTCTCAGTAATAGCATACTAATTTCTGCATTATTGTACAAAATTCCTATAGTTGTATTTTCTCAATCTATTAATTGGCCTCTTGTTATAATTGATTGTTTCAAATCTTTAGTTAAATCAATAATCTTTGCTATAGTGATGTCTCTTGTCAGCTGTTATTTTGGGTTAACAGCTGTAAGTGACACCAAAGGTGTTGGATTAGCAACTACTGCTTCAGTAGTTGTCATACTCATGCTCATTTTTATTACTAATTTTATATTATCATTACTAATGTTTTAATATACTGATGATTAATCATATATTATAATATTATTAAAAAATCTCTTTTTCCTAAATTTTTACTCGATCATCATCTCAATTATACTTAATAGTGGCTAATCCTAGTATTAATACCATTATTTAATTTTCAAGGGCATGTAGCTCAGAGGATAGAGCGTCAGATTCCGATTCTGATAGAGGAAGGTTCAAATCCTTTCATGCCTATTTACAATCAGTTTGATAATTGTCAATAAAGTATAGTATAATAAAAATTAAGAGGGGTTGCCAGGTTTCTACATTATAATACACAATGCGAAGAAAGCTCAATAACATCTCAATCTTGTATTTTACAAACTAATTGCAAAAAGCCAAATTATTCCATTCTCTTTAACATTAGCAGTCTAAAATTACTACAATAGTTAAAAAGAAATCAATGTAATATTCTATAGTTTACACTGATTATATTATATAGGTGCTCTTAAAGTATTTTAAGTCGAGCAAAAAGAACATAAATTCGTGTAATATAATAATAAATAAAGTGTTCTTAGCATGTATTATCTTGGACGTGGGTTCAAATCCCACCAACTCCATATGAATCTAATATACTATAATGATGATTAAATCAAGACTTTATGATGTGAATGAAAATATTTAAGTATACTTATTCACTATTGTATTTTACTAGAATTAACTACACTATACCACATGAGTACTACAGATAAGCAATATATCATATCTATTACAAGTAATGCTTTAGATGCAATTAATAGATTGCAAAAAGAAAAACATGTCACTAAGTTTCTTTTTAGAATAGGTGTTAAGCAAGGTGGGTGTTCAGGTATGTCATATGTTATGCACATTGAGTATCCCGAGAACATTACCCAGAATGACAGAATTATAAATTACTCAGATTTTCAAATAGTTTGTAATTTTAAAAGTTTACTACTTCTTTATGGATTATCTTTAGATTACAATGACGAAATGGTGGGTGGAGGTTTCCGATTTATTAATCCAAATGCTACACAAACTTGTGGTTGTGGAAAATCATTTACAGTAGATAAAATATGACTTGGTTAAATTGTTGATAATAGTTATTATCTTAACTAGTAGTCTATATAATTCCTATAATTAATTGTTATCCCTGCCAAAACAAGTTCTATTACCCTATACTGTATTGTAAACATACTATTGAAAAAAAATTATGTTCTCACTTCCATACCTCGCTGTTGCAAATACCGTTTTGCCAAATTCAATTATCTGCAAACGTTTGTTATTGACAAATATGTCAGAAATGAATTCAAATACAGCAAAATTACAGAAGCTATTAATTAGCAATATTGAGTCTGTAAATCTAAATAACGATAAGGATCTTAATCATTACCTTAATGATAACAAAGTTATCAAAAATATTGTTCGGCAATACTGGAAAGAATATATATATATAACACCTTATAATTTAGCTTCTAGTCGTTTTGAGGATCTTATCTTAAGATCCTACCTTCTACAAAACGCTAATTTTACAAATAAAAATAAAGTGTATATAGATGTAAAAAAATATCTAGCTGATGAAAAAATAAAAGTATTTTATTTAAATAATTTTATTTCTATAGAAAAACAACTACCAGTAAAATATATTAGTAGAAAGCATGGAAATAGATTATATCAAAATGCGTTAAACTTGTCTAAGAGCTTATTGAAGAAATCTCCATTAAAATATCAACGCAATGATTTTGTAGCATTATTAAATGCACAAAAATTTCCAGTTTTCATAATAGTCAATGGTGCTCACGAGATGATTATTGGCGAACCTGAGCATACAATTAAAACTCAGAAGACTTTCCTTGATTCAGTCCAATATACAACAGGAATTCAAGGAGGTTATCAACTACCATTAAGAGAAGGATATATTTTTATTAATCCATTGGATGCTCTTGAGTATTATTACTATTTGCAATCACAATATCCTTATTCATTTAATGAAATGAAAGTGAAAATTTTTGTTGGTACTCTTAAAGATTTTTATAAACAAAGTAGAGTACATATTGATAATATACAATTACGTTTATTACCAGACTTAAAAGAAGTAGGTAAATTAGTTACGGCCTACCAATATAATTCAAATATCCATTTTAATTCTAAGCAAGTATATGGGAAAAACTATTTCCAAGGCCAACCAATTTACTTAATTGATCCTATTATGTGTATTTACATAGATAAATTGACTGGAAAAGTCAGTAAGCGCTATTTTCCAAATTTATTGGCTTTGGATAAAAAAGAGTATTATAATATCTTTACTACTTATAAAGATGCTTTATCTGTATGGAAACAATATCGGAAAAAGTTTCATCAGTATATTTTGCCTAGGCAACCTAAGCTAACTATTTATAATTTAGAAAGCTTTTTAAAAGAATACCAAGCTTCTATATCTACGATTGAAAAACCAGATAAACTATTCAGCTTAGTTCCAAGTTATGAAGTCTATCAGTATATTAAAAGTATCCAACAACCAAAAAATTCAAGACTACTGAAAGATATTAGTTTTTCTGCTCAATTATTAGTATTAATCAAAATGTGGACCAATAGAATTTTATGGGGAATGGTTAAATGGTACCCTCCAGAACAATAGCTTTACATAAGCAATCAACTGTTCTATTTTTTCGAGTAGTATTCTACTATTAATAATTCATTCAATTTCAATAATAAACTTTCTTGTTCTGCAATGGCTTTAACGTGACCACATAATTGTTTCTTATCTAATTCTAAATGATTAGGTACACTGGTAAAGTTAGAATTAGATAAGTATTTTTCTACCAGTTTAACTGAATTCGTTTTGTTTCTAATTCCAATAAGGTTTCCTGGTTTACATTGATAGCTGCAAATAGAAACAACTGCACCATTGATTAAAATATGTTTATGGTTAATGAGTTGTCTAGCTGCAGGTATTGTAGGAGCCATTCCTAGCCGGAAAATTGTATTATCAAGGCGCATTTCTAATATTTGCAATAATACTTGTCCAGTAGGTTCTGAAACTTTTTTGGCCATTTTAACATATTTAAGTAATTGTTTCTCACTAATGCCATAATTAAAGCGGAGTTTTTGTTTCTCTTCTAATCGTATACCATATTCCGATAATTTTTTGTTTTGGTTAGAGTGTTCTCCCGGAGGATACTGTTTGTTAGAAGTTTTACTACTTAATCCCGGTAATTGTCCTAGTCGCCTACATACACGTAGCCTTGGTCCTCTGTAACGAGACATAAAAATATTTCTCCTATGATTTTGATTTTAAAGAATTAAGTATACTATTTTAATTAAAATATTTTGAGACAATGTATTATTATTATATTAAATGTTTTTTAGCAGATAAAAACATAATAAGATTTTTGCCATCTCGATAAGGTTTTTGCTGCACTTCTGCTACATTTTGCAAATCATTTGCCATCTTATTAAGTAAAGATACAGCTAAATGTAAATGTTGTATTTCTCGTCCTCGGAAGATAACAGTTGTTTTAACTTTATTGCCAGCTTCTAAAAAACGTAGTATTTGATTAATACGAACTTTATAGTCATGTTCTTCTATTTTATATCTCATCTTTACTTCTTTGATGCTGAAACTTTGTTGCTTCTTTCTGGCTTTTCTGGCTTTTTTTTCCTGAGTAAATTTGTACTTGCCATAATTAAGAATTTTACACACAGGTGGGTCGGATTTACCATTAACCAGTACTAAATCTAGATTGTCATCACGTGCTAATTGTAAGGCTATCTTGGAACTGAATATACCCAATTGTTCACCCATTTGATTAATTACTCTAACATTAGGATAGTTCACCTCTTCATTGATTATCAGCGAGCTATTGTTATTATCTCTGTCAGTGATTTTAGTTTTTTCTTGCACAAGTTATCAATAATTAAAATATTTTGGTAATAAAACATATCATTAAGTATCTCCAGAATATTATAATATTACAAAAATATAGCAATGTCCTAATTTTATATTGTTTGCCAGTCCAATATATTTTTAACTAGTTAAAAACCTATTTATATCATAGTCATATTATAGTCCACTTAAGTTAATATATAAAATATAATTTTTGAATAAATTATGAAACATACCTTATCCGTTTTGGTAGAAGATGAAGCAGGCGTACTATCTCGGATAGCAGGTTTGTTTGCACGTAGAGGTTTTAATATAGAAAGTTTAGCTGTAGGGCCAGCTGAAGAAGAAGGAGTTTCACGGATAACCATGGTTGTGCCTGGCGATAATCGCACTATTGAGCAATTAACTAAACAATTATATAAATTGATAAATATTTTAAAAGTTCAAGATATTACTAACATCCCATCAGTAGAGAGAGAATTAATGTTACTTAAAGTTAAGGCAAGACCACAAAACCGCTCAGAGATTTTAGGAATTCTCCAGGTTTTTCGTGCTCGAGTAGTTGATTGTGCTGAAAATTTTTTAATTCTAGAAGTTACAGGCGATCCTGGGAAAATGGCAGCAATTAAGCAATTACTAGACACTTTTGGTGTAATTGAAATAGCCAGAACAGGTAAAGTTTCTTTAGTAAGAACTTCTAAAGTCAATACAGAACTCTTAAGAAATAAAGTGATACCTGATATGCAATCTTATATATCAATACAGTAGTATTAACAAAGTTATATATTATACTAATCATATTAGGGGTAGAGGGATTTGAACCCTCACGATCTTAAAAATCAACAAATTTTAAGTCTGTTGTGTCTACCATTCCACCATACCCCCAGATATTTTTTTATCCAATAGTTTCGAGGTGGCACCCAGATTTGAACTGGGGATAAAGAATTTGCAATCCCTGGCCTTACCACTTGGCTATACCACCATTATTGATCTGTATATTGTTTACGAGAGTTGTAGTATTTATTTCCAATTAAAAATAAAATGGCATACTAACTCAGCTTCAAAATATTTTTGATATTGATAAAATATTATATACTTGAAATTGTTACATACTTAATAACTATAAATAGATTGTAGTCTGTATTAATGTATTACTTTAGACCACATTTGTAGAGTTATACTATATATAACAAAAATATACTTATAGTCAAGAGTCGAATCATAGTCACAATACTAAAACTTTGTAGGTGGTTTATTATCATAGACTATAATTTTGATATACTCTCATATATTTATTTAACCAAAAAGACCTTATTGTTAAGATTCATGTTTTAAATTCATAAGAGTATATATGAAAGTATTATATCATAGTAGATAAATATTTTGTAAGAAGCGCATAAGTGCTTTTTATGACGATAGCTGTGATTGCTTAGTTAGAGCACGATATTGATTTTTTATACTCTTGATTGTACTTACCTTTATTAATATTTAATATCTAATTAATTCAATAGATTAAATATAGTAGTAGTCAAAATTGTACTTTAAATAGTTCATAATATATTTAGAGCAATCAGTAGATATGAAATAATATTAACAAAATAATTAAGAGTTGCAAACAGTTTATTAATCAATACCTTAAGACACATCAAAAAGCTATCAAGAATACAAATAATATTGTAATAAAAATTTTGTTTAGACCAATAAATACCTTGAAATAGCACAATATAAGCAAGGTTATTATATAAGTAGTATATTAATTAAAAATATTGTTAAGCTTCCTATTAAAAAGTCTCACTTACTCAAAGATATTTTTAATTATTAATCCTGCAAATCAGAAATTAAGTATGGGATTACGTATATTATAATATGTAAAAGGGTTGATGGCGAAATTGGTATACGCATCACACTCAAAATGTGACGACTATTGTCTTGAGGGTTCAAATCCCTCTCTACCCATTAACTTAAACTCCGCCATAGAGTAATAATATATTAGGTATGTTAATAGTAAAAGCTATCACTAAATAATTGATAATAAGATAAGAATCTATGAGTTTATTAATTGTTGGTTCAACTGGAACACTTGGTCGTCAAATTGTTAGAAAAGCTTTGGATGAAGGTTTTCAAGTTAAATGCTTAGTAAGAAATATACGTAAGGCAGTCTTTTTAAAAGAGTGGGGAGCAGAATTAGTCTATGCAGATTTAAGTATTCCTGAAACAATTCCCTTAACGTTAAATGGAGTAACTGCTATAATTGATGCTTCAACTACCCGGGCACCAAACCGATATAGTGCTAAAGAAGTAGATTTATATGGTAAGATTGCATTGATTAAGGCAGCAGAAATTGCACAAGTTGAAAGATTCATTTGTTTTTCTATACTAAATGCAGATAAATATCCAAGCGTACCACTAATGACATTTAAGTCGCGAACAGAAGCAATTTTAAAAAGCTCAAATCTTAATTATACAATTTTTACCTTACATGGTTTTTTTCAAGGCCTTATTAGCCAGTATGCTATTCCTATATTAGATGAAAAATCTGTCTGGATAACGAAAGAGGCAACTAAAGTAGCTTACATTGATACGCAAGATGTTGCTAGCTTCGTAATTCGTAGTCTATCAATGCCATACTTAGAAAATCTAAAGCTTCCTCTAGTTGGAATTTGTTCTTGGACAACTCTAGATATTATACAGTTATGCGAAAAATTATCAGGGAAAAAATCCAAAGTTGCTATGGTCCCAATTACATTGCTGAAAGTTCTTAGAAAGCTTACTAGCTTATCTCTTTGGAGTTGGAATATATCTGAACGTTTAGCATTTACTGAGACACTAATAAATAATTTAACTCCTAGCATTTGTATGAAGTATATTTATAATATTTTCCAACTCCATTCTGATGATAATAGTAGTTTAGATAATTATTTAAATGAGTATTTTAGTCGTATCTTGAAGAAATTACAGGAGTTGAATACTTTAAATAATCCAAATGAGGTATCTTTTTGAACTAAAATGTTAATTTAAAATTTACAAAATGGGTGTTGCAATTAATAACTACTTAATCCAATCTTGTTATAGTTATTATGAACCAAAGTTTTATTACTGGCCTTATATCTAAAAAGTATAATCTATTCACAAATTATAGTAATGAACAATTAATAACAAAACTCGCTCTTATAATACCTAGCATAGATTATGAACCTGTGTTTTATAATATACAAGCTTGTGCACTTGGAGATACAGCAAAAAAAATCTCTGAGCTCTGTATACCAGGAGAGTACTTATTCTTAGAAGGTTCTGCATGGACACAGATTGTAATAACCAATAATATAAAAGATGAGGACACTGTTAGTCTATTATTTATGGTTTCTGATATGCAACCCATATTTTAATAACTAATTAATTTAAAAGGAAATTTAGACAGTAAAGATCAAAATAACTTATATAGTTATTAATAACTTTATAGTATTACTAGTTTTGAGTTGGAGTTAAAAAAATGTATTTATGTTGTTTGAAAGATACTTAAGAAATTTCATCAATCTTTATTATAGTATTCACCAATTTTCTTTAAGAAGGATCAATCTATGTTGTTGAGTTTAATAAATCTTTACACAATTTATTAATTTATATAGTTTAGCTTTATCCTTATTAAGGATATTCTTCTTGATTCTTTTTTATGGGATATAGATGTTTTATAGTAAGATACTATTAATTAAATTTTTATATAAAGGCATTATATGTTCACACTAAAAATATTTGTATATACAACAGTAATTTTCTTCGTTTCTTTATTTTTCTTTGGCTTTTTATCTAATGATCCCTCACGTAATCCAAATAGAAAAGATTTGGAATAACAATCTTATAATAAATAGTTTATGTGCGTATTTTTGACTCAAATATAATAGAAACAATGTTTGTTTTATATTGAATAATACTAATGCTTAAAAGTAAATTCTGGCTGATTGGCCAGAATTTTTCAACAATTGAAATTTTGGAGCACTTACAACTAATTGTTAATATTTGACTAATATCTACATAACAATATTTTTTTATAAAGTTCTGATTGTAGTTATTCAAAACTACAATATTATTAAAATTGATTGTTTCTTTCCTTGTTTTTAAATCTAGAGATATTGATACTATCTGATTATTGATTGTGTTTTCTAGATAAAAGTTGTTGTAAGGATTATTGTTAACAGTTTGTTTAATAAGATTATTCGATTTAATATTCATAGCTTTATCTAATAATAGATTGTACATAGTTTTTTGAACAACCCATTTACCTACAACATAGTTAATTGGTATTTGCATATAATATAAAATAATGTTACTTGGTCTTGAAATCTAAATCTATATAGATAAGATCATAATATTATTCAATATCTAAATATTACAATATACTATATTATAAAAAAGAATTCGTGTATATAATATTCATATTATAGTACAAAATTATTTTGTGTAGCCGACTATTGATTTATATATGTACAAAACAGTAAACAAAAAGCCTTTCTTTTATTTTTCGTAAATGCTAGAGATCAAAAACAATTTTGCTAAATTAACTATTATTATTTAGTATATACTTATCTATTAAATTAAATGATAATAGCTTAGTAGAAATATCTTGTAGAGTTCTGCAAGACCCAAAAAATGGATGATAAAGTAACAAACGAAATATCATTCTTCAGGCTCTGTAAATGTTACTAGATAAGCTGATATGAGAATTATGTTATGATTTAAATAATCAAGCTTAATAATAAATAGTTGTTTAAAGATTACATATTTTGCTTAGGATTCTACATCAAGATGTGTAAAAATGATTCTTCCTATATTATGAAAAAAATAATTTTTAACTTAGGTAATTAATACCTGAGAACGTTTACATACATCATAAAAAAAATTTATCTTTGTTCATACTCTGCATCAATTTCCCAAAAAACATATATCTAGTGATTTTAGTAAATCATAGGAATAATCTTGATCTGTATATGTGTAGTCAGTTATGTTATAATACAGCATCAGATACCTCTGACGAAAAAATTTTTATATTAAGAAAAACTATTTTATAGTTTTAGACAAGTCTTATACAATCTTGATAAGGTTAGTTATCTCAAAGCCAACCATATGATTTTTCTTTTGCTTAAAAAGTAGATTTATGTTTTTTGTGTAAATTCATTTATATTATAAAATATAAAAATTCACTATACTTTGTTGACAAAGCATACTGAAAGACTGCAATTTATCACAATGGTGAAATAAAAACGAAAGGTCTCTATTATGTTTTATTTACTATTAAAAAAACTGTCTTTATTATTAAGTTTGTTGTTTCTTAATAGATTATTAATTTTCTTGATTACTCAAGAAAGGCTTATTGTTATTTGCCTTTGGTGTTGTACCTTAGGCCAAGAAACTCAAAAAAAACTTATTAAGTTTTTTTTTCTTATTACATTAACAAAGCAATATCAAAGTCTAGTCAGCGAAAAACTTAATAGAATAACCATTTTAATAAAATTAAGAGGTTTTATGAGCTTTAAACTATGTGTTAAAATGGGTTTTATCTACTTGTTCTGTTTGGAAATGCTAATTAATAGAGTATTACTCTATTCTATCACTTTCTCAGAATGTTTGTATTCAAGAAATCATTGTAAATCTAGTACTTATTTGCTTAAATTTATAATTTAAGCAAAAAGTAAATATTAGAAGACTAATATTTTAATCTTTCATAAACAAAAAATTGCTAATATATTAGCAAAACTTATAAGTGCAATAAACAAAGGAGTTGGTAAACACTGGTAAAATAATGATAAATTAATGACTAAGGTTTTACGAAAAAGTAGTTCGAGAACTTTATTATTTTTGAAGTATGAAAATTTAGATTTTCAACTATTAAAATGCTATAAGCTTAATGATATTATCTTAAGTAAAAGGAGAAATACATGACCAATACTGCTGCAGAACGTACAAGAATTAAAAGTGAGCGCTATGAGTCAGGAGTAATTCCATATGCTAAAATGGGTTATTGGGATGCTGATTATGTAGTTAAGGAAACAGATGTCTTAGCATTATTTCGTATTACACCACAGCCGGGTGTAGATCCAATTGAAGCTGCTGCTGCTGTTGCTGGTGAGTCTTCTACTGCAACTTGGACAGTTGTATGGACAGATCTTTTAACTGCTTGTGATCTTTATAGAGCTAAAGCTTACAGAGTAGACCCAGTTCCAAATTCTAATGAACAGTACTTTGCTTATATAGCATATGATATGGATCTATTTGAAGAAGGGTCAATTGCTAATTTAACAGCTTCTATTATTGGTAACGTGTTCGGATTTAAAGCTGTTAAAGCTTTGAGATTAGAAGATATGCGTATACCAGTAGCGTACCTAAAAACTTTTCAGGGTCCAGCAACTGGTACTATTGTTGAGCGTGAACGCATGGACAAATTTGGACGTCCTTTCTTAGGAGCAACAGTTAAACCTAAACTTGGTTTATCTGGTAAAAATTATGGTCGTGTAGTATATGAAGGTCTTAGAGGAGGTTTAGACTTCTTAAAAGATGATGAGAATATTAATTCTCAACCTTTCATGCGTTGGAGAGAACGATATCTTTTTGCCATAGAGGGAGTAAATCGTGCTGTTGCTGCAACTGGGGAAATTAAAGGGCATTATCTAAACGTAACTGCTGGTACAATGGAAGATATGTACCTGCGAGCTGCGTTTGCTAAAGAACTAGGTAGTATTATTTGTATGGTCGACCTAGTTATTGGATATACTGCAATCCAAAGTATGGCTAAATGGGCTCGTCAGAATGATATGATCCTGCATTTACATAGAGCAGGTAATTCTACATACTCTCGTCAGAAAAACCATGGTATGAACTTCAGAGTTATTTGTAAATGGATGAGAATGGCTGGAGTAGATCACATCCATGCAGGAACAGTTGTAGGTAAGTTAGAAGGGGATCCTTTAATGATTAAAGGATTTTATAATACCTTACTACAAACTCATTTAGAAATAAATTTACCTCAAGGTATATTTTTTGATCAAGACTGGGCATCATTACGCAAAGTAACACCTGTAGCTTCAGGTGGTATTCATGCTGGCCAAATGCATCAACTATTAGACTATTTAGGTGATGATGTAGTATTACAGTTTGGAGGAGGAACTATTGGGCATCCTGATGGTATTCAAGCTGGAGCAACTGCTAACCGCGTAGCATTAGAATCTATGGTTATGGCACGTAATGAAGGACGTGATTATGTAGCTGAAGGACCACAAATTTTACGTGAGGCTGCAAAAACTTGTACTCCATTGTTAACAGCTTTAGATTTATGGAAAAATATTACCTTTAATTATACATCAACTGATACAGCAGATTTTGTAGAGACACCAACTGTAAATGTATAATAAGATTTTATTCTATCTTAATTAACTTAACTATAAAGGAGTGTAAAACAGTGAGACTGACACAAGGTACTTTTTCTTTCTTGCCTGATTTGACTGATCAACAAATAAAGAAACAGATAGAATATGCTATTTCAAAAAACTGGTCTATTAGTATTGAGCATACAGAAGATCCACATCCTAGAAATGCTTATTGGGAATTATGGGGGTTACCATTATTTGATATCAAAGATGCAGCTTCTGTAATGTTTGAATTATCTGCTTGTCGTAAAGCTTATCCAAGCTTTTATATTAAAATAAATACTTTTGATAATTCTCGAGGAATTGAAAGTTGTTGTTTATCTTTTATAGTCAATAGACCTGCCTCTGAGCCAGGATTTATTTTAACAAGAGCAGAAGGTCAAGGGCGTAATCAAATTTACAGTATTCATAGTTACGCAACTGAAAAGCCAGCAGGAAGTCGTTACTAATACAGATTATTTTCAGTTTTAATTGCTAGGTATTTAGTATTAATATAGAGATAATATATATCTCTATATTATTTATAAAATTAAATTAGACTGTGTATAAAACTTTTATATATAATATAATAAATGATGATATCTCAAAAAAAGCAGACTAAAATTGATTTACGGTCAGACGAAAGGTTAGTAAACTTACGTGCTGAATATGATAAAACTCAAATACAAGAAGTTTTAGATGAATTAGAGAAAGAATTAATTGGTTTAGTGCCTGTGAAGAATAGAATCAAAGAGATAGCTGCCTTGTTACTAATCGATAAACTAAGAAAGGGATTAAGCTTGGTTTCAGGTAGTCCAGGATTACATATGTCATTTACAGGTAGTCCAGGCACTGGCAAAACCACTGTTGCTATGAAAATGGCAGATATATTGTATCGTTTAGGGTATATTCACAAAGGTCATTTATTGACAGTAACGAGAGATGACTTAGTAGGACAATATATTGGTCATACAGCTCCAAAAACCAAAGAGGTACTAAAACAAGCAATGGGTGGAGTGCTTTTTATTGATGAAGCGTACTACTTATATAAAGCAGACAATGAAAGAGACTATGGAGCCGAAGCTATCGAAATCTTGTTACAAGTAATGGAAAATCAAAGAGATGACTTGATAGTGATATTTGCTGGTTATAAAAATAAAATGGATCAGTTTTATGCTTCTAATCCTGGTTTATCCTCTCGTGTAACAAATCATGTTAATTTTCCTGATTATACAGCAAATGAACTACTAGAAATTGCTCAAATGATGCTTGCTGAACAGCAATATAAATTTGAGTTACAAGCTAATAAAGTTTTGCATAATTATATAATTAAGAGAATGCAGCAACCACACTTTGCCAATGCCCGAAGTATTCGCAATGCTATTGATAGAGCAAGAATGCGACAGGCTAATAGAATTTTCACTCATGGAAAAACTATGTTGACAAAAGGAGATCTTGTTACGATTAAAGCAGAAGATATTTTACAAAGTCGCCTTTTTGCATGATATAGTATATGTATTCAGTTATAATATATAAAATATCTATCCTTGACATAACCACATACATTTTCCTACAAAGTTATATTATTAACATATGTTTAAATTTTGTCATAGTTTAGAAAATAAGTTATGCTTATAACTTTAAATTTATAACTAACTAACGTTAGACACTTTTTAGTAGTCTTTGTTTAACTATTGTAATAATATAATTAAAATTATTAGCTAGATTATACAACAAATCTACAATGTCATTATTATCTAAGTAAATTGAGATACGAATTAAAATATCAATCAAATTGTCAAGACTAGCTCCTTGAAAACCATATATAAAGTCGTTATTATAACAAAAACTATTAATTTTGGCCAGCCTATTTGACTTTTCCTTCACCTTATTTTTCAATGCCTTGAACACTTGAATATTTTGATTATGTATATGTAATATAGTATCTGCCATAAAAATTGTCTTATAAGTCTTTACATAAGCATTTACAGGTATGAGAATTTTAGACGATTTGATATAAATTGATACTATTACATAATCAGTGTAAAGATTAATAGATATCACTTTTCCAATATTTACACCTCTGTAACTAACAGGAGTTCCTCCTTTAATTCCTTCTACATTAGTGAATAAAATATTGAGTTTATAGGGCTTTGAGGTATTATAGCTTTTATGAATAATAAATAGTTGGTACACAAAAATTATTCCGCACCAAATTATATGCACTGAAAATACAGTCACAACTTTTGCGAGTTTATACATTTCCATTTTATTTAACTTTTATTCATCTTACTAATACTATCTAAGATACTACTCTACGCTCTTCTGTGTGCTTTTATATGATATAATAAAAATTATTATTTAATAGATTAGTTTTTGTAATATGTACCTATAAACCATAATAATTTATTAATAAATTATTAGATAAAAATGCTTAAAGAATAGTTATATGATCAATGATTTTCAACCTAAACTATCTGACCTTTTGAAACCAGTTAAACAACTAGAGTCTGAGGTACAACAATTACATACACTTGTTAATAGAAATAATAACAGGATGATGACTAATCAGTTAAATCGAATTGGAAAAAAATTGCAAGATATAAAAAAAGATATTCTTGCTGGCTTAAATCCACTACAAAGAATACATTTAGTAAGACAAGCGCACAGACCTACTACTCTAGATTATATTGATTCTATAATGGATGAATGGATTGAATTGCATGGGGACAGATCAGGAGCAGATGATCCTGCGTTGGTAGGAGGTATAGGCCGTTTAAATGGCCAAGTTGTTGTATTTTTAGGTCATCAAAGAGGTAAAAACACCAAGGATAATGTAGCAAGAAATTTTGGAATGCCGTCTCCAGGGGGTTATAGAAAAGCTTTACGACTTATGAAACATGCGAATCGATTTAATTTACCAATTATTACTTTTATTGATACCCCAGGAGCATGGGCAGGAATCGAGGCAGAGCGATTTGGCCAAGGGCAAGCCATAGCTGTAAATTTACGAGATATGTTTGGTTTCACAGTACCTATTATTTGTACCATTCTTGGAGAGGGTGGATCAGGAGGTGCTCTTGGTATAGGAATAGGAGATATTGTATTAATGTTAGAATATGCTGTATATACTGTTGCTACCCCAGAAGCATGTGCAGCAATATTGTGGAAAGATAGTAAGCAGTCTCCTAAAGCAGCAGAAGCATTAAAAATTACCTCTCAGGATTTATACGCTTTAGGAGTAATTGATAAAATTATCCCAGAACCTTGTGGGGGCTCACAAGATAATCCACAACAAGCAGCAAAAATTCTAAAATCGCACTTGTCCAAAGAGTTAGATAATTTATTATCTCTCAGTACAAATGAGAGAGAACATAATAGGTATATGAGATTTCGCAATATTGGAACATGTTATGAAGATTAATATATTATTCTAGTAAAAATGTGATATTAAAAAATATTTACTGGAGTGTAAATAAGGCATTGTAATATTTTTACAATGATTTATTGGTCTATTTACTATTTATATACACTAGCTAATAAATGCAGTAGCTAATAGACTTTTTGTTCCATCTTACTTTATTAATATGATTTGCAAGATTTTTTTATTTAATGTAACTAACTATTAAAAATTTTGAAATAATAATACAATTATAAACAAAGTTTTATATTATAGTATAAAGTACATTTTATATTTCTGGTCAGCATATTATTTAATAGATATTAGGAGGTAGTTTGTATGTCAGGAGGCTCAACAGGAGAACGTCCTTTCTCAGATATTATTACAAGTGTACGCTATTGGGTAATTCATAGTATCACCATCCCATCATTATTTGTAGCAGGTTGGCTATTTGTTAGCACAGGTTTAGCATATGATGTATTTGGAACTCCACGTCCTAATGAATATTTTACGCAGGATCGTCAGCAAGTACCTTTAGTTAATGATCGCTTTAGTGTTAAACAAGAATTAGAAGATTTGACAAAAAGTATTTAATATTAATCAGGAGAAATTTATGACTCGAGGTGATATTAATCAACCAATTGCATATCCAATATTTACCTTTCGCTGGTTAGCTATTCATGGATTAGCAATACCAACAGTATTTTTTTTAGGAGCTATTACATCAATGCAGTTCATCCAAAGATAGGAGACAATATGAGCGGTCCAAATCCAAATAAAGAACCAGTAGAGCTAAATCGAACATCATTATTTTGGGGCTTACTACTAATTCTTGTATTAGCAGTACTATTCTCTAGTTATTTTTTTAACTGAGTTACATTATATCTAGAAACCCAATTTTAATTTGTATAATTTGAGGAGAATATAATATATGGCAGGCACGGGTAGAATTCCTTTATGGCTAGTAGCTACAGTTGGAGGTATTTTAGTCTTAACAATTTTAGGTATTTTTATTTATGGAGCATATTCTGGCATAGGCTCATCTTTATAGAAAATGTGAAGCCCTACCTCATTTTTCCAATTAGATAACCTCAGTCATTACTATAAATAATTATGAGCCACTTTTATAATTTATTTTATAATAAGTGGCTCAACTAATTGATCTCAGTCATATTAAATAATACTATCTTGCTCAATATAAATAAAAAGAAGAGTCATAGCAATTGCTGGAAATATAATACCAACTAATGGTACTAATATTGAAGGAAGATAAGGAGCAGTCATATTAAGTTTTACTAAATATTTATTAATTATAAAATAGTAACAATATCATATCTAGCTTAAAGTATTAATGGCATAGTCAATATAAGCATTGGCTTCATTTGCCGCTTGACGAGTTAAGCCATGACTATTTTTAATATACTGTAAAGCTTCTATATACCAACTAGGAGATAATTCAAAACTACGATTGATTTCTTCTAGTCCAGCTACAAGATATTCATCCATCGGTCCTGTTGCTCCTACTACTAAGCAGTAGGTTACCATGCGCAAATAATAACCAATATCGCGCGCACATTTTGCCTTGCCAATTGCACTAGAAGCATAAGTAGGCCCAGGCATTTGTGTAACATAAGGAAATTTAGTATATACAGACTGTGCAGCTCCCGTAATTAGTCTTTGAGCATTACGAGTTAGCGATTTAGCTGCTTCTAGGCTGGCACTTGCTCTTTGGTAACGTCCATTAATTGATTGCAATTCTGCATTGCTTAAAAAGCGACCTTGGTTATCTGCAGAAGCAATTGCTTCTGTAATAGGTGTTTTCATAAAAAATTATCCTCATGATTAGTATATGTAATATCTCGAAATTTTTAGACGACTGCAATTGCTGCTCTGTCAAAATAGCTACATAATTCTGCAACTAATGATGTACAATCTCCTAGAGGGACACCATTTACATCATTAGCTAATGCTGTAGCAGCTTCTTTCATTTTTTGGATTGCCACTGCAACAGAAACACCAGGTGTTCCTAGAGCTTGATAGGTTTCTCTTAAGCCATTTAAACATCTATCATCTAATACACTAGAGTCACCTGCAACCATGGCATAGCTAACATATCTTAATACAATTTCCATATCTCTTAAACATGCTGCCATACGTCTGTTTGTGTATGCATTGCCGCCAGGCTGTACCAACTGGGGTTGCTCTGCAAACAATGCCCGTGCGGAATTTGTTACAATAGCAGAAGCATTAGAATCGATTTTATTCACGACATCTAATCGTTTATTGCCTTCTGCAATCATTTTTGATAGACCATCCAATTGATTATTACTTAAAAACTCTCCTCGTGCATCTGCTTGGGCTACAACTTTCGCAAAAGCATCTAACATAAATGATTTCTCCTCATTTCAAATTAAATATTAGTCTAAGATATATCAAAGTAATAATTAGGACAAGATAAACTGCAAACTTTATGTATGTTATATATATATTTCAGGAAATTTTTATTTACGATTTATTAAGAAGTAATTTCTCTGTACTATATAGTTAATTCATTTGCCATTTCTATGATTGCTCTGATGACTGGTTTAATTTCAGGCTCAGTAACAATATCTAAATCTTCATATTTTTTTCTCTTTGCTCGCTGTGCTACTTTTAATGTTAGGCTATAACGATTAGATGAAGAATGAAGCAATTCTTCTGTCTTATAAATAATTTCATTGTTTTGAATTGTTTGAGAGATCATTAAATTTAAAATGTTAAGTTATTGACTTATTGAATTCTTTTTGTTTACTTATTATCAATATGCTTTTAATATATTATAATATATTTATATAAATAAGTTATTTTAGCCATGGTTATAAAAATATGACATATCCATTTATCTCAAATAGTTTAGGTAGCTTAATCGATCAATACCCAGGCCATCCTTTTGTTTATGAAGAAAAAGATAGTTGCGGTGTTGGTTTTCTAGCAGATATTTCTCCTTTTCCTAATAAACGTCTTATCGTACAAGCACTGAAAGCCTTGACATGTATGGAACATCGTGGTGCCTGTGGTGCAGATTATGAATCAGGAGATGGCGCAGGCGTCACAACTCAGATTCCTTGGAAGTTATTCCAACATTCGTTTCCATTGCAGCTAGATTTTATTGGAAACCAAAAATCACTTGCTGTAGGAATGTTTTTTTTACCTTGTCGCAATTATATAGCTGTTCAGAAAATAGTAGACTGGATTTTAGAAGAGGAAGGATTTAATGTCTTGGGATGGAGAAAAGTTCCAACTGTAGATACCGTGCTAGGCCAACAAGCTAGAGCAAATAAACCAGCTATACATCAGTGTTTTATTCAATCGTTAAAGCTTCAAGATGATCTTTTAGAACAGTCTCTCTATTTAACCAGAAGAAAAATAGAGAAAATTATTGCTCAAATCTCGTCAAATTGGAGCAGATGTTTCTATATATGTTCTTTATCTTCCCGTACTATTATTTATAAGGGAATGGTAAAATCAGCAATTTTAGGACAATTTTACCAAGATTTATACCATCCGGATTATAATACATCTTTTGTTATGTACCATCGGCGTTTTAGTACAAATACAACTCCTAAGTGGCCTTTATCACAGCCAATGAGATGCATAGCTCATAATGGAGAGATTAATACAATATTAGGTAATTTAAATTGGATGAAGTCTAGAGAAAAATTATTAAAGCATAAAGCTTGGAAAGAAAGAATTAATGAACTCTTACCAATCACTAATTTTAGTAACAGTGACTCAGCTAATTTAGATTCTGTAACAGAGTTACTAGTTGCAGCTGGAAAAACTCCTCAAGAAGCACTGATGATTCTAATACCTGAAGCTTATCAGCATAATATAAATTACTTTAATTTTCCGGCTATTTTTGATTTCTATAGTTATTATAGTTTTCTACAAGAACCATGGGATGGGCCTGCCTTAGTAATGTTTACTGATGGAAAAATTCTTGGTGCAACTCTCGATCGTAATGGATTAAGACCAGCTCGTTATTGTATAACAAAAGATAATTTAATTATTGTATCTTCTGAGAGTGGAGTTATACGTATAAAGCCGGATAATATCTATCAAAAAGGCCGTCTAGGTCCTGGTCAAATGTTTGCTGTAGATCTAACATCAAAGGTCATATTAAATAATTGGATACTTAAAAATACAATTGCTCAACGTTTAAATTACAACACTTTATTGAAAACTTACTATAATACTTTACTACCACAAGAATATTTAGATGTAGCAGAAGCCAAAACTGTCTCTATTTTACATTGTCAAACACTCTTTGGATATACTAACGAAGATGTAGAGTTGGTAATAGAACATATGGCAAGTATAGGTAAAGAGCCTACTTATTGTATGGGAGATGATATACCTTTAGCAGTTTTATCAAGCCACCCTCATATTTTATATGATTATTTTAAGCAAAAATTTGCTCAGGTTACAAATCCTGCAATTGACCCACTGAGAGAAAACTTAGTAATGTCATTAACTGGATATATAGGAGCAAAAGCTGATTTTTTAGATCCTCTGTTAAATTTAAGCAAGTCTATACAAATTAATTCACCTGTATTAAATGAAAAAGAACTCTTGAAACTTTGTTCAATGAGTTCATCATACATTAAAATTGATACTGTTTTTTTAGTTAACACAGGCTATAATGGCTTTAAACAAAAATTACATGAGATATGCTATGCAGCATCACAATATGCAAAGACAGGAGTAGAATTAATTATTCTTAGTGATAACATTAGTAATCTAGGATTAGACCATGGTTTTTTACCACCTCTATTAATTACAGGAGCTGTGCATCATTATTTAATAGAGAAAGGTCTTAGGCAACAAGTATCTTTAGTAGTAGAAACAGGACAATGTTGGAGCACACACCACTTTGCATGCTTAATTGGTTATGGAGCCAGTGCAGTATGCCCTTATTTGGCCTTTAAAACAGTAAGGTTATGGTGGCAGTCACCACGTACACAGAAATTTATGTCTGATGGAAATATTTCTAAAAAAACCTTACAAGAGTCTCAGCATAACTATCGTTGTGCCGTAGAAGTTGGTTTATTAAAGATTTTATCAAAAATGGGTATATCTTTATTATCAAGTTATCATGGAGCTCAGATTTTTGAGATTTTGGGGCTTGGACCAGATGTTGTAGATATAGCTTTTAAAGGCACCACTTCAAGGATAGGAGGTTTTACTCTACAAGAATTAGCCAAAGAAACATTTAAAATTCACGGACTAGCTTTTGCTAACAAAATTGGAAAGAATCTAAAAAACTATGGATTTGTACAATATAGACCTAGTGCAGAATTTCATATGAATAATCCTAATATGTCAAGGCTTCTTCATAAAGCTGTCCGGGCAAATAGAAATGATTTATATATTCAATACAGAGATTTTGTTCAAAATAGACCACCAACAAATTTGAGAGATCTTCTAAGATTGAATTTTAGTAATTCGCAAATTCCTTTAAGTCAGGTTGAACCAATCAGTTCAATTGTATCAACATTTTGCACTGGAGGAATGTCTTTAGGGGCACTGTCACGTGAAGCACACGAAGTATTAGCAATTGCTATGAATAGAATAGGAGGGAAATCTAATTCTGGTGAAGGAGGGGAAGATTATATACGGTATACTAAAATCAATGAGGTGAATCAATATGGACAGTCGCCTATATTGCCGAATCTAAAAGGTCTTAAAACAGGCGATTTAGCTAGCTCAGGAATTAAACAAGTTGCGTCTGGGCGTTTTGGGGTTACTCCAGAGTATCTTATACGCTGTAAGCAAATAGAAATTAAAATTGCTCAGGGAGCAAAGCCAGGGGAAGGAGGACAACTGCCAGCGAAAAAAGTTAGTCCATACATAGCAACTTTACGTAAGGCAAAGCCAGGAGTAACACTGATTTCTCCTCCACCTCATCATGACATTTATTCTATTGAAGATTTAGCTCAACTAATTTTTGATCTTCATCAAATTAATCCCGAAGCACAAGTATCTGTTAAGTTAGTTTCAGAAGCTGGTATAGGTACAGTTGCTGCAGGTGTTACCAAAGCCAATGCAGATATTATTCAGATCTCTGGTCATGAAGGTGGCACTGGCGCATCTCCTTTAAGCTCGATCAAGCATGCTGGTATTCCATGGGAGTTAGGATTAGTAGAAGTACATCAAGCATTACTAATGAATCAACTGCGCCATCGAGTAACTTTAAGAGTAGATGGCGGTATACGTACAGGAAAAGATGTTGTAGTCGCCGCAATTCTTGGAGCAGAAGAGTTTGGCTTCGGAACTATTGCTATAATTGCTACAGGATGTATTATGGCAAGAGTATGTCATACTAATAATTGCCCAGTGGGTGTTGCTAGTCAAAAAAAAGAACTACGTAGACGTTTTCCTGGCATACCTGCAGATTTGGTGAACTTCTTTGTTTTTCTAGCTCAAGAAGTACGTATAATTCTTGCAAAAACAGGTTACAAAAGCTTAAAAGAAATCATAGGTAAATCAGATTTATTAGTCGAGAATGAAAAAATTAGTTTAGTCAAAACGGATAATATTAATCTTAACGCTATACGATGTCTGTTATTAAAAACATCTATCAATGATTTACGTCAAAATTCCAATCCCCATACTAATGGAGTTGTTTTAGATGATATTTTATTACTGAGACTTTATAATTTACATGAAGCAATAAACTCTGGTAATGAGTTTTGTAATAAAAAACCAATTGTTATTTCTAATGTTCATAGATCTGTAGGCACACGTATAGCAAGTAAAATTGTTAGGAAGTATGGTGAAGCTGGCTTACAGAATGAGATTACGCTATTGTTTATAGGATCTGCTGGACAAAGCTTTGGTGCTTTTATTGTAAAAGGTATGAGATTAGTAATTATTGGAGAGGCTAATGACTACGTAGGTAAAGGTATGAATGGAGGAGAAATCATTATTTATCCTCCAGCACAAATAACATATAATGTGTCCAGAAACGTAATTATAGGTAATACTTGTTTATATGGAGCAACAGGAGGATATTTATTTGCTAGTGGGCAAGCAGGCGAACGCTTTGCAATTAGAAATTCTTTGGCTATAGCTGTTGTCGAGGGAGTAGGAGATCATGCATGCGAATATATGACAGGTGGTGGTGTTGTGGTATTAGGTAAATTTGGAAAAAATATAGCCGCTGGGATGACAGGTGGAATTGCATACTTCTTGGATGAAGAAAATGATCTCATCTCAAAAATTAATCCAGCTACTGTTAAAATAAGACGCGTCAGAACGTTAGAAGGTGAGAAATATCTACACAGTCTAATATTTAAACATAATTTAAAAACTAAAAGTACAAAAGCTGGTCTAATACTAGATGATTGGTCTTTTTATAAGCAACAATTCTGGCAATTAGTTCCTTACTCAGAAGAAAATAATATTTATGTTACTTTATTTCAAGAGGTAAAGATACTAGATGAACAAAGACAAACATGATAAGTTTTATGAATAGATAACTCTCATAGTAAGTTTTCTATTATAATCAAGCACAAATAGTTTTGCCTATATCTAATATTACTAAAATCATTATTGGACTATTAATTTAATATTACATAATATACATAAAACTTACTTTTTTACTATGGCTCATAATGTCAAAATCTATGATACTTGTATTGGTTGTGTTCAATGTGTACGTGCATGTCCTTGTGATGTATTAGAAATGGTTCCTTGGGATGGATGTTACAGTCAGCAAATTGCCTCTGCACCTAGAACTGAAGATTGCATTGGATGTAAAAGATGCGAAACGGCATGCCCAACTGATTTTCTAAGTATAAGAGTTTATTTAGGAGCAGAGACAACCCGCAGTATGGGGTTGGCTTATTAATTTATTTCTGTTCGTCACAAAAAAGATTAACTATTTTGGTAACAAGTAATAAAACTGAGATTTGTAATAAACAAGTAAATAAATAGAATTCATACATTCCCAGCAGTAAAACAAATTATGTTTTAAAACTGAGAGACTTGCAATGAATTGTTTACTAACTTACAAATACAGTTTTATTAATCATCTATTGTAAATAGTATTGTATTGCTAAAGAGTCATAATTGTGTCGTAAAAACTTTTGCTAAATTTCATTTATTGGAGCTCTTATGACATTAGGTTATCTTGAAAATTCCACAGTTAATCTCGTTTTCGGACTACTTTTTATCACCATGTTAATTTATTGGACTAGTGTTGCATTTCCCTTAATGCAACACACATTTAAGATAGCTAGAGTGGGAATGATCTTTAGCTGTATATGCCTCAGTTTAATTATTAGTGCAAGATGGATTCTCAGTCAATACTTTCCGTTAAGTAATTTATATGAGTCGTTATTATTTCTAGCTTGGTGTATAATATTTATTACTATTATTTTGGAACAAAAAATTAATAGCCGGTTAATTGGAGCGGTTACTGCTCCATTAGCAATGTTAGTTATTGCTTTCTCAACCATTACTTTACCCTCTGAAATGCGCCAAGTCGTTCCTTTAGTACCCGCTTTGCAGTCAAACTGGTTGATGATGCATGTTAGTGTAATGATATTAAGTTATGCTTGCCTTATTACAGGCTCTTTACTATCAGTTTTATTTTTAATACTTACTTACAATGTAAACTTCCAACTAAGGGGTAGTTCGTCAGGTTCAGTAACGTATAAGAAAATGTCACAAGTAGCAGGGCATCAATTAGACTTAGCTAATCAAATGAATATTGGCACAGATGTATCAACTTATACAACCCCCAGCAATAAGAATGCTAACAGTAATTATTTAAACTTAGTAGAAAGTATTGATAACTTAAGTTATCGAACAATTGGCTTTGGTTTTCCTTTATTAACTCTTGGTATTATTGCTGGGGCAGTATGGGCAAATGAAGCATGGGGCTCATATTGGAGCTGGGATCCAAAAGAAACTTGGGCACTGATTACTTGGCTAGTGTTCGCAGGCTATTTACATACTCGTTTTAACAAATCATGGGAGGGTAAGAAACCTGCTATTCTTGCGTCAATTGGTTTCTTTGTTATTTGGATATGTTATCTAGGAGTAAATTTTTTGGGTAAGGGACTTCATAATTATGGTTGGGTATTATGAACCTATATACTTATAGATCCGAGTCTTCAGATATTTTAATTTACTATACTAAATAAATTTTCAAATTGTTTATAAATAGATATGAATATAAGTATTATATTATCGATAATTTCTCAAACGCCAGATTGGTCAGTTAAAGTTGCTAGTCTAATGATTCTTGCAAATTTTATTGCTATTGTAGTTGGCCGATATGCAATTAAAATACGTGGTCTTGGACCTTCAATTCCATTATCTGGCACGGAAGGTTTTGGTTTGCCCGAGTTGCTGGCAACAACAAGTTTAGGCCATATCTTAGGCTGCGGAATGATTCTAGGATTAGGTCGATTAGGAGTAATTTAATTATTAGATATATATTACCATTATTTCTTCCAGTAATTATGGATAAAGACAATGGTATTATAAATAGTATCCGAAGTTTCATTATATATAAAAAACATAATTAACTTAATGTGTTACATTAAGTTAATTATGTTTTTTAGCTCAAAGTAAATACTAAATATATTGTCAGTTAGCTTAAAGAGTTAATAACATAGTCTAGGTGTGAAGCATATTCAACGCCTGCTTGTGCTGACATATCACGTGGTACACATAATCTATCACGAGTAAAGGCAAAAGAAGCAACATAAGCCGAACTTGGTAAGTTTAGTGTGCGATACACTTCACGTGCACCAGCAATACCCCATTCATCTAATGGACCAGTACCACCAACAACTAGACAGTAGTTAATTAGACGCATGTAATGGTCTAAATCTCTATAACATTTGTTTACTTTTTCTTGGCTATCACCAGCTTCACCAGGGTTTTTTAGATAGGAATATTTTGCAAAGCATGCATCTCCTGCTTCTTTCACAACTGCTTCGTGATTATTAGCTAATTTTTCAGCAGCTTCTAATCTTGCAGCAGCACGCTGAATATTTCCTTGTATACATTCTAGATCAGAGCTAGATGGAAAGCGACCTGCAGCATCTGCAGCACTGATAGTAGTCGTCATAACTGATTTCATATTGTTCTCCTTAATAGGTGGTATGTAAAATAAGTATTCTTAATCAAGAATACAATCAAGATACTCTTAGCTAATAGAAGCTGCAACTCTATCGCAATAGCTAGCAATTTCTGAAGAGAGAGAAGAGCAATCTCCATCAGTTGTAGCCATTTTACGTTGAGAAGCAGTATTTGTTATAAAAGCTACTGCTGCTGATTTCATAATACTTACTGCTCTAACAGAAGAATTTGTTGGAACACCAAGGGCAATATATGTTTCTTTCAAGCCATTTAAGCAACGATCTTCTAAAACAGAAGGATCGCCAGCAAGAAGAGCATAAGATGCATAACGTAAAATAATCTCTCCATCTCGCAAACATGCTGCCATACGACGGTTAGTATAACAATTACCTCCAGGAGCAATCAGACCAGGATTCTCACAGATCATACCAGAAACAGCGTCAGAAACAATACAACTAGCGTTAGAAACAATAGAATTTACAGCATCTAAGCGTTTATTACCATCAGAAATAAATTTTTTTAGAGCTTGCAGATCACTACCACCTACATATGCAGCTTTGGCATCGGAATTTACTACTACTCTAGAAAATGCATCAAGCATTGAACTCTCCCTATTATATTGCAAGACTTTACTGTTTCAGCTGTTAGTTTATTAATCAGCTGGTGTATAAGTATCAAAATTATAGTATAAAATATCCTATTCTAAGATCTATTAACAAAGTAATAATTTGTAATAAATCTTATTTAAGCTGTATCTATATTTGGTTTATAGATTGGAGTTTCTTATACAATATTTAATTATGTTATCCTTTAATAACATTTGACGAAGGATCATAATCAAATATCGACGAGATTGAATATGGTTTAACTTACCTATCTTGTTCTTGTAAATAACTAACTTAAATTCCTGTTCTAAAGTCAATTCATTAGATTTGCTCATGCTATATATTTAGTATAATGATATTAATACAAAAACCAAAACACAGTTTCTTATTATTGTTTCTGTGTTAAAATATACAGTAGTTCATTAAATTACTAAGTATATTTAATGAATTTAGAGTATTATAATAATAATATAATGTAAAATATATAATGTCTATTCCATTATTGATATATTCATTGTCTACTCAAAACCAACGAGTAGATGGCTTCGAAGTTTCACCTGGTGATGAACAGCCTAAAATTTATACTACTGATGAATTGCCAACAGCTGTAGAAATGGATGAAATTATTTGGGCTTGCTACCGTCAAATCTTTAGTGAGCATCAACTTCTGAGAAGCACGAAGGAAATATTTTTAGAATCTCAGCTTAGATTTAATCAAATAAAAGTGAAAGATTTCATCAAAGGTTTACTTTTATCTAAAAACTTCCATGAGTTAAATTATTATACAAATAATAACTATCGTTTCGTAGAATTATGTATTCAAAGAGTTTTGGGCCGTGATGTCTATAATGAGAAAGAAAAGATGGCTTTTGCTATTATAATTGCTGAAAAAGGATTAGAAGCTTTTTTTGATCTATTACTAAACAGCAATGAGTATTCAAATAATTTTAATGACTCAATAGTTCCTTATCAACGTCGCAGAGTTATAGCTCAGAGAAGTAAAGGTGAGCAACCTTTTAACCTAAAAACACCTAGGCGTAATCAGTATATAAATACACCGACAAATTTTACTAACTCAATTAAGACACCATCAGTTAGTAAATTTAGACCACAAGAACAAATACCTAGGTCTGGTGATCCAGCTTTATTTATGAATATGTTAAAGTAATTAATTAAATCTATGTTCATTGTATATTTACAATACAAAATTAAAAATTGTAATGAACATAGGTTATTTATTACAGATATAAACTAGCTACCTAATTTAAATGAATCAACAAACAACCCATATGTAATACCTATTTTAAGATCAGTAATGATAAAACAATACTTAGAATTAATAAATTGTATATAGTTATTTGAATATATGCATTGACTCAAATATTCGGTGAAACTCACTATTATACTAGCTCCTATTATTGTCCAATCTCCAGTTTGTCCTGGTAATGTAGACAGGACTGTTGCAAGAAAAAAACCTAATAATAAACTGATGATTCTTTGAGTTAAGCGTTTAATTACTAGTATAGTTTTGAGCTTGTTACATTGTTGCCCAAAACTACTATCTTTAATAAAATAGTTTTTTAGCATTATCATTAATATTAATTAAGACTACAAAAGTAAGTGAAATCATTATCCTACTAAGGCATTTATCATATATTGAAATGGCTCAGATATAATTTCTTTACATTCTGTATATTGTATTACTACTTCCTCTTTAATGATATCTTGCAAAATCTGAATTACTCTTATGGTAGGAGCAAGAGGTACATTTAGTGAATTATAAGTTTCTTTTAAGCCATTTAATACTCTTTCCTGTAAAATATTTGTATTTCCTGCTATCAAAGAGTAACTAGCATATCTTAAATAATACTCAATATCTCTTAGGCACGCTGCATATCTACGAGTAGTGTACGAATTTCCTCCTGGTCTTAACAATTCAGGGAGTTCTTCATATAATTGAGCTGAGGCTTCTTTTATAATAATATTAGCTTTACTATTAATCACTTCTGTAATTTGAATTCTTTGGATACCTGTATTAAAATATTTTTCTATTTGAGTAATTGCTACTTGATCTAGATAACTGCCAAAAGTGTCATACCTAGCTATAACTGCAGTAATAGCATCCTTCATATGTGTATCTTCTCCAGCTCTTGAATATTTAAATTTCTTTTAAAAATGACTATAAGTATATTCTATCAGAAATTAGGACAAAAATAAAAAGTATCGGTACTAAAGCTAGTAACTTGATTATGTCACAAAAATTGTAAAAGTAATATATAGTAAAAATTTCACTAACTTTAGTTATAATAAATAAAACATGTATATCAATATTACGTTATTAGATAGTATTTGTCATTTTCAAAACCAAGCAAAAAATTATTTTAGCATAGATTACACTAATTATTTTTTGATTTTCATTAAACATCAGAGAGATCAAATAATAGTGCAACACATTGACCAAACAAATAGTAGTAAATTAAAATTTGTAACTACATGGTGTAGTAGGGTTTCACAGAGTATATTCAAGGCTTTATTAAAGAACTATTTAATCACCAGCAAATTATCTAACTCCCACTATGTATATCTTAGTTGTGAATTGACAAAAGCTGAGTTATCTATGATTCTTAATCAAGAATACATTCAGGATTAAAGCAAGGTTAATTATAAGCTTTATGTTAGATCATATATTAATTCTTATAGTATAACAATAGTTACTATATAAAATATATTTATTAGTTTGCAAATAATTTTACAGATATCTAAACCAATTCAAAATATTTAATAGTAAAAATTCTCTTATTAAAAAAATATATGTATCAATAGAAGTCTAACAATGTACTAAAAATGAAAGAAATCTTAATCCCTTCTATGTGCTTTATATGTATAACAACAAAATATATCAATATTGATACCATAGGTTTTATAATCAATAGAATATAGATTTCAGATATGAAAAATTGGAATTTTAAAAAACTTAATGTGTCCGCATTTGAAAAATTTGGACCAATGCCACGATCAATAACTAAAACTTTCAAGAAATTTAAACAAGAGTTAAATCCTCATGGAGAATCTGAAGTCATAGAAGAATTTAGAATGTCTAAGTATCAAACTATAATATCTATAAAATATATTATAGTATTAATCTTAGCACCTGTTATTATAAATCAAATGTTAGGGACCTTTATTCTAGGTCCTTGTGTTGATTACTTCTGGAATCAAGATCACACAAAAATTTTTTTGAATTTATCGCAGGAAGAAAGAGCTTTTGCAGAATTACAGCGATTCGAAGAAAAGTTACGCTTTAACATTTTAGTAGATCAGCTACCAGAATTTTCAGAAGATATTATTAAATCCCAGCTTAAACTTAAGGCTCTTGAATTGGCTAAAGCTTATACTAATGAAAGCTCAAATGCAATTAAAAATATCTTTACTGATTTACTATCTATAGCTACTTTTATAATATTAATTATTGCTAGAAAAAAACAAGTATCTGTACTTATATGCTTTATTCAAAATTTAATTTATAAATTAAGCGATACAGCTAAAGCTTTTTTTATTATTTTAGTTATGGACATATTCGTTGGATTTCACTCTTCTCATGGCTGGGAGGTAGTAATTGGCATAATTCTTAGACATCTAGGTTTGACTGAAGATAGAGATTTTATTTTTGTGTTTATCTCTACTGTTCCTGTAGTTTTAGACGCATTTTTTAAATATTGGATCTTTCGTTATCTAAATAGAATTTCTCCATCTGCTGTAGCTACTTATCGCAATATGAATGAGTAATCTGATTATACATAAGCTATAGAGTTGATCAATAAATTTATTTTATATTATATTCAAAGTATAATTAGTATTGTACTTTGTACGCTATTATAATTATATTTGGTATTCAATATCACCATGAATTATTATATATATTTAATAATACTTATCTTCATCCAAATACATAATAATCACATGTCAAAATTACTTAGGTACACAGTAAATACATGTAATAATAACTATTGTACATAACACATTTTTATGTTTTACCTAATTTAGAAAGTAGATACTATATAAATCAATCTATAATAACTAAGACAATAAGAAATATGCTGGCAATGCTATAAGATTACGATCTTCAAATTATAATTTAGTTATTTATGACAATAGTTATTTCTAAGCAATATTTTGAATATCACTAGAAAATTCGTTATCTCGTTGTAAGAATAGCATACAATGACACTCTTGACGTTCCCTCATAGGCACACAAGGACAATTCCAATATGCGTAAGCTACTTCTTCTTCTTTATTTTCGTATAAACGGCATGGACATAGTGGTGAGCCATACTGATTCTTATGCTTAGATAAACCCTGGATAACTGATACTGTTACTTTGGGATCAATACAAAAAAAAGTCCCTGTACGCTTAGCATATACTTCAGCAAATTTGCGCATAGCTTCTAAACTATCTTTATCATTAATTTTTTTTTCTTGCATGATTTCCCTTAAGTTTTTATTCATTAATCTAATTATAGATAAATATTATCTATTAGTTTTTTATATATCACGAATTCTGTAAATTAAATAATAATGAAATTATGTTAATCTATTATCTATCTAAATACTCACATAATTTCTATATAAACTGAATACTAGTATACAATAAATATTATTCGTATGCAATAATTACTAGAAGACAAGGCTTTAATATATTGTTATAATCGAAAGTATATTTTAAAATCTATATATGAGTTTATAGTCAGAATGTTAAATACAGGTTATCGATAATAATTAAATTAATAAAATGTAATTCAGGGGAATTAGTTTTTTCACTAATAATTGGATATTCCTTAATTGCTAGCAAAATATCTATTTTGGTCTTAAATAGATTTTTATTTTGCATAAATTGGAAGCACTGATAATAACAATAACTTAACATTTTAATTATTAAAGGAATTTTAATGAATCAATTGTTTGATTCTTATAGTATATTATGGCAAAGTAATCACTTACATCTTAATATTGGTAATATATATTACTATATTCCTAATAGATCTTCTTTATTATTATTAAGTGATGGATCATTCACTAAAATTTTAGATTCTATCATTAATAATGTAACACATATTCAATTAACAAGGGATCAAAAGATTTATAGACATATAAAGTATCTAAATAATTGGTATAGTGCTATAGGACTAACAATGTACAGACAAGGATGGTTGCAAGAGAAATCAGGCTATAAACTAATCTTTGCTAGCTCATGGTATAAACCAGAAGTATTAGCAAACTGTCCATTTGTAGATGTTACGCCTCTTGGTAAAGTGTTTATTAACTCTGAGTTGATTTTATATCGTAAATTACACTGTATTTCTTGTCTTTGCTCAAAGTGGTTCGAAAAGCAATTTAAGTTTCGTGGCTATATATGGAGTAGAGAATATGTTCTCTATCATGAAAAAGAACCTTTCATATTTATTAGAGAATTTTTTTCTCCTAAGCTTACTACGAATTTGTAAAATAATTTATTAGATAGTATTATGTTAAAATTTTTGATTGATAGTTTTACTAAAAAATACATTGGTAAGTACAAACAAGTTATTACCCGAATTAATAATATAGCTGAAGGCTTTAAAGAGTTGTCTGACGAGGAATTAAATCATCAAACAAAGACCTTACAAACGAGGTTTACAAATGGTGAAAGCTTAGATAAATTATTAGAACCCGCGTTTGCAGTTGTGAAGGAAGCAACTTATCGATTGTTAGGTCTCACAATGTTTGATGTGCAATTAATTGGAGGAATTATTTTGCATAAAGGTAAGATAGCAGAAATGAAAACAGGTGAAGGCAAAACTTTAGTTGCTATGTTGCCAGCGTATTTAAATGCTTTATCTGGTGAAGGTGTGCATATTATTACAGTGAATAATTATCTAGCAAAGCGAGATTCTGAATGGGTAGGGAGAATCCACACGTTTTTAGGGTTATCTGTAGGTTTGATACAACCTGATATGACTTATAAAGAGCGTCAAATCAATTATAATTGTGATATTACATATGTAACAAATAGCCAATTAGGATTTGACTATCTAAAAGATAATATGGCTATCTCAAAAAATGAAATCGTGCAAAGACCTTTTTCTTTTGGTATTATAGATGAAGTTGATTCTATTCTTATAGACGAGGCAAGAACTCCTCTGATTATTTCTGGTCCGTCTGAGTCTTCAACCAGTCAGTATAAGGTTACTACTGAACTTAGTAGATTAATGAATAAAACTATTGATTATGAAGTAGATGAAAAAACCAAAAGCATTACTTTAACGGAGGAAGGTATAATTTTTTGTGAGACTTACTTAAATGTTAATGATATATATAGTTTAGATAATCCGTGGGCACAATATATTTTAAATAGCTTACGTGCGAAAGAGCTATTTGTTAAAAATATTCATTATATCATCCAGAACAATACTATCTTAATAGTAGATGAATTTACTGGAAGAATCTTAAAAGGTAGACGATGGAGCGACGGATTACATCAAGCTATTGAAGCAAAAGAAAATGTTACTATTCAACAAGAAAATAAGACTCTTGCTTCTATTACTTACCAAAATCTATTTCTTTTGTATAAGAAATTATCTGGTATGACAGGAACTGCCAAAACAGAAGAAACAGAGTTTAATAATATTTATAATCTTGAAGTTATTACGATTCCAACTAACAAGCCTTGTATACGCCAAGATTTTGCTGATTTAGTTTATATTAGTGAGCATAATAAATGGCAAGCTGTTGCTAATGAATGCTTAGATATGTATAATCTAGGACGCCCAACACTAGTCGGAACTAGTAGTATAGAAAAATCCGAAGTATTAGCTAATATATTAGATGAATATTCTATACCGTATAAGCTTTTAAATGCTAGACCGGAAAACATCAAAAAAGAATCTGAAATTATTGCTCAAGCTGGTAGACAATCTAGTATTACAATAGCAACTAACATGGCTGGTAGAGGTACGGATATAATTTTAGGAGGTAATCTAGAGAAGTTTGCTATATCTTGTATAATATATTACCTTAGTCAACAGCTTGATATTTTAACGACCTATTCAAGTGATCTTACTGATACACAGTTAATTCTAGATAAAGAAGTACAATCGGCGTTACAAAAGATTAGCATCAAGTACATAAACTCTCATGATATAAAAGATGGTAAAATAGCAATTGTTGATTTAGAGAATTATGTAATTAAAGCAATAAAAGAAATATCTTCATCAACCGATACTAATTATCTATTACAATATGCTTACAAGGCTATTTACAAGCAGTATCAAAAGTTATTTGAAGAAGAGAAAAAGATAGTACTCGAGTTAGGGGGCTTGCACGTGATCGGGACAGAAAGACATGAATCGAGACGCATAGATAATCAACTACGTGGCAGAGCAGGTAGACAAGGTGATTTGGGATCTTCCAGGTTTTTTTTAAGTTTAGAGGATAATTTGCTAAGAGTTTTTGGAGGAGATAAATTAAGCAAAATAATGAAAGCTTTAAATGTTGAAGATGATACTCCTATAGAGTCTAATTTAATTAGTAACAGTTTAAATTCAGCTCAAAAAAAAGTCGAGTCTTATTTCTATAGCATAAGGAAACAACTATTAGAATATGATGAGGTTTTAAGTGATCAAAGGCAAGCTATATATTCAGAAAGAAATCGGATATTGTTCTCTAATAATTGTAGAGATTCAATAATAGAATATACAGAAACTACAATTAATGAATTTGTCAGTAAGTATGAATCATCAAAGTATTATATCAAGAACTTGTCCTCCTTAATAAAAGTTGTAAGTTCAATATTTAATATTACATATAGTTTTGATCTACGTCATATTGATCAATTGAATCAAGAGAAAAAGCAAGATTTTTTTCACCAGCAAGCACATATCAACTATGATTTGCAAGAAGCTTATTTTAATAAGATAGATATAGGTTTGATCAGAGAACTTGAAAAATACTATCTCCTGCAACAGATAGATAATGGATGGCAAAAGCATTTAGAGCATATGACTTGTCTAAGGGATTCAATAGGTTTAAGAGGATATGCTCAGCAAGACCCTTTAACTGAATACAAAAGGTCTGCCTTTAGCCTATTTATATTAATGATATCTTATGTGCGCCAAACTGTCATTTTTTTAATGTTCAATACTAAATAAAATTTATTGTTAGACATATATTTTAATAGTTGACAATTAATCCAAAATTAAGTAAAGTCATCCTAAGCAAAAATATTGCCCCCATCGTCTAGAGGCCTAGGACATCTCCCTTTCACGGAGGTAACGGGGATTCGAATTCCCCTGGGGGTATTTAATTAAATTCTAGTAACTGTAAAAGGTTATTTGTTTTAGTTCTTTACAAAACTCAATAATTTTTTTGATTCCGGTTGTTGAAGTTTTATTAGAAAGTTTTTTTACAAATATAGAACCTAATACAATACCTTCAATATTTAAATTACATAGATTTTTTACCTGATCAGGAGTAGATATTCCAAAACCTAAGATTAATGGTTGATAAGTTATTGTTTTAATTGTATCGATTAAGTATTTGGTGATTGGCTGAAGTTTTGAGGGTGTGCCAGTAACACCAGTTTTAGTCACTAAGTATATAGAACCATTTGCTTTATCTACAATATTTTTAATTCTTACTGTGGTGCTTGTAGGAGAAATTAAGAATATTAATTCTATATTAAATTGATGACATAAATAATTTATATAGTCAGCTTCTTCTAAAGGCAAGTCTGGAATTAATAAACCCTGAATTCCTACTCGTGATATATCCTGAATAAATTGAAGAATTCCACGGCTAATTAGAGGATTATAGTAAGTAAAAAGAACAATTGGAATTGTTACACTTTGATTGATATTTTTTACAATCTTAAGAACTTTATCTAAAGTTGTATTTTGAATTAATGCTCTATTTGATGCTTCCTGAATAGTGGGTCCATCTGCTAAGGGGACAGAATATGGCAATCCAAGCTCTATAACATCTGCTCCTGACTTATGAAGAGCTATTATTGCTTCGGCAGTAATTTTGAGATTAGGATCTCCTGCTGTAATAAATGGAATTAGTGCACATTTGGATGACGAATTTTGTATTGTTTGAGAAATGCTAGTCATGAATATCAGTTAAAGTTTTAAAATTATTATTGAAATGCCATGATTTAGGTTGCCCGGGACTCGAACCCGGAACTAGTCAGTTAAAAGCCGAGTACTCTACCATTGAGTTAGCAACCCTTTTACAGTATTAAAGTCTGTCTAATCTTACAGTAATATGAAGAAATAATAAAGCTTTGGTGTATGATGCACATTATTATATGAGATTAGTTTTTGGTTTCCAGTAAATATAATAAAATTACATTTTATAATATGTATATCACTCACATCCATAAAAAATTTATTACTTATATATGTTCAAAATATTATATTGTCAATAATTCCTCTATCTTATTATCTATTTCAGGAGGTCAAGATTCACTTAGTTTGTTAAAGCTCACATTAGACCTAAAAAAACATTACCATTGGAAAGTTTGCCTTACCTACTTTGACCATAAATTACGTGAGGATTCTTATTTCAACTTGAAACAATTATTAAATATATTAAGAATAACAAGATTAAAATCATGCATTTATGAAAATTTTTCAAGAACTGATGCTGAGTTGCAGTATAGAGAATGGAGATACAAAATTTTATTTCACATAGCACACACTAATCATTATTCCAAAATTTTTACAGCTCATACTCTTACAGATTTAAGTGAAACTTTTATTCATCATATCATTAGGGGATGTAGTATTGATAGTCTTGCTAATATTAGCTCAACTACTAAACACAATACTCTTATGGATATAAGTATACTTAGACCGCTGTTATGTATAAAGAGAATCGAAACTGGCTGGTTATGTAAAAAATTTTATCTGCCATTATGGTCAGATTATACTAATTACGAATGTAAAAGAACTCGAAATAGATTGCGTGAAGAGTTAATACCATACTTACAGCAGTATTTTCAGCCTAAGATTTATTGCAAGATAGATACTTTTCTACAAAATACTCAATTAGATATGGAGTATTTACGAAAGGCTACTATTAAGCTTTATTATCTAGTTAAACATCCGTATTTTGTGGCTATTAATTACAGTATATTATTAAGTCACCCTGAAGCTTTGCAATATAGGGTTATAAGACTATTTTTTAAACATAATTTTAATACAGTTTTAACTAAATCCACAATCTGTAAAATTACTGTTTATCTAGCAAAGAAAAAACAGATGATAAGTTTTATCAACAGTTTAAAATTTCAATTATTCTTCACAAATTCATGGCTTTATGCCTTGATATTATAATATATACTTGTTAATTAGATTGAGGTTATCATCTGTATTTAAATTTAATATCTTTCTGTTAATGAACAGACTATTCACTATCTAATTGTTTTATAATATTAATAAATTATTTTATATTTATAGTATATAGCTAAGTAACTAAATGAATTATCAAAGTTATGAAATATCGAAACTTTTCTCAGTTATACTAAAAATACAGACCATAATACTTAAGCTATATATTTATTAGGAAAAATATTCAGTATGATTAATTGGCAAGTTATAGGGCAATTAGTATCTTTAGGCATTATTATTCTTGTAGGTCCTGCTGTAATAATATTATTATCGCTACAACGTGGGAATCTATAAAAAGATCAATAAACAAATATATGTATTTTATTTGTTTGTGATTGGGAGATGGATTTTATTTTGTTCTATCTTCCCCCTTTTATATTTTTTATTCTGTTAATATTTCACTTACTACTGTATTTAGATATATATGTAAGTAATCTACAGACAAAATTTGTTTGATATAAGATTAACAGGACCTTTATGAAATTTGGTTATAATTTTTACAGAAATCTGTAAAATAAGGACTTGTGGGATTTTATTTCTTATAAATCCCTGACCTAACACCATTTAAAGTCTCTAGATTGATTTGAGAGGAAATTATTACCTGATAAGTAAATATGAATCAATCTAGAGCTTTCTTAGTATTCTTGTACAAAAATGAAAGTGTTGCAATAAGAAATATATAAAAAGTAAAAGCACCAAAAATCAAATGATAAATGAAAGTTAACTCTCTTTTGAGAATTAACTCAGATCTCATTTTTTATCTAACGAATTATCGAGAATCAGAGGAAAGTGAATCAATGAACCCAAATTTACGATAAAAGCTTGTACGAGATCATAAGAAATATTAACAATTTTTAATTAATAGATCTAGACTAGAGATAATGAAAACTACATCTATAATATAATTTAGAATTTAGCGAAACTAATTTAAAACCTTTATCAAATTAAAAAATATAAAATTATTGCCAAAATCTTAAGTTAAGCTATAAAACTTTATGAGAAACTAAAATTATAGAGAAAAGTTAGTCAGGGATTAGTAATTTTATATTACTTATTTTTTAGTAATATTCTCTATAACAGTTCAAGTTTATATAGAGCTATACATAATTATAAAATAGATTACTAAACCAATTCTAAAATATGTTTAAGAAGTATTATAGTAAAAAGCTAAAGAGGATTCACAAAAAGTTATGTCAACAATCAGAAATTACGATTGATACTTTTGATGAGATAAGAAATATAAATAGTTGCAGTTATAAATTATTTGATTAACTATCTCAATTATTCAATAGTATAAATTCTTTTGATGGCATGATAACATATTAAAGTTTAGCATAATCAAATCAACTATCAATACTAAAAGATTTACTATAAGTAAAATACTTCCTAAATTATTGATAAACTTTTTATTTAAAGAGCAATTATTATTTTTACTTGGAACATGAATAATATCAAGAATTCTATGAATTTATTCTTAAGTTTAGAGTATATAATTTCTTAAAATGCATCTGTGGCCGAGGGGCCGAAGGCAGCGGACTCATGTGCGATCCGTTTTTGGATGTTACAGGTTCGATTTATTTGAACTATTGCTAACCAAAACAAGAAAAGAACTATACTTTCTTTGCTGGTGTGATCCCAGCTATCTCAAGCCATAGATAAACTCTATGAGTTACTTTTATGAAAATCGTATTTTTATAAAAAGAAGCTGACTTATAGGAATAATGATAAGACTAGAAATACGAATTCTTGTATAAAGTATCTACAATTATCTTTTTTAAATTCTAAAAAATCTCATTGTTAGTTATTTATGAGTATAACTAATTTGGCTTATATATAAGAGGGCAGATATATAGAGAAAGTCTAAGTCATTTAATAATATAGAAAGTATGGAACGGAGTAATCACCAGAAAATATATTAGCAATGCGCTAGTAAAATATGACAAGTGATAAGAAGTAGCAAAAAGCTAAAGCTGAGAGTAATATCTAAGATATGCTAACGTGTTACACTTATTTGGTTTATAAAATTTTCACTAATGCAAAAGTTATGACACAAATTGTACTAAGCAATATGCTGATAACTAATAATTCACTGTCTATAGTTAATAATCAACAACTAATACAGGAATTAATATCATTACAGAAAAGAATTTATAAAGCTACCATATATCATGACTATAAAAGCGTTCATAAATTACAAAAGCTACTATTAGCATCACAATCTGTTAAGTTACTTATTTTATCTAATATTACTAACAAACATTTCAAATCTCACAATGCTTCATCAGCAAATGTTAACTTAAAATCACAGTTAGTACAAAGCTTTTGCTCGACTAATGAATATGCACTAATCAGTAAACTTGATGTAGCGCAACTGTACAGTTTTTTAGTAGATCATGTATTTGTTGCTCATTTATATGATAACATTATCAGTGATTTGGTTTATTTATCATTAAAGCCAGAGTGGGAAGCTAAATTTGTTAATAGTGATTCAATAGATAAGGTTAAACGTAACTACTTGTATAAAATTGATGTAATTTTACACGTTTATTTACAGTACAATCAGTACTCTAAGACAAAATGTAATAAAATTTATGTACTAAAGAACAAAGTTGATATATTACACTACCCGCATAATTTAGATTATACATACTTACAAAGTAAATTAAATACAATTAACAGTATTAATAAATTCATTAAAAAATATCTAGCATTTTACCCTAACTTTAATGCCAAAAAAGACACGGAAATAATTTTAATTTTTTATTATATAAGCTTTTTTTCCGATCATCTGCTTAGTTTACTTAAAGAAATCATTATGGAAAGCTTAAGTACAGAGGTTTACTTGTGCAAAACTTTATTTGCAGATATTATGCATAAGAATGCATATATGTTGAAGTTATCAAGATTTCTCTGGCATGAAGGTTACTTTATCTTTTTTTCAGACAGTAAAAATGAAGCAGTATTTATACGCAACCGGATTAAGAACTTGTTAGATAGTGTAGGATTAGTATTTGACGAAACAAATATTCCTATTTTTGAACTCAGGAATGGTTTTAACTTCCTTGATTTTCATATTCAAGGAAATTCTTTGGGAAATATATCACTTCGAGCGTCTCTAAAATCTCAGTTAGTGTTGCTTAAAAAAATTAAAGAGATATTGTACCATAAGGATCATCTCAACCGTGTCCGTCCAAATACTTATCTATCCTTTAGATCTGCTATCAGAAAAGTAAATCATGTAGTGAGAGAATGGAAAACTTATTATATCAAAATTGGTAATACAAATCATATGATATATACAAGACTGAATAGAACCATTCAAATCATATTACATAAATGGCAAGGTAAGAATGGTAAAAAAAAAAAAAAAAATGCGGGTTAAGTTAATCAATGATTCATGCAACCAATTAAAAATAAAAAATTTAATAAGAGTCTGCACTTCGTAGATCTTAATATTTTAAAGTTAGATTTTGCGTGCATCATGTCTTTAGCTACATTTATGGTAGTCTATATTTTAGCTAAATAAGGAGAAGCCGTATGAAATGAAAGTTTCATGTACGGTTTTGAAAGAGAGGTAAGCTTATTTAAAATTTATAAGCTAGTCGACTCTAATAATCCGCCATTCTGCAAAGAACGTCGCTGGTTCGAATCCAGCCAGATGCATTAACAATATATAGCCAAATTAGAATAAATAAAGCGGGTAGCGGGAATCGAACCCGCATTATTAGCTTGGAAGGCTAAAGTTTTACCACTAAACTATACCCGCATAATGTGCTACGACTATAATAACAAACCTAGTTAATTACTACACAAATACAAAGTCTTTTCATATCTTTTCTAAAAGCACATTTAAAAATTTTGCTAACTCTGCTGCTTGTTGCTCAACTTTAAATAAATATAAAGGTTGCCCTACTCTCGTAATCGGGATTTTTCTTTGATCTTTAGTTTTTAAATAAATTTCTCTCTTGGGGTTTAATCCATTCTTTATTTTTATTTGTACAGCCACTATATTTTGGATGTTGTATCTCAAAATTATTTTTCTATTTTTACCAGGAAATCCAAAACGAAAAACCGTTACAAGACCAGCTAATTTATCGAATTGATTATATCCACTTCCAACATCAAAAATTATTGTTGTCCAGAGAAAAATACTCAAAAGGCTTGCTATAATACCATAAAACATCATAGTAATCCCTTGAGGTATAAAAGATAAATGTGCTGTGGTCGTTAATGGTAATAGCTCAATGTTGAAGTAGCTTGATAGTCCAGCTAATACAAAGCTAGCACCTCCGATCAATGTTGTAATTCCCCATATATAATTACTGAGACGTCTCGAGCCAACAATAGCTTCTTTCCAAATTCTAGTATTAAAAGAATTATTCATATCTTTTGAAGTGATGAAATAAATGTAATAACCGATTATTTTATATAATATGCTATCAGTTTTTACAAAATTTTTATAGAAATTTCAAGATCTATACGGCAATAGTCTCATAACTACATCAAATTCATTGCCTGTAATCCCCAAAATAACGTAATAGTTACAGCTAAAAATAGTATGAGAAATATACTATAACTAAGAAATATGGACATTATATACCTTTCTTTTATTATTGTTAATCATTAATAAATATTATTTATATTCTATATAATATACTAATTTATAACTAGAGTATATTAATTTTTTGTAATAATAAGGTTCTTGCAAAATACGGCTGGTAAGATATTAAAGCAGCTATTTTTAATAAAAACACTGACTAATAAAGACATAAAGAAATATGACAGATTTTATCAAACCCTATAACCAAGATCCTTTTGTAGGTAATTTATCAACACCTATTAGTACATCTAGTTTTACTAAAACTTTTTTAAGTAACTTACCGATATATAGACGTGGTTTATCTCCTCTACTGAGAGGTTTAGAAGTAGGTATGGCACATGGGTATTTTATCATTGGTCCTTTTGATAAACTAGGCCCACTAAGAAATACTGATGTGGCCCTACTATCTGGATTCCTATCTGCTGTAGGTTTAATTATTATTTTAACAACTTGCTTATCTATGTATGGCAATGTATCGTTTGAAAAAGATGATCCTAAAGACATCTTGCAAACTTCAGATGGTTGGAGGCAGTTTACAGCTGGTTTTCTTGTTGGAGCTGTAGGAGGAGCAGGATTTGCATATTTATTACTAGTTAATATACCAGTACTACAATCGTTAGGTGTTACTTCTATTGCATAGTGTAAGCTAGTAAAGGGACTTGAACCCATAACCGGCTGATTACAAATCAGCTGCTCTACCATTTGAGCTATACTAGCAATTAAATACAAACATACTATTACTTATACTAGCTGACTAATTATACACTGAAGAATATCTAATCATTTTATTTACAGTCAGCTAGTATATGAAATTATTATAAATGAGGTTGTATAATACCAAATATATTACTTATCATTGAGCGAGTTATCAGACTCATTACTGTGATTAGAAATATAATTATGTTCTAAATAATAAAATAAAGTTTGGTCTAAACAAGTAGATGACCACCCAATAGGTGCTTCATCAATCACATAATCTAAGTCTAATAAGTTATCATCATTGTTATTTACTTGCATTGTCATTGTTTCTCCCCAAAAATTATTGAAATAAATTAAAATTGTGTTAATATCTTAGCACAATTTTCAATTTTTGTCACTAACTAATAAAAATGTTAAATTTTAAATAAGATTTTCATGGCTTTGGTCGAAATTAATAATTTAATGTACTTTTTTGTTTTGGAACACCAAATCTTTTTTTTGTGCAAATTTACATGTTGGATCTTTTTATTTTTCTTATGTGAGTGCGATATGCTATACCCATTGTTGGCCGTCTTATTGGTCTTCTGACAAGTTTTTGGCATAATTATATATTATTAATCAATATACTTAGCTAAAGTATTAGATATTGTAGCTTTAGGTACAGCACCTATAACTGTATCAACTCTTTGTCCATTTTTAAAAATCATTAATGTAGGAATACTGCGTATTCCATATTCGCTAGCAGTGCTAGGATTCTCGTCTGTATTAACTTTAACAACTTTTAAACTTGTAGCATATTCTTCTGCTAATTGATCTACTATAGGACTAACCATACGACATGGTCCACACCAAGGTGCCCAAAAATCTACTAAAACAGGTAAACTATGATTTAATACTTCTTCCCGAAAAGTTGCATCTTTAACTGGATGTACTAACAAAATGATTTCCCTTAAAATTATCACTTATAACAATATATTAACATAGTTTCATGATGTTCATATCAATAGTCCGAAATGTAATACTATTACTATTGCATAACTTAGCTTAAGTGGTGTCATTAATAATATTGTATGACTTTTAATATACGAATTTTGATATTATTAATAATAATTTTGATACTGAATTAGCCAGATAATTTTACAAGTGGCACTAACTAAGATATGAGTAAGAATACACACAGATCAACAACTATATCAAGTCTAAACGAATTGGTTAGCCAGCCTTATAAGTATGGCTTCACATCTAACCTGGACTCAGAAAATTTTCCTAAAGGTTTAGATGTAGATATTATAAAATCAATTTCTCAAATAAAAGAAGAGACTAAAGAACTATTACATTTTCGTTTAGTTGCTTATCAAAGATGGTCTAAGATGAGACAACCACTATGGTCATCCTTAATATATCCAGCTCTTGATTACAATAATATAATATATTATTCTGCTCCCAAATTCAAAAAAAAGTATAATAGTATCAAAGATATAGATCCTGAATTAATTAGTACATTTAATAAATTAGGGATTTCCTTAAATGAACAAAAGCGTATTAGCAATGTAGCAATTGATGCTGTTTTCGACAGCGTTTCCGTAGCAACAACTTTCCAAGCAGAACTCAAAAAGTCTGGAGTTATTTTTTGTTCCATAACAGAAGCAATTAAACAATATCCAGAACTCGTTTGTAAATATTTAGGCTCTGTTGTACCTACTGGGGATAATTTTTTTGCAGCATTAAATTCAGCTGTTTTTAGTGATGGCTCATTTTGTTATATTCCACCCAATACGAGATGTCCTCTAGAGCTCTCTACATATTTTAGAATTAATAACAAAGAGTCAGGTCAGTTCGAAAGGACTTTAATTATAGCAGATATAAATAGCTATGTTAGCTATTTAGAGGGTTGCACTGCACCGCAACACGATAATAACCAATTGCATGCAGCGGTTGTAGAACTAATCGCAATGGAAAATGCAGAAATTAAATATTCTACTGTACAAAATTGGTATTCTGGTGATAAAAAAGGAAATGGTGGTATATACAATTTTGTAACAAAAAGAGGTTTATGTGTAGGAAAAAATTCGAAAATCTCGTGGTTACAAGTAGAAACTGGCTCAGCTATCACTTGGAAATATCCGAGTTGCATATTATCCGGAAATAGATCAATAGGAGAATTTTTATCTGTTGCATTAACTAATCACTATCAACAAGCTGATACAGGTAGTAAAATGATTCATATAGGCAAAGATACTAAAAGTAAAATCGTATCCAAGGGTATTTCTGCCGGAAATTCTCAAAATAGTTATAGAGGATTGGTAAAAATTGGAAGCAAGGCAAGTAACTCAAAAAATTATTCTCAATGCGACTCTTTACTTATAGGTAACTATTGTCAAGCTAATACATTTCCATATATTCAAGCACAAAATTCTTCTGCTATTATTGAGCATGAAGCTTCTACATCTAAAATTGGGGAAGAACAAATATTTTACTGTTTACAGCGAGGAATTGGGTTAGAAAATGCTGTAACTATGATGATTAATGGTTTTTGCAAGGCAGTATTTCATGAACTGCCTATGGAATTCGCTGCAGAAGCAGACAAATTATTAAACCTTAAGTTAGAAGGAGCTGTAGGGTAAAAAGCTATGACACAAGAGATCTTAAGAATATGTCAGTTATCTGCTAAAATTAATGATATATCAATTCTAAAGAAATTAGATTTGACAATTAAATCAGGAGAGATTCATGCTATTATGGGACCTAACGGTTCTGGAAAAAGTACCTTATCAAAAGTGATAGCAGGCCACCCATCTTATCAAATAACACATGGTTCTATTTTATTTAATGGAAAAAGTATTGCAAAAGACTCACCTGAAGATAGAGCATGTAAGGGAATTTTCTTAGCATTTCAATATCCTATTGAAATATCTGGTGTAAGTAATATTGACTTTTTGCAGATGGCTTTGAACTCACAAAGAAGGTTTAAAAACTTGGAAGAGCTCAATCCCTTAGAATTTTTTAAAGTTGTGAGTCAGAAGCTATCTTTGCTCCATATGGACCAAAGTTTTTTATATCGAGATGTAAATGGAGGATTTTCAGGTGGTGAAAAGAAAAGAAATGAAATCTTGCAAATGGCTTTGCTTGATAGTAAATTATCTATCTTAGATGAAACAGATTCTGGTTTAGATATTGACTCATTAAAGATCATTGCGGATGGTATTAACTCATTATCAAATAAGGATAATGCTATTATTATGATTACTCATTACCAACGATTACTAGAATATGTTGTTCCAGATTTTATACATGTTATGCAAGATGGAAAAATTGTAACTACTGGAGGTTATGAATTGGCTCAACATCTAGAGCAACATGGGTATAAATCAATTAGTAATTCTACTTTGGGATAATATTTTCTACAACATCTTAACTTGTTTAATATAGTTAAGTAATTGTTTATAATATAAGTAAGATTTAGTATTGTTAATTGTAATAAACATAAAATATTAGTATGAAGTTGAAGTAAGCGTAGGTAGTTGCAGACTTTTAAAGTATAGCTGAGGAAAGTCCGGGCTCTATATAGTCACTAGAGCTGGTTAATACCCAGTCCAGGTAACTGGCAGGATAGTGCCACAGAAAAAAACCACCATACAATGGTAAGGGTGCAAAGGTAAGTTAAAAGACTACCAGAAATATTTTAAGTATATTTGCTAGGTAAACCCCTCTATAGAGTAAGGCAATATATATTCTATTGATCTATAAATAATAGAATGTATGTACATATTACTGCATAAAGAACTTAATAGTGAAATCTTTAGATGAATAACTACCCTTTAAATCATAATATTAATTGATTAGAAGAACAAAACCCGGCTTATGACTTACTTTAATTTATAACTAAGTATCGAAACTGGTCATAGACCAGTTTATTATAATTTTAGACTAATTAAGTATTGATTAATTACTTAATAAAATTTTGCCTTATGTTCTCAATTGTTTCTTTTAAGATTTCTTCAGTTTCCTGACTTAGAACTTTACTGTTTCTAATATTGTCACAAAACTCGGGTTTTGCATTTTTTAAATCATTGCGTAAACTTTGAATGAAATTCTTAACTTCATCAAGAGCTATGTCATCTAAATAACCGTTAATACCTGTGTAAATTATGGCTGTTTGTTCTTCTACTGGAATAGGAGAGTTTTGTGATTGTTTCAAAATTTCTCTTAATCTCTGACCACGGGCTAATTGGTTTTGTGTTGCTTTATCTAGATCCGAAGCAAATTGTGAAAAAGCTTCTAATTCTGCAAATTGAGCTAATTCTAATTTCAGTTTCCCAGCAACTTGCTTCATAGCTTTTATCTGCGCAGCTGATCCAACACGAGAAACTGAAATACCAACATTAATAGCCGGTCGAATACCTGAATTAAAGAGATCACCAGATAAGAATATTTGTCCATCTGTAATAGAGATAACATTTGTAGGAATGTATGCAGATACATCACCAGCCTGAGTTTCAATGATTGGTAAAGCAGTCATACTACCTCCTCCCAAATCAGTATTTAATTTTGCTGCTCGCTCCAGTAATCGTGAATGAAGATAAAAAACGTCTCCTGGGTAAGCTTCACGGCCAGGTGGCCTGCGTAATAATAGTGACATTTGCCTATAGGCTTGAGCCTGTTTTGTTAAATCATCATAAATTACTAAAGTTGCTATACCCTTATACATAAAATATTCTGCTAAAGCAGCACCTGTGTATGGAGCAATATACTGTAATGTGGCTGGATCATTAGCATTCGCAGTTACAATGATTGTGTAGTCTAACGCTCCTTTTTCTTCTAAAGTTGAAACTACTTGGGCTACAGACGAAGCTTTTTGACCAATAGCTACATATACACAAATTACACCTTGACCTTTTTGGTTAATAATTGTGTCTAGTGCAACTGTTGTTTTACCAGTTTGCCTATCACCAATAATCAGCTCTCTTTGACCTCGTCCGATTGGAATCATAGAATCAATTGCTGTAATACCTGTCTGCAATGGTTCACATACAGACTGTCTACCAATAATACCTGGTGCAGAGGATTCTATCAGACGAGTTTCTTGAGTGTTTGGACTACCCTTATCATCAATAGGTCTAGCCAAAGAATCTACTACTCTTCCTAAAAATTTCTCTCCGACTGGAATTTGAGCTATTTTGCTTGTGGCTTTGACAGAACTACCTTCTAAGATGCCACGACCGTCTCCCATTAATACAACACCCACATTATCACTCTCCAAATTTAATGCTATACCAATTGTTTGATCATCAAATTCTAGTAATTCACCAGCCATTACATCATCTAACCCATGAACTCGAGCAATTCCATCTCCTACTTGTAAAACTGTACCCACATTAGTAACTTGAACAGATTGTTCATATTTTTCAATTTGTTGACGAATAATACTACTGATTTCATCTGGTCTAATGTTTACCATATTATTTTGTTTCTATACTGAATTTTTTTATTATATTATTACCAGTAGATCTTAAACTAGGTTAATATACTTGTAGTATTTAAATAAGAAGACATTTTTTGCAATTGTCCTAATAAACTAGTATCAACAATTTTTGATCCTATTTGAAGGATTAAGCCAGCTATCAGATTGGAATCTATTTGGGTTTTAATTTCAACCTTCTGAGTTCCAGTCATTTTTCGAATTTGATTATCAAGTAAGTTATATTGTTCAACCGTTAATGCTTGTGCAGTTCTTAAATATACTACTGTTGTTTGCTCTAACTCATTTGATAACTCTAGATAACGTATTACAATATTATCAAATAAAACCATTCTATGCTTGTCAATCAAAATATATAAAAATATGATAACTAAATTATCTACTTGAGTTTTTAGTAACTGACTTAAAACAGTCTTCTTTGATTGCTTACTGATTACAGGGTTTACTAAAAACAATTTTAACGCTTTTGAATTAGATAATAGTTCTGATATACCTAATAAATCTTCTGTAATGTTTGATATTTGATTAGCTCTCTTAGCCAACTTTACTAAAGCTTCTGCATAGGGTTGAGCTATAACATTATTTTTACTCACAGCTTACTTCCTAGTTGTGTAATACTTTTATCTATTAATTTTGTTCGCATATCAGAAGTTATTTCTTTTTTTAGCTTTGTAAAAACATGTTTGATTGCTAAGGTTATTATTTGTTCTTGTATCTGCTTTCGGATTTGATTTTCCGTAGCTGTAATACTTAAATTACCAGTATCTGTCAAACGCTGAACATCCAATTTCCCTTGTTCAAGAATTGATTGCCTCACTTTTTGAGCTGTTAACGTAGCTTCTTTTTTTATCTGGCTAATAATAATTTGACTTTGATATAATTGCTTTTTAGATTCAGATAATCTATTTCTAGCTTGTTCCAGCTGATCTTCTGCTTCTTGAATTGTTGCAAGTACTTTTTCTTGACGTTTAGATAAAGCCTCACCCAAAAACTGACGTAGCACATAAATTAAGCCTACGAGAAGCAATAAGATATTAATTACATTAGCTTCTAAAAAATTGGAATTTAGTTTCCATCCATGATTTATATCATGCACAGAAATAAGTGCTTGAATAAACGCTATCATATGCATAATTAAGATTATTTTTAATTTGATCGTGACTATAAAATTGCCTTGTGTTTATTAAATTAAACACCAATTAAGAGTTTACTTTGTATTTTTTCACTTAAGGTGTCGACTTGACTTTCTAATGTTTTGAGAGCTTGCTCTTTTTGTTGGTTTAATTGTACTGAAGCATCAGCTACTAATTGTTGGGCTTTTTGTTGAGCCTGTTTTATATTTTCAGAAACAATATTTTGAGCTTCTTGTTGGGATAAATTAATCGTTTCCTGTGCTTGTTTACGTGATAATGCCAAATCTTGTTCATACTTTTGAGTTAATTCATTGGCTTCAACTAAGTAAGTTGATGCTGTAGTTAAACAGTTACGTATATATTCATCCCTCATATCTAGTGTCTTACTAATAGGTTTATAAAAAAGAATATTCAGTACAACCATCAAAAGGAGAAATTGTAACGCAACTAAAGGCAACGTTGAGTCAAAATCAAACATACCTCCTTGAGATGCCTGACTAAGCATCTCAGATGTTGATAAAAAGGATAAATGCATTGCTTTTGTCTTTCTGATTAATAATAATTATTACAATAAATATACATGAATTGCCACAAAACGCTTAGTTGTGTACTGATTTAATTAATCAAACTAAGCGTTTTGTGTAAATTTAACCTGTGTAAGGATTGGCAAATAATAATGATAACGCTACAACTAGTCCATAAATAGTCAAGGATTCCATGAAAGCTAAGCTTAATAATAAAGTTCCTCTGATTTTACCTTCCACCTCTGGTTGTCTAGCAATGCCTTCTACTGCATTAGCTGCTGCACTACCTTGGCCAATACCAGGTCCTATAGCCGCTAAACCTACTGCTAAACCTGCTGCTAAAACTGATGCTGCGGCAATAATTGGATCCATAATTAAAAATCTCCGTTGTAATGAATTAGACGTAGAAAATTGACAGGTTTCATTGGTGTAATCATTAATGACTTTCTATTGCTTCTCCTATGTAAGCAGCTGATAGAGTAGAAAAAATTAGAGCCTGGATTGAACTAGCAAATAAACCAAGTATCATAACTGGTAATGGAACTAAAATAGGCACGAGTAGAGTAAATACAGATACTACTAATTCATCTGCTAATACATTACCAAATAGACGAAAGCTCAATGACAAGGGTTTAGTAAAATCTTCTAAGATATTAATAGGAAGCAAAACAGGTGTTGGCTGGATATATCGAGCAAAATATCCTAGTCCATACTTACTTAAACCAGCATAAAAATATGCTATGGATGTTAATAGAGATAAAGCAACTGTTGTGTTGATATCATTAGTAGGCGCAGCAAGTTCTCCTTCTGGCAATTGAATAAGTTTCCACGGGATTAATGCTCCAGCCCAATTACTTCCTAAAATAAATAAGAAAATTGTAGATATATATGGTACCCAGGATCTATAATCTGAACCATGTATTTGAGTCTTTGCAATATCTTGAAGAAATTCAAGAACAAATTCCATGAAGTTTTGCATCTTCTGAGGAACTCTGCTTAAATTTCTTGTACCTATGAAAGCTATAATTACCAAGGTAGCTATTACTAACCATGACACAATAAAAACTTGTCCATGAACTGTATTAGTTCCAATGTGCCAATAAAAATGTTTTCCTACTTCTATTGATGAAATAAAAAATGATGGCATAATGTTTGTAAGAATATTAGAAGACATAATTTTAACTACTACTCTTCGATGAATGTGAATATGAATTATTATTTGTATTTATATTATGTACTATATTTTTTAGTATTGACAATATTTTTGACATTATAATTATGTACTATAGTAGTAATTTTGCTTTTTAAAGAATAAAATCTCCTAATACAAAACGAATGAACCGTCTGACTTTAATATTTTCTCCTAATAATGCAATATGCTTTTCTATTAGATCCTTAATTGTGATGTCAGGTTCTTTAATGAATGGTTGTGAGAATAAGCTTAATTCTGATAATCTTTTTTCTACTCTACCCTGTATAATGCTTCGTTTTATAGAATCAGGTTTATTCAATAAATCATCTTTTTTAGACTCTATTTTATACTCATTGTCTATAAAATCTTTAGGTATATCTTCCTTCTCTATATAACAAATATTTGGACTAGCAGCTATCTGCATAGTAATATTTTTAGCTAAAGCTTGAAATTCTGGACGTCGCGCAACAAAATCAGTTTCACAGTTCAACTCAATCATAACCCCAATTTTAGCTCCTAAGTGAATATAACTCTCAATTATCCCTTGTACTGCTAAACGATTAGATTTTTTGTTTGCAATAGCAATGCCTTTTTTTCGCAAGACTTCAATTGCTTTATCTGTATCACCTTGAGATTCTTGAAGAGCTTTTTTGCAATCCATCATCCCTGCACCAGTCTTATCTCGCAATTCTTTAACATGTTTAGCTGAGATTTGTAATATCATAATAATTATAACTTAATTTAAATACTTAAGGAGTATAGTACTGTTTAGCTGAGATATTAAACTTGCATAGAAACACAAGTTTAAAACATTTATCTATCAATGTTTTGTAGCATATATAAGTGTTTTCCTTCATTAATGGCATCTGCAATTTTTTCCACTATTAGTTTAATTGAACGGATAGCATCATCATTTGCAGGAATAGGAATATCAATCAACTCAGGATTACAATTAGTGTCTAATATACCTATTGTTGGTATGCCTAATTTCAAACACTCTTGGATGGCTGTCTTTTCACGTTTTTGATCTACAATAATTACTACATCTGGCAAATACTGCATATTCTTAATCCCACTAAGATATTTACGTAATTTGCTTAATTCTCTCTTTAATACAGCAGTTTCTTTTTTGGGCAAAGAATCTATTCCCCCAGTAGTTTCTAAATTCTCAAGCTCTTTCAGCCTTTCTATTCGCGATTTTATAGTAATCCAATTTGTTAACATACCCCCCAACAAACGTTGGTTAATATAGTAAGCATTACATCTTTCTGCTTCTTGTTTCATAATATTTGATGCTTGTCGCTTCGTTCCTAAAAACAAGAAATTTTGTCCTTGAGATGCAGCATTTTTCACAAATTGATATGCTTTTGTTAACAAATATGAGGTCTGCATAAGGTCTATAATATGTATACCATTTTTTTCGGTATAAATATATGGCAACATCTTAGGATTCCATCTTTTAGATTGATGTCCAAAGTGAACTCCTGCTTCTAGTAATTGAGATAGTGTAACAATAGACATAATCAAAATAACACTCCTAAAAGATGGTATATAAATTTTACTATTATAAAAGATATTCATTATTTAATAATGATTAAATAACTTACTCCTGAGTTACAATACAATGTAGAAATCACTTAAAGCATATTTTATAATAGAGTAGAATAATTTTTAGTTAATTAACTACATAGCAAGATATTGACGATCATCTAAAATAATATCATCAATTTCCGGTGTTATGGCATCACAAGACTCTAAAACTTTGCTATAATTTCCGCTTTTTTCTATTTTCATATCTTCCTTGATATGATTATGAATATTAAACCCAGTGCCTGCAGGTATTAAACGGCCAATAATTACATTCTCTTTTAAGCCTTTTAACCAATCTAATTTGCCTGATATAGCTGCTTCTGTAAGAACTTTAGTAGTTTCTTGAAAACTAGCAGCAGAAATAAAGCTGTCTGTATTTAAAGAAGCTTTCGTAATACCTAATAACACAGGAAAGTACAAGGCAGGTTTTTTGTTGGTTATAAACATCATGTTATTTAATGCTTCAATCTCTTCTGCATCTACTATTTCTCCTGGCAGATATTTTGTATTACCTCCTATTTCAATTTCAACCATTGAAGTCATCTGTTTAATAATAACTTCTATATGTTTGTCAGAAATATCTACCTTCTGAGATTGATAAACTGATTGAATTTCCTTGACTAAATGTAACTGGATTTTATGTAAGCTTAATTTGGTAGCATTGGATAAACTAATTCCATATTGTAAATATTTATGAAATGATTCTGCCAAAATATCATGTGGCCTGAAAACCGCTGTAGACTTTTTTCTTGCTTCTAATATTTCTTCAATTTTGGGCAATCCTTGAACAATATCTTTTGTTTTAGGTCTTTGAAACTTAATAGTAGCAATACTTTCTCCTTGCTGTACAAGGTCATTATTACTTACATGTAAGTCTGCTGCATTTGATAGGAGATAAGGCCTTGCAATTCTCACACTAATAACATTATACTGAATACTAGTAATTTGACCTGAATGTTGAGATACAATATTCTTTGTGATGTGATCTCCAGCATAAATCCATTGATGTGTTTTCACTAATATATAATCATGCGTTTTGACAACTACTTTATATTGGTCTGTCTCAGAAAATACTAATATTCTAGGGTGAGAACTTTTAGAATTACTAATTTCTTCGACTGTTCCGCTAACAATCGAGAATGTTTCTATTTTAGCGATAGTAGTATTAGCAACTATTTTTTGGTTTTGCCTCACTAATATTTGTATATCTTGTGATATATTATTAGAGTAATTATTCTTAATTACTAAAGTTTCTAAAGTTATTAATTTTAGTTGAGATGTGAGCTTTCCGCGATATGGTTTCGTATATTCTAATGTAGTATATAAATTATTACACGTGTTTTTTATATATGCAACAATGTAGCTTCTAATTAAATTTATGCCATTAACAGATTTTACTCTTTCTCCATCACGAAACTTAGTTGTTTTAACAACTTTTACTTGTATTTGGCCATCATTACATTCAGACTCAAAAGTATAATACTTACGAGGAACAGAATATACAATTACAGGTCGTACAAGGATGTAAAAAGATTCTGCTTTCTCTTTCTGTATATACTCCCAATATACTAACTTATCTGTGCAAACCTCTTCATTAATACTATCACCGGGACGTAGAAAACCTCTACGCTTTATATCAATTAATGATAAATTCTTAATTTTACTATCATAAAGCTTACCTGGCTTGATAATAATTTCTCTTACAATTCCATCTTTTTTAACTATGTCCACTATACCAAATGTTCTAGCAAACGTATTTTTAATTAGTTCTGTACCTGCTTCAATTATATCACCATGTTGTATAAAAAGTAGGGAAGGATCTTTATTGATTTCGTGTGTTTCTTCAGAAATCCATAAGATATAACCTGTGCCTAGCACTTCGTATGAGTTTTTCAAAGATTTACTCTTCCTATGAGCGACTGGTAAATCTAAATACTTAATAATACCTCCTGTAACTGTCTTATATGTGTCTGAAATTAAAGTCGCTAGAATCTGACCATTCAAAATCCTTTCACCTGGAATAATTTGTAGACTAAACTTTTCTTGAGAATTAGTCTCTACTATTTGAGATCCATATAGTTCTTTATTCAATGAGTCTAATCTAGTGTTGTGCAAAGTAAGCTCTGCTGTAATAATTTGGATCTCAGTAGATTGTGTTAAATGACGACTAGGGTAGTTAAGTATTCTAACATAGCCGGCATATTGATTAGTTATTTTTGTTGTGCCAAAGGAGTGTTTTTCTTTAATCCTATCTAGTAGTTTTACTGTAATATCAGAACTACTTGGAACATTATAAACCTGGCCTGATAAAATCCAAATTAGACCTTCTTTTTTTGTTGATCTGGCAACAATTTGATTATCATTAGTTTCCTGAACTGTTAACTTAGCAAATATTACTTTGCCTGACAAATCTGTAATTACTTGTTTTTCTGCTTCTTCTGTAATAAATTGGTTGCTTAGTGAAGATTCAGCTATTACTTCACCTTGCTTTACTGAGCTTTGGTTATTTACGAACAATGCAGTTTTTTTAGGTAACTGAATTTTAACCTTATTTCCTTTGTTAGATTCTACTAAAATAGTAGAATTTTGCTCTATCGAAAAGGCTAAATCTCCATGTTTTGTTCGTATCCTAGTAAGTTTTATTTTTGGTGGGTATTGTATTGTTCCATTAATAGGAGAGAAAATTTTCTGAGCCACTTCTCCTGCAAATACTCCTCCTGTGTGAAAAGTCCTCATAGTTAATTGGGTACCTGGCTCGCCTATTGATTGTGCAGCAATTACACCAATAGCTTCCCCAATATCTACTAGTTTACGGTGGGCTAAATTCCAACCGTAACAGAATTGGCATACTCCACTCTTGCTTTCACATGTAAGAGGAGAACGAACAAGTACTCTTGTGATACCTTGGCTAGTGATTTTAATAGCATGATATGAAGAAATACATTGGTTTGTATGAGCAATTAATGTCCCGGTTTTTGGATGATATATGTTTTCAGCCAGTACTCTACCAAGCAAAGCTTGCTCTAAAGATATGAGTATCTTTTGATTATCCATCATATTCTCTAGTAAGATTCCCTTTTGAGTTTGGCAATTAGATTCTCGTACAATAATATGCTGGGAAACGTCAACTAAGCGACGAGTTAAATAACCTGAATCTGCTGTGCGCAGCGCTGTATCAACCAGGCCCTTTCTTGCACCATAAGAAGAAATAAAATACTCTGTAACGGTTAATCCTTCACGAAAATTACTAATGATAGGCAAGTCAATAATTTGTCCATTGGGATCAGACATTAGTCCTCGCATACCAACTAATTGTCTCACCTGTGACATATTGCCACGAGCTCCTGAAAGAGACATCATATATATGGGGTTCAAGGGATCTACTTCACAAAAATATTTTATTATTTCTTGTCTTAGAGTTTCGTTCATATTATGCCAAGTATCAATCACTTTTTGAAAGCGTTCAACTACTGTAATTTCTGCACGGAAATATTGCTTATCTGTATTTTGAATAGAGCCTAAAGTGTCTTGAATTAGTTTTTTCTTAGCTGTAGGTATACGTAGATCTTCTATACTTAAAGATAAGCCGGCTTTAGTCGCATAGTAGAATCCTAAATCCTTAAGCTGATCTGCCATATTAGCTGCCCGCGCAATACCATACTTACTAAAAGCATGTACAACCAGTTCAGTCAACTGTTTTTTATTAATGGTTTTGTTAATAAAACGAAGCTGAGAATTTTCAGAAATATTCTGCATGATTGTTTCCTTAATTAAGCAAATTCAGAAGAGTAATTGAATACAGAATAAAAACTTTAATTAGTTAGCTAATTAGAGCATCATGAACTACCTTATTAAAGATAATTCTTCCTACGGTTGTTCTTATGTATTGTACTATCAAATTTCCAGCTCTATCTTGTTTAATAATCCTATTTTGGAATGTTTTCATTAAATAGTTATTACTATGTACTGCTTTTAGTAATTTCATCTCATCATTTTCTTCATTAATTAAACTATTGATCCGTACCCAGATACATGCTTGTAAATCTATTCTTTCCTGATGGTATGCTTTTAAAGCATCATGAGTACTAGAAAAAAATTGATTTAGACCTTTTGTTTGTGCAGGATTATAAGAAGTAAGATAATAACATCCTAGTACCATATCTTGACTAGGCATAATAACTGGCTGTCCAGTTGCTGGAGACAAAAAATTATGTGGTGCTAACATCAAAAGTTTTGCTTCTGCTTGGGCTTCCAAAGATAATGGTATATGAACAGCCATTTGATCTCCATCAAAATCAGCATTAAAGGCTGGACATACCAAGGGGTGTAATTTTATGGCTCTTCCTTCGACTAATACTGGTTCAAATGCTTGAATACCTAAACGATGTAAAGTGGGAGCACGATTTAACAAGATTGGGTGCCCATGTATTGTCTCAGCTAAAACTATCCATACAGCTTCATCTTTCCTTTGGATCATTTTCTTTGCTGCCTTGATGTTATTAACTAATCCCTGTAAGATCAATCGATGAATAACAAACGGCTGAAAAAGTTCTAAAGCCATTTCTTTTGGTAGACCACACTGGTGTAACTTGAGTTTTGGGCCTACCACAATTACCGAACGACCAGAATAATCAACTCGCTTTCCAAGCAAATTTTGGCGAAAGCGACCTTGTTTTCCTTCTATAATATCTGATAGTGATTTTAAAGGTCTATTATTTGCCCCGACAACTGTTCTACCCCGGCGACCATTATCCATTAAGGCATCGACAGATTCCTGCAACATACGTTTTTCATTGCGTACAATAATTTCTGGAGCTAAGATAGCTTTTAAACGTGATAATCTATTATTTCTGTTAATAATTCTTCTATAAAATTCATTTAAATCTGCAGTTGCAAAACGACCACCGTCAAGTTGAACCATTGGCCTCAAATCAGGAGGGATAACTGGAATTACAGAGAAGACCATCCAAGATGGATCTGCACCAGTAGCAATAAAGTTTTCCAATAAACGCAATCTTTTCATTTTTTTATTAAATACTGTCGAAAAATGAGATGGAGGAATAATAGCTTCTTCTCGTAAGATTTTCACAATACTTTCTATATCCAAATCTTGTAATAATCTAATGATAGCTTCTGCTCCTATATTAACTTCAATATCAAGTGTATCAGCTGTATCAGGATATAACTGTTCTTCTAGTATTCTCCAGTCATAACCTTCTAATAACTGTCTTTTTTTTAACTTTTGTTCATGGCCGCTATTAATCACTATATACGAATGAAAGTAAGCTATTTTTTCTACATCCTTAACATCCATATCTAAAGCTAAAGAAATATAACTAGTACTGCCTTTCAAATACCATACATGAGTAGCTGGTGCTGCTAACTCAATGTATGCCATTCTATGACGTCTTACTTTTGATTCTATAACTTCCACTCCACACTTTTCACACACAATTCCTCTATACCTAAAACGTCTATATTTTCCACAATGACATTCCCAATCTTTGACTGGTCCAAAAATGCGTTCGCAAAACAATCCGTCCATTTCTGGCTTTAATGTACGGTAATTAATAGTTTCAGGTTTGGTTACTTCACCTACAATTTGTCCATTAGGTAAAGTTCTATCACCCCATGCACGAATTTTTTGCGGTGATGCTAGTTTAATTTTTACATAATGAAAATGTTGCTCGAATTTTATCATGGCATTTGAATTTATAGCAATAATTACAATGTTGCAACAGTCTTAATAAAATAACAAACTACATTTTACTTTATTCTTTGATAGATTCCAGTTTATGCTTTTGTACAAAAGATTGATTATCTTCAGCCGCACTTGAAATCAGATCAATTTCTACACCATAATTTTTACCATCATCTCCTAATTCTATTTTATGAACTCCTATATCTAAGCCTAAAGCTTGGAGTTCTCTGATTAAGACTTTAAATGACTCAGGAGTACCAGGTTTTGGAATAGGTCTACCTTTGACAATCGCATTTAATACCTCATTCCTACCGTACATATCATCAGACTTAACGGTAAGAAGCTCTTGTAATGTATAAGCTGCACCAAAAGCTTCTAATGCCCAGACCTCCATTTCTCCTAATCTTTGTCCTCCATGCTGAGCTCGGCCACCAAGGGGTTGTTGAGTTACTAGAGAATAAGGTCCTGTAGATCGAGCATGTATTTTATCATCAACTAAATGCACTAGCTTTAGCATATAAGCCATGCCGACTGTTATTGGATTATCAAAAGCTTCTCCTGTACGCCCATCTAATAATATAGTTTTACCTGGATAACCTTTATTAAATAACCAAGGCATGTTTTTCAACAAGGAGGCATCTTGTAATTTATTATTAACTAAAGATCTAGAAGCTTCTTGACCGTATATTTCATCAAAAGGTGTTATTGTAAAACACCGATTTAAGTAATATCCTGCTAAGCCTAATAAACCCTCAAATAATTGCCCAACATTCATTCTTGATGGTACCCCAAGTGGATTTAGTAATACGTCAACTGGTGTACCATCAGACATGTAAGGCATATCTTCTATATGTAGTATTCGAGATATAATTCCTTTATTACCATGACGGCCTGCCATTTTATCACCTATTTGAATTTTTCTTTTTTGTGCCACATATACTCTAATAATAGCATTGGTACCTGGTGGTAAGTCATCTCCTTGAGTTCTAGTGAACATACGTAAATTTATTACTCTACCTTTTGCAGCATTTGGCAATCTTAATGATGTATCTCTTACATCTTGGGCTTTTTCACCAAAGATTGCCCTTAATAATTTACCTTCTGGAAGTTGATCAGATCCTCCCTTCGGAGTAATTTTTCCAACTAAAATATCACCTGATTCTACTCGAGAACCGACACACACTACCCCATCTTTATCTAGCTGACTCAAGGTAGTTTCGTTTACATTTGGTATGTCACGAGTAATTTTTTCGTGTCCTAACTTTGTTTGACGACATTCTATTTCATATCTTTCAATATGAATAGAAGTATAAATATCTTCTGATACTAAGCGCTCACTAATTAAAAAAGCATCTTCGTAATTATATCCTTGCCAAGGCATGTATGCAACTAAGACATTTTTACCTAAAGCCATCTCTCCTCCATCTGTAGATGAGCCATCAGCTAAAATTTGTCCTTTGACAATATATTCTCCAGACCATACAATTGGTCTCTGATTAATGCAAGTGTCTTGATTAGAGCGATGATATTTTTTCAAGCGATAGTGAATTATATTTCCTATAATATCTTGCACACCTATTTTAGCAGATGATACATATACCACTGTTCCACAAGTACGACTAACCACCAAAGTTCCTGAATCTTTAGCAGCCTGTGCTTCTAATCCAGTGCTGACAACTGGTTTTTCTGGATTGAGTAATGGAACTGCTTGTCTTTGCATATTAGAGCCCATTAATGCTCGGTTTGCATCATCGTGTTCTAAGAAAGGGATAAGTGATGTTGCAAGAGAAATAGTCTGAATAGGTGAAATAGCAATGTAATCAATACTCTTAGAATTAGCAGTAATAAAATCTTGATGGTAACGTACAGGTATTCGGTTGCCATGAATATAATCTTGATTATCCAATCTCACATCTGCTGGAGCTATTCTAAAGTTATCTTCTTGATCTGCTGTTAAGTATATAGGGACTTTATTTCTATTGACTTTCCCCTGTGTAACAGGATAGAAAGGAGTTTCTATGAAGCCGTATTGATTAATCCTAGCGCATGTGCTGAGAGACCCTATCAGTCCAGCATTGGGGCCCTCTGGTGTTTCAATAGGACAAATTCTACCATAATGACTTGGATGTAAGTCTCGAACAGCAAAGCTTGCTCTATCTTTATTTAAGCCACCTGGCCCCAAAGCACTGATTCGTCTCTTATGAGTTAATTCAGCTAGAGGATTAATTTGATCCATAAATTGCGACAATTGACTAGACCCAAAAAATTCTCTCATAGACGACATAATAGGTTTAGGGTTAATTAGATTTGATAGACTTAATGAGTCTATATCACAAATAGTCATCCTTTCTCGAATAATTCTTTCTAATCTAGCAAGGCCTGTCCTAACCTGGTTTTGTAATAGCTCACCTACAGACCTCACCCTACGATTACCTAAATGATCAATGTCATCGAATGTATTGAAAAACCCCACATTTTGTTCTTTAATATTTATTAAGTAATCGATAGTAGCAAGAAAATCTTGGGGAGAAAGCACTCTAAAATCAGCTGGTACATTAATATTTAACTTTTTATTAATTTTATAACGACCCACTTCGCCTAAGTCATAACGCTTTGGATCAAAAAATCTTCCAAATAACATTTGTTGAGCTACTATTAAGGCAGTAGGTTCAGGCTCACTTGGACGTAATTTACCATATGCAATAAGTACTGCTTCCTCATCTGTGATTTCCTCTAGAGAAAAATTTTTTAACTCTTTACTCAATTCTTTATTTTTATATACTTCTGAAGCATAAAGTAAAAATGAGTACTGTCGTAAGCCATTTTTAATTTCTTCCGCATTGAGACCAATAGCCCTCAAAAAAATATATGCATTGATCTTATGTGTTTTATCAATTCGAATCCAAATTTGCTCTTTTGCATCAATTTCGAATTTTAGCCATGATCCTCTATTAGAAATTAGACTAGCACTAACTATTTTCTTTTTATTTTTGTCTGTTTCTTGTTTATAATAAATCCCAGGACTTCTAGCTATTTGATTAATAATCACACGCTCTATACCTGATACAATAAATGCGCCCCTATTAGTCATGAGAGGAAGATCACCTACAAAAACAGGACGTTTCTTATACTTTTTGTTTTTTTCTAAAGTATTTACTATAGATGGGAAAAAACGTCTTCTTTGTTGTTCTACTGATTTAATATCTTTTCTCGTTAGTTTTGCAGGAATATATATTTGAGCACAATATGTACAATCATAACTTTTAGATTTTCGCACGGTAGAACGAGGTAATTTTAACTTATACTCTTGACCAAAAAACTGTAGTTTCAGCTTTTCTGTGGGGTCAGTAATGACAGGAAAACTTGCTAATGCTTCTGGCAGACCTTTTACAAGAAAGGATTGGAAACTGATTAGCTGAATTTTTACTAAATCTGGAAACTTAGAAAAAGAAGTATCTTTGTATTTTGTCATGTTGTTTACTTTGTTAACGTAGCAAGTTTGTAAAAATACTATAAAATGTACTTGCGTTGTGTTAGCTAAAGGCAAAAGATATATTAAATTAGGTAAGTCAAACTATACATCGTTGAGATATATGTAAATACAAAAGATCTTTTAAAGTAAATACGCCATTAAATATATTACTAAACTATACATTTTTGAGGAAGTCAACTTTTTACGTAATAAATTATGAGCTTACCTCATAATATTATGTCGTCGTAAATTTTTATAATTTATGCTAGAATTAGATTAAGATAGATTGGAGTGTATTTCTCTATACTGCTTATTGAATAATTTAGATAAAAGAGCCTTTTTTCGGGCTGCTTGATTTTTATGTATTATTTTACGTTTTACAGATTTGTCTATTCTACTAAATGCTTCTGCTATACTTATAAGGATGATACTAGAATTCTCGTTATTCATAGTCTTAGTTAACGAAATAGAGTTTTTTATTGTTGTTTTGATTGATGACTTATACGCACGATTACGCGAATAGTTTCTTGCGGCTGTTCTGATACGCTTTCGAGTAGTTAGTTTTTTATTCACTAGTTATACAAAATATAATATAGGTTATACTAATACATTACTATAAAGTTTAGACTTAATATACCATTAACTGATCTATATCTACAACATCTAAAAAAGTTTAACTTTCAATATAAATAATATTATGTTATAGTATAATATCTTTTTAATTTAGTTATTATTTTTATAGTTGAGTAAAATTATGGGGAAAAGCAAAGGTGCTCGTATAATTGTTACCTTAGAGTGCATATGTCCGAATATATCAAAAATAAAATGGTGTATTTCGTTATACTACAACAAAAATAGACGTAATACACCTGAGAAAATTAAACTTAAAAAATATTGTCCAAACTGTAACTGCCATAGTCTTTTTCAAGAAATTAAATAGTAGATTCAAAATCCTGAGATAACCATATATGATTTTACACAATATGAGACCATCTTCAACACATAATAAAACGTTATTAACCTATAAAGATATTGATCTTTTGAGAAAATTCATTAATGGCCAAGGTAAAATTTTACCTAGAAGATTAACAAAATTAAGCTCAAAGCAACAAAAACAAATGGCTAGAGCTATAAAACAAGCCCGTATACTTGCTCTACTGCCTTTCATAAACGATAATTAGTTTAATTAAAAGATCCTTTTGAAAATTAATCGTATTACTGTCCAACATAAACTTTAATTTTATCATTTACATGCCAGTCATCAAAGCCTACGACTGATATGCCACATTCATCATCTTGCTTAGCCTCAAAAATATTATCCTTCATATGCTTCATAGATTTTAGTAAACCCTTATATATTATTGATTTGTCACGCGAGATTTCAAGTAAAGAATCTTTAGAAATTTTACCAGAATTAACTATACAACCAGCCACAACTCCAGTTGATAAGCGGAATACTGAACAGACAGTTGCCATGCCTATACAGTCTTTTGTATGTACAGTTTTAAGAAATTGATTTGTATAACATTCCATGTCATAAATTAAATCACTAATTATTTTATAATTACGTATATCAATCTTCCCATTTTTAGCAATCACTTCTGCATTTGATGTAATTTCTGTGTTAAACCCAATAACTAGAGATTTAGTAATTGCAGCTAATCGAATATCAGTTTCGGTGATTATACCTATCTCAGCTGACGTAATGCTTAATTCTACTTTTGATCGTGGAATGTTTGATAATGAAGAAAATAAAGCATTTATTGATCCTTGAGTATCTGCTTTTACAATTATTCTGACTTTTTTAACTCTATTATTTTCCTGTAGGCTGCTTAGTGCACTTGCGGAAATTTCAGAGCTCGTTTGCTGTTGCGAAAATAATGTGCCTTGGTATGTTTGAGATTGTTTAACTATTTTTTTTGCTTCTTTCACATTATCTACTACTGTAAATATGTATCCATTAACAGGAACTTTAGGTAATCCTAAAATATCGACAATTGAAGAGACGCTGGCAAATTGTAATTTGTTATGTCGGTGGCTTTTTATTGCCCTGACTTTACCATAAATACTACCGGAAACAATAATATCACCTATGTGCAAAGTCCCATTTTGTATAATTACATTTAGGATAGGGCCTGTATTTTTATCTAAATACGCATTATATATTACTCCAGAGGCTTTATGATTTAAAGTAGCTTTCAACTCTTGTTTTTTAACAAGAGTTATTATATTAGATAATAATACATTTATATTTTTCCCTGTTACTGAGCTTACTGGAACAATAGGTATATCATTTTTCAAGTCTTGTGGTATTACATCATGATTGATAATATTTTGTTTTAATATATCAATATCTGTTGTCACTGTATCAATTTTAGTAAGTGCAATGACAATAGGGACTTGTTTATTTATAATATCTTTAATTATTTGAATCCCTTGAAAACTTAAACCAATATTAGCATCTATAGCTAAGATAACAAGATTTGCTATTTTTAAACCAAGAGATCGCATTGCTATGAAGGCTCCATGTCCAGGTGTATCTAATATAATTGCTTTCTGTGTTATATTATCAAGATGCAAGTGTGTTTCGTATGCTTTTATTTTCTGGGTAATACTACTTGTTTGTTTATTAGGGACTTGATTATTTTGAATTATTTCAGCTAAAAAAGTTTTCCCATGATTAATATCTCCCACAATAGTTAATATAGGAACTCGAGGTTCTGTTGCTCCTATAACTACGCTTTTCAAGTTAGACATTACTTCATGTGTTGCATAATCGTTATTCGTAACGCTAAACCCATAGTTAACTGCAATAGAAGTAGCAATATCAACACTGATTATTTGGTTTATTGTTACGTTAATACCTTTAAGAAACAAAAACTTTATAATTTCCGACTCATGTAAAGCAATTAGTTGAGACAGTTCACTTACTGTGATTGGATGATTTATTATAATGGTTGAGCTAGAGTTATTCTGTGCATCTGTAGGATTAGATAAACCTATGATTTTTTCATCGATTACTTTATCATGATGAACGTTAGTTGGCTCAATTAATGTCGCAGAGGGATTACTTACATTCTCTATAGAGCTTATACTACGATATATATCATTTTTTATATTTCCGCGTTTTTTTTGTCTTGTTTCTTGGCTATTATATAATAATGATTCTGTTGCGACTACATGGTTAAAAGGTTTTTGCTTCACTGTAGTAGATATATCATTATAATCTGATTGTATGGAATGAGTTAAAGAACTAGTCGAAAGCTTTTGTTCATGTATAATATTTTCGTAAGAATCATAAATTATCTGAGGATTTTTTAAATCTAAAATTAAGTCTGATAGATTATTGTTGACTGACAAGGATAACATATCAATATTAAATACATGATACAATACATTTTGTTGCGTGAACTTAATGTTTATCATAACTTTGAACTTAAGCATATGAGATTATATAGTTAATAAATAGAAATATAGTTTTCACTTAGGAATTATATTTTTGGAGACTAAAATTAAGTAGAGAGTATAAATATATTATACATAAGTATTATAATATAATAAAAATATATTATATGATGTCACAAAAAAATGATAATTTTATAGATAAAACTTTTACAGTACTAGCTGATATCATTTTACAGCTGTTTCCTACAAGCAAAGAAGAAAAAGAAGCTTTTTCATATTATAAGACAGGTATGTCAGCGCAAGCTGATGGTGAATATGCTGAAGCTCTTGATAACTACTATGAAGCATTAAAACTAGAAGAAGATCCTTACGATAGAAGTTTTATACTTTATAACATTGGACTAATTTATGGAAGTAATGGTGAATATATTCATGCTCTAGAATATTATCATAAAGCTATAGAACTAAACTTTTATCTTCCTCAAGCTCTTAATAATATAGCTGTGATTTATCACTATCAAGGAATTAAGGCTGTAGAAAATAATTATTTAGAATTATCAAGATATATGTTTGATAAAGCTGCTCAATATTGGCTGCAGGCTATTCAAATTGCTCCTGATAATTACATAGAAGCACAAAATTGGTTGAAGACAACAGGGAGATTATCGCGAAGCATATAAGATTTAACAAACCCAGCATTAGCATGATATTTCTAAACATCAAATTTTGATAAAGTAATTTTATGCTGATAATCAAATCATAGTCTTAATCACGAAACTATATCTATTGATTAAAATATATAACAATTTCATACAATGGTTGATACTACACTAAATACAGGATTTATTACACAGATTATAGGTCCAGTACTTGATATAGAATTTTCTAACAATCAACAATTACCACAAATTTTTAACGCACTAAAAGTAGAAAGTGATAATATTAATATTACTTGTGAAGTTCAGCAACTATTAGGTGATAATAAAGTTCGCGCTGTTGCTATGAGCTCTACTGAAGGGTTAAAACGCGGGACTAAAGTTATTGATACAGGTAAACCAATTACTGTTCCTGTGGGAATAACAACTTTAGGACGTATATTTAATGTTTTAGGAGAACCTGTCGATAATTTGGGCTCTATTTCTTCAGATAGTACTTTGCCTATCCATAGAAATGCTCCTGCATTTACACAACTAGAAACAAAGCCATCAATTTTTGAAACTGGTATTAAGGTTGTAGATCTTTTAGCGCCCTATAGACGAGGAGGAAAAATTGGATTATTTGGTGGGGCAGGCGTAGGTAAAACTGTGTTAATCATGGAACTTATTAACAATATAGCTAAAGCACATGGTGGAGTATCCGTATTTGGCGGAGTTGGTGAAAGAACACGAGAAGGTAATGACTTATATCAAGAAATGAAGGAATCTAAAGTTATTAATAGTGAAGACTTAAAAAAATCGAAAGTGGCTCTAGTGTATGGTCAAATGAATGAACCTCCTGGAGCACGAATGAGAGTAGGTTTGACAGCTTTAACAATGGCAGAATATTTTCGAGATATCAATAAACAAGATGTTCTTTTGTTTATTGATAATATTTTTCGTTTTGTACAAGCTGGATCTGAAGTATCAGCTTTACTTGGGAGAATGCCTTCAGCTGTAGGTTATCAACCAACATTAGCAACAGAAATGGGAGCTTTACAAGAGAGAATTACTTCAACAACTGAAGGATCTATTACTTCCATTCAGGCAGTTTATGTACCTGCCGATGATTTAACTGATCCAGCACCAGCAACAACCTTTGCACATTTAGATGCTACTACTGTTCTTTCAAGAGGATTAGCAGCTAAAGGGATTTATCCTGCAGTTGATCCACTGGATTCTACATCAACAATGTTGCAACCAAATATAGTAGGCGAAAAACATTATCAGATAGCTCAAAAAATTAAGTCAACTCTGCAACGTTATAAAGAACTACAAGATATTATTGCTATTTTAGGATTAGATGAACTGTCAGAAGAAGATCGATTAACAGTTGCTAGAGCTAGGAAAGTTGAAAGGTTTTTATCACAACCTTTTTTTGTGGCAGAGGTGTTTACTGGATCTCCAGGAAAATATGTATCTTTAGAAGATGCAATTAAAGGATTTGAAATGATTCTGCAAGGTGAGTTAGACGAGTTACCTGAACAAGCATTTTACCTGGTAGGTAATATAGATGAAGCTATTTCAAAGCATACTAATAAAAAGGAATAACTAGTATGTCACTAAATATCAAAATAATTGCGCCTGATAAAACAGTATGGGATGCAAAAGCAGAAGAAATTATATTACCTAGTAGTACAGGACAGTTAGGAATTTTAACAGGCCATGCTCCGTTATTAACAGCACTAGACATTGGTGTAATGAGAGTTAGAATACAGAAAGAATGGATACCCATAGTACTCCTTGGAGGATTTGCAGAAATTGAAAGTAATGAAGTCATTATTTTAGTTAATGGAGCAGAAGAAATTGCTGATATTAATTTAGAGAAATCCAAAGTACTTCTAGAGACAGCTCAACAAACATTGCAAGATGCCAAAACTAATAAAGACAAGATTGAAGCTACTCAAAACATCAGAAAAGCTAGGGCTAGAGTTCAGGCTATAACAATGGGAAAAGAATCTTAAGTAAGTTTTATAGTTAGAGAAAAGGTCTTATAATAAGACCTTTTCTTTTATAATATGATTAATATTGACTAACTTAAACCTGAGCAAATGTAGTCAAAATACAAACCCATTTCTTTACCTGCATCTGATCCGACTAAACTAACAGTTACTTCTTTCATAGCTTGAATAGCTTGTATAGTAGCACCAATAGGAACACCTAGAGAGTTATAAGTTTCCTTTAAGCCATTTAATACACGTTCATCTAAAATTGAAGGATCTCCTGCTAACATACCATATGTAGCATATCGTAAATAATAATCTAAATCACGAATACAAGCAGCATATCTTCTAGTTGTGTACATATTACCACCAGGGCGTGTTATATCTGAATATAGTAATGACTTTGCTACTGCTTCTTTAATAATTAAAGCAGCATTTGCAGCTATCGTTGCTGATGCTCTTACACGTAATTCTCCCGTCTGAAAATAGCTTTTCAGCTTTTCTAAAGAAGTGTCATCAAGATATTTCCCTTGTACATCGGCTGCATTAATTACGGAAGTTATTGCATCTTGCATAAGATTATGTTTTCCTTAGTATAAATATGCTATTAATAATAAAAAATAAGTACATGTTTTCTAACAATTTACTGCATAGCCCCTAGGGTATAATCAAAATAAAATCCAGCTTCTGCTGCATCTTCTCCTGATAATAAAGCGCATGCAGCTTTTTTCATTGAACGAACACCTTCAGCAACACCAGAAGTTGGAGTACCTAAAGAATTATACATTTCCTTGACACCAACAAGACCTATTTCTTCAATGGGAGTTACATCTCCTGCGACAATTCCATACGTAACTAGACGTAAATAATAATCTAAATCACGCAGACAAGTTGCTGTCATTTCTTCACCATATGCATTTCCTCCTGGAGATACAACATCCGGACGCTTTTGGAAAAGCTCTTGTCCGCCTTGTTTCACTACCCTTTCACGATTATCTGTTAAAATTTGGGCTATTCGTAGACGACGTTGACCAGATAGAACAAAACTTTTAATTCTATCTAACTCACCTGGACTAAGATACCTAGCTTCCGCGTCTGCATTAAAAATAGATTTAGTAACAATACTCACAAATTATGCTCCTTTGATATTTGTATGTTCACAATTAATTTACTCCCTTTAGTATTAAAAACTAAAGTTGTTTATCAAGAATATATTTAGTATACACACTATTAAAAAACTTGAGCATTTTTTTAGTAGGTGCTAAAGCAAGATAGTTTATTGATCTGTATTATATCATCAACTCAGCTCTTGTATAGGATATTGTTTTTTACTAAAGTATTATATAATTTCTCAGTGTTTGGGAAATTAGCAGCAGGCAAAGTTGGAAAGCGACGGTATGGTACTAGCGTATCACCAAATATAGTATTGTATTCAGAACTCAGCACAATAGATTTTACAAATTCTTTTAATCCTCTTGAAGCCAGAATTTGATTGTAATACCTAATTTCTCTCTGACTATTAGGAGCTCTTCCTAACAAATGTTTCATTCCTAACTCTATCACTTGAGTGTTAGAATATGGTTGGTAAAACTCTTTCCGATACAAATCATGGGTTGCTAAGCTCATGACTAATTGTTTAACTGTTATTTGCTTATTAACAAACTGTATTTTAATATCTATAAATTCATTACCTATGCTAAATGAGTTCATATCTCTTTCAAAAATCTGGCGAAAGCAAGCTCTAAACGTTTTATGTAATATTTGACTTGTACTTTGTTTATTAGACATAAAAATTACTGACTGTTCTCTACGTAGTGATACTCCTTGTTGTGTTTTAGTCTTAATACTTTGAACACTTAATTTGCTTAATCCTTTACCCAAGTTAATGAATTTTTCGACTTTTCTGATATCGCTTATGTTATTATTTGTTTGTTTACTAAAAATAGATTTAGATAAAACAACTCTCTTGGCAGACGTATATCTAGCATAGGGCACTTTATTATCTCCAAAAGCTTCTATATACTCTACACTATCTAACATAGAATCAATAAGTTTGTAATAACCTTGTTTATAAGCAAGATCAAAATATTTATTAATTTCTTGGCGACCATATGTAGGACGACCTATTAGTCTACAATGTATATATTCAATAGCCTTACAAATGTAAAAAGGCTGCCAATATAAAGCTCTGAAAACAGATGATTTAGCTAATTCCCTTATGAATTCTCTTACTGAAATTTGTGAGCACTGAAATTTGCTTTCTAATTTTTTAAAGAGTAATCTTTCTTCTATATATACCAATCTACCAAATACTCTTAAATAGATAGCATTAATTATGGAGTTCGTGGAAGTAGATAATTCTACTCCACTAAACTCTGTATTAGAAAATAAATTTGAGTCATTTGGAATATTATTTAATTGAAAGACTTTTGGCCCCAATAATCCTAAATATTTTGATCTAGAAGAGGGTTTGCTTAATTGATTATAAATACCTGGTCCTTTTCGGATTAGAATTCGTCTAGTATATTTACCAAAGGGAGCAGGACAATTATTTGGGTTGTTTGTATTTTTAGAGAAAATTGCTCCGAATTGTATATCGAGAGGATCATTCGATCTACCATACGGGTGCTGATCAGGTAATGGCTGATTATAATCACCAAATAATGTAATAAATTGTGGTACTTTTACTTGAGGCGCACTATAATTTAGTAGGCTGATTTGAGGCCCCCAGTTATTACACTCCTGAGCTTCTTCTCCCAAATTTCTAAGGTACGGAACTGTTTCTTCACCAAAATACATGGCATATTCACTTGAATTAATCAAAGAGTTTACTAAGCCTGGTAATCCTTGCTCTGACAAAATTGCAAAGTAGCTTTGAAATTCTTGAAGTGAACTAATACCACGACCTATAAAATGACGGAATGCTAACTCTAATACCCGACTATTCACAAAAGACTCATAAAATTGTTTACGGTAGATTGTGGATAAGCCAAGATTTCTCACAAACTCTTTGACTGAAAGTTTTCCATTTTTTACTTGGGACTCTAAATCACCCAAAGACAGCGAATATGCTTTTGATATATCTCGTTCAAACACTTGTCGATAACAAGCTTTAATTACTGATGCTTTTTCGCTTTCTGATAAACTGGTTTTTAAGACAAAACGTGGAATTAGATTGCCCGCCTGGACATATATTTGAGGTAATCTTAAACCCTGCAAGTAACTAAATGATCTTCTTTTTAACTTATCAGTATATCCAGAAGATTCAAATTCTTTAATAATTACGTCAAAGTACTCAGATACCAATTCTTGGTTTTCTACATTGTAATTAAAAATTTTTAGGGCAGACCTACGCATAGCTTGCAAAGCAACAATCGTTACAGCACTAGAGCAAGCATTATCAATTAATTCTCTTAGACCACGTATATTTACAGATAATATATTTGAATCGCCAGCAATGATTGCATATGTTAAGTATCTTAAAAACCAATCTAAGTCTCTGAGAGACTTTTTCATTCTCGCAGCACCATATTTTGTAACATCAATGGGCTTAAATCCTGTAGGGATAGTATCTGATGTACTAAATAGTGAGGTAAGACCCTCAAAATTATTACTCGACGTATTGATAGATACTTCTTGTATTTTACTTAAGTTATCCATTTGGTTTCTAGTTGACATTGCAGCCTGAGGTCTCTCTAAATAAGAAATAGCTGAACCTCCTGTAAATATCTTGTCCGCTGCTTGTGCAATTATAACATTTGCATTACGTGTCAAGATACCAGCAATCTCCAATCTTTTTTTACCTGAATTTAAAAAAGTGACTAATTGACTTAATTCTCCCAAGTCTAAAAACCTATCTTGTTGCTCTGCATCAATGATAGTAGATAAAGATGTTGTACGATAAGACTGTGGTTTAACAGTTCCACCTCCACCACTTGCTTTAACACTCATATGTTATATAACCTCCTTCAGCGTTATAACATTTGTTCAATATATTGCAATGACTTAGCTGATAGTATTACAATAGTGAAACATATAATTGTGATAACTAATTTTTTATGTGTAATTACAAATCTAGATTTAAATATCGAATGTTTTATTTAATTATAACATTAACTTTAGTAATAATTAATTTAAAAATTCTACCTCAAATACAAAAAAGTATACAATGTACCTCTGATGGTTCTTTAGTTAACTCACTTGAATTGATACAACTTCAATACTGATGCCTTGAGATTATAAATAAGAAAATTTTTATTAAAATTATGAAAAACCTTTCAGAAAATACGGCACTTGGGTGTTTGCTACCGCAAACAGAAAATTTATATGATAAAAAAATGTCCATTTATGAACATCTAGAAGAACTGCGACAAAGGACTTTATATATTTTATTATGGTTTACAATAGTATCAATAATAAGTTTTATTTATGTTAAGGATATTACAAATATTTTACAAGCCCCTGCTATTGGTATAAAATTTTTACAGTTAGCACCTGGAGAATATTTCTTTTCTTCAATTAAAATTTCTCTGTTCTCTGGCTTATTATTAAGCATACCTGTAGCTTTATATCAAATATTGTCTTTTATTAGCCCTGGACTTACTCGTAGCGAAAAGTTGGTTGTAGTTCCTATTAGTTTGGGCTCTAGCTTTTTATTCTTTATTGGGATATTATTTGCTTATTTCTTATTAGAGCCTGGAGCATTAGAATTCTTGATAGGTTATGGAGATAATATAGTTGAACCCTTATGGTCATTTGAACAATATTTTGACTTTACACTAACATTTCTGCTGAGCACAGGATTAATTTTCCAGATACCTATAATTCAGATTGTTCTAGGCAGTTTGCAAATTATCTCGTCTAAACAAATGTTCAGCATTTGGAGATATGTGATCTTACTATCGACCATTATTGCTGCTATTATAACGCCATCTACAGATCCCTTTACACAAATTATTTTGTCGTTAGCTGTATTGATACTGTACTTTGGAGGAGCTAGTTTATTATTTAGTTTAAAAAAGTGATATGATTAAACTATACATAATGTATTTAGCTGTTTTATAATAAAATTCCCTTAATTATAATTGAGACATTAGATAGTTTCTCAAGCAACTTTATGGTATTACTATATATACTGAAGAGTGTTAAATTTAATATAATTTATAATGAATACTTATACTTACATAATTAGAATAACGTTATATGATACACTTTAACCGAAGTACAAAACTTGTCTTGTTTATATTAATTTTTCCAATACTATTTTTTAATACTGTACACTTAACTCCATCATATGGATTTCCTATTTATGCTCAACAAAGTTACGATAATCCTAGGGAAGCAACAGGGCGAATTGTTTGTGCAAATTGTCATTTAGCACAAAGACCAGTTAAGATAGAAATACCACAATCAGTTTTACCTAACAGTGTTTTTGAAACTGCTATTAAGATTCCATATGATCAACAACAACAACAATTACTAGGAGACGGAACAAAAGGTTCGCTAAATATAGGAGCAGTAGTTATTCTACCTGAAGGATTTAAACTAGCACCAAAAAATAGAATTTCAGAAGAAACGCGCATAAAAAACAAAGGTGTTTATATACAGCCATATAGTAAAGCTAAAAGTAATATACTAGTGGTAGGGCCAATTCCTAGTAATGCTCATCAAGAAATTATATTTCCTATTATTGCACCCGATCCAGCACAAAATAAGAATATTCACTTTCTCAAATATCCAATTTATGTTGGAGGTAATAGAGGACGTGGACAGATTTATCCTTCTGGAGATAAAAGTAATAACAATGCTATTAGTGCTGCAACAAGTGGACAGATACAAAGTATTCAATCACTGGACAATGGTCAATTAGAAATCAAGATTAATGACATCAATAATAATACCATAATAAATCTAATTCCCTCTGGGATCACAGCAAGAGTTAGAATCGGGGATTTTGTTAAGCAAGACCAACCTCTAACAATAGATCCAAACATTGGTGGTTTTGGGCAAAGTGAAGCTGAGATTGTACTACAGAGCCCAAAAAGAATTCAAGGGATGATAGTATTTTTCTTTATACTTACAGTTGCGCAGATTTTCTTTGTACTAAAGAAAAAACAATTTGAGAAAGTTCAAGCATTAGAAAAAAATTTCTAAGCAATTTCATAATGAAGTATACTCAAGTATTATTTCAGTAACTCTTGAGTATATTCTAATATTAAATAGTCTTTAAAACATCCTTTTAATTGATTGGACAATATGATGTGGGTGCACTATAGTTGCTTTCTCTAACATTCCATTATAAGGCGTAGGTATATCTTGAGATGATAAACGAACCACTGGCCCATCTAACTCATCAAATCGTTGCTCATTAATTTGAGCAACGATTTCTGAACCAATGCCTGCTGTTCTCATACATTCTTCTACTACTATGACTTTATGAGTTTTTGCAATCGATTTACTTATAGTTTGTATATCTAAAGGTTTTAAAGATATTAGATCTATAATCTCTGGATCATATCCATCGTTAACAAGGATATCAACAGCTTGTAAGACATGATGACGCATGCGAGAATATGTTAGAATTGTGACATCTCGACCAGATCGCACTACCTCAGCTTGATCTAAAGGTAATAGATATTCTTGATCTGGAAGTTCTTCTTGTAAATTGTATAACAATACATGCTCAAAAAAGACAACAGGATTATTGTCTCTAATCGCTGATTTAAGTAATCCTTTAGCATTATAAGGAGTTGAACATGCTACAATCTTTAGACCTGGTATAGCTTGGAAATAAGCTTCCAGTCTCTGAGAATGTTCTGCTCCTAATTGACGCCCAACACCTCCAGGACCACGGATTACCATAGGTATAGAAAAGTTACCTCCTGAAGTGTAATGAAGCATTCCTGCATTATTAGATATTTGATTAAAAGCTAACAATAAAAAACTCATATTCATACCTTCCACAATTGGTCTCAATCCTGTAATTGCCGAGCCAATTGCCATACCTGTAAAACTATTTTCTGCAATAGGTGTATCAAGGACTCTTAAATCTCCATATTTTGCATGCAGGTCTTTAGTAACCTTGTAAGAACCTCCATAATGTCCTACATCTTCTCCGAGTATAAAAACTCTGTTATCGCGTGACATTTCTTCATCAATAGCTTCTCTCAAAGCATTAAACATAAATGTTTTAGTCATTATTGTTCATAAGTAGCTTGGTTATAATCATATATATTCTTTACTTTAATCTGCAAAAAGATATTTGTGTAAATCTTTAACATCAGGTTCTGGACTAGATAACGCAAAACTAACAGCATCTTGCAAAATTTGTTTAACTTTAGTATCAATTATATCTAGATCTTGCCTGCTAGCAAGATTACTTTGGATAATCTGGTTTTTTAAGTGCTTAATCGGATCTCTAGCAACCCATGCCTTTTTTTCCTCATTGGAGCGTAATTCATCAGGATCAGCTAATGAGTGACCTCGAAATCTATATGTTAAAGCCTCAATTAAGGTTGGGCCTTCACCAGCACGAGCACGCTTTACTGCTTGTTGTGTTACCTGCCTAATTGCAAGTACATCCATCCCATCAACTTCAATTCCTGGTAATCCAAATGCAGCAGCTTTTTTATATACTTCAATAGTAGACGAAGAGCGATGATGAGCCATCCCAATAGCCCATTGATTATTTTCAACAATAAAAATTACTGGAAGCTTCCATAATACGGCCATGTTAAGACATTCAAAAAACTGTCCATTGTTGGTAGTACCATCTCCAAAAAAACAAGCTGTGACAGCAATACTCTTAGTGTTTTTTATCACCTGGGTACGATAAATACTTTGAAATGCGGAACCTATAGCTATAGGTATACCTTCTGCAATGAATGCAAAGCCACCCAAGAAATTGTGTTCTTTAGAAAAAAGATGCATTGAACCACCTCTTCCTTTGCTACAACCAGTGACCTTTCCAAATAATTCTGCCATAACTTCTTTAGCAGGCACGCCTTTACTTAATGCGTGAACATGATCTCTATACGTACTACATACATAGTCATTAGCACTAAGCGCTTTTATTACGCCTGTGGCCACTGCTTCTTGACCATTATATAGATGGACAAAACCAAACATTTTACCTTTATAATACATTTGTGCACACATGTCTTCAAAATTACGACCTAGAGTCATGTCCTCATATAAAGATAAAAGAGTTTGCTTATTTCTTTCTTTCTTGTAAGTGCTTGTGAATGGAAGAACTATATTTTCACTCATTAAAAATCCTTTACAATAGTAGATTATTTCAAATAAAAATTTAGTGTTAATATTTTTAACTAGATTATCTTATCAATTTATTAATAATCTTACAATTAACATCATTATTAACTTTAATACAACAATAGAACTATATAATATATGAATTTTACTGACTGTTTATTCATGCCTGTTAAGTCATATTTAGAAGTTTTAGATATGAACTTAAAAACCATGGTTAAAGCTAGAAATCCTATCTTGTATGCTGCTGCTGAGCACTTGTTTTCAGCAGGTGGTAAAAGATTACGTCCAACGCTAGTATTTTTAGTTGCCCAAGCAACAATGAAGTCAAATAAAATTTTAAATAGCCATAAAAGACTTGCAGAAATTACTGAAATTATTCATACAGCAAGCTTAGTACATGATGATGTACTTGATGACTGTACAACTCGCAGGGGAGTTAATTCTGTTCACAGCACATTTAACACTAAAGTAGCAGTTCTAGCTGGGGATTTTTTATTTGCTCAATCATCATGGTACCTTGCTAATTTAGAAAATCTGGAAGCTGTAAAAATAATTTCGAAAGTAATTATTGACTTTGCTGAAGGAGAAATACAACAAAATTTAACTCAATTTGATTTAACAATTTCGACTTCTGATTATATTGAAAAGTCTTTTTATAAGACAGCATCATTAATTGCAGCTAGCTGTAAAGCAACAGCGGTTATTAGTAATACTAGTAAAAATATGCAAAATAATTTTTATAGTTATGGTAAGCATTTAGGTTTAGCTTTTCAAATTATAGATGATATTCTGGACATTGTTGGATCATCCAAGTCATTAGGGAAACCTGCTGGCTCAGACTTGCGTAATGGAAATCTTACAGCACCTATTTTATTTGCGCTAGAAGAACAACCTGAACTTCAGTTAATTATAGAAAGAGAGTTTTACAAAGAAGGTGATATTGTTAAAGCCATTGAGCTAGTAAGAAAAAGCCAAGGGATCCAAAAAGCCCAAGATTTAGCCCAAGAGCATTTGCAAGCGGCTATTAATTCATTAAAATTTCTGCCTAATTCAGATACTTATACAAGTTTGCTCAAGATCACAGAATATATACTATTCCAAATTATATAATTATTCAAAGATTAGAACATTTTATCTAACAAATGATTTTTGATATAACTTGGGAAAAAGCAGAGGTGTCAGAGGTAGCTAAATATGCAAGCATTTTTTTATTTAATGCTATATTTTCTCTTTTTAAGCCGGAGACAAGTTGGCTATAATTTATATAGTGTAAGTGGGCAGCTGCATTAATTCTGATAATCCATAATTTGCGCATATTACGTTTTTTTTGCTTCCTTCCAAAATAAGAATATTTTAGTGCTTTTAAAACTTGTTGTTTAGCTGTTCTAAATAACACTGAATGTGCGCCTCTAAAACCTTTTGCTAATTTTAGGATTTTTTTCCTCCTTTTTCTAGCAACATTTCCTCTTTTTACTCTTGTCATGATAGAATTCTCCTATATTATTTTAGCAGTTTAATTTTAATTCCCTTACTGTCTTGCTTTTTTACTAGTGCAGGTTGAGATAACCTTTTTTTATGGCTAGATGACTTTTTTTGCAATAAATGGCTTTTACCTGCTTGATGCCTTAATAAATTTCCATTAGCAGTGACCTTAAATCTTTTTGCTACTGATGAAGATGTCTTGGATTTTGGCATAATGCTGTTTTTTATAAAAACTGATCAATATACATTTTATAATATGTGGAATTTTATTATCAATTATAATTTAAGTTATAATAACTTCATTTTTCATTCCTGGATTAATTGTATCATCCCCTGGATGCCAATTTGCAGGACAATACTGCTCTGGATAAGCTTGGACATGTTGTAGAGCTTGTAAAACTCTTAAAGTTTCATCTACACTGCGACCAAAATTTAAGTTATGAACTGCAGTGTATTGAATAATACCTAATTTGTCTATAATAAATAGTGCTCGCAATGGCACTCCTAATTTAGTATCTAAAACGTTATATTTATCACATATTTGTCGTGTAGGGTCTGACACTAATGGATATTGTAAATCGGCCAGGCGATGCAATTCATGCTCAGCTTGTACCCAAGCAAGATGAGCATGATGACTATCTGCCGAAATATATAGAATTTGAGTATTTAATTGGTGAAAAGTGTCGTACTTATTGTTAAACGAAATAATTTCTGTCGGACAAACAAAAGAAAAATCATATGGATAAAACAATAAGATTACATATTTTGTTTTTAAGTAATCTGACAAATTAACCATTTCAAATGTTTGATTATTGACAGCTTGGGCTATGAAATTTGGAGCCTTATCACCAACTTTAATAGTTCGTTTTTGAGGTTTCATGTATGCTTTGTGGTTACAGCTTAATATTTAAAAATATGGTTAATGTGAATAAATACTATACTATATAAATCATTCATATATACCATATACTATAATCAATAATTAAACTATTAGCAAGCAATGATAGTAAAAATTTAAGTCAAGCAAAAGCTCAAAGACTAGTGCCATTCAGAGAAATTTCTATATGGTCCAACTATATAAACGGGCATTAGCACTAAACGTTGGTTTTTAACAAGTAGAAATAAATAATAAATATAGACATGCTATAAAAACTCCTACCATTATTTTTAAACTATTCAGCTGAGTGAGTATCTGTAATAAACTGTTATTAACTAGTATACTTGCTTGCTATTATGTGTTTATGACAACTTTTTTCATACTCTAGCTTTTTAGAGATAAATCTTATGATTATATTATAGCGGAGAGGGGATTTGAACCACTGACCTTCGGGTTATGAGCCCGACGAGCTACCAAGCTGCTCTACTCCGCAGTGCTGCTATTGTAGCATAACACTAGAGACTAACTTAAAATCATTAGATAAAAAAATATATAATTGTTATTGATAACAACAAAAACACGATAATTATAAGAAACTTTCTAAGTATTATTAATAGTGGCATAACTTCATATGTTCCAATTAAACGGTCCTGCGTTAACATCTCTGCAGGCTTAATCCACATTTGACCATCATACCAACCAGATTCTTCATAAAATACAGTAGCACTCAATAGGCGCTGCATTATGTAAGACCATCCTAAATACAATCTAGTTAAAAATAAGACCAAAATTAGACTAGAAAAAATCAAATCTGAAATTATTAGTTTTTCAAATTTTAGAGGCATAGAAAATATATTAGTTACGATAGGTAAAAGTAATATACTAACGATGAGCCAAAACATTAACACTTTTGATAAGAAATCTTGGGAACTTAAAGTAGGCCATGAAAAAAAACCAGTATTTCTTAGGATTTTATATTCGTTATAAGGTTGTTGATAAAACGGGATAGGACAATTTTCTCTTAAAATTGACATAGAATTATTACAACTAAAGGTTATATACCTAGCCATCAATACTAGCTAAAAATACTGTAGATGTAAAAAAATTAGTATAAGAACCCAAGTAATGCGAGTTAATAAGCTTTCTGTGTTACGAACATTACTTAAATATTTAGTTGTTTGGGCTAAAGTATTTACTCCAGCCGTTTTAGGATTCTGAGCTAGAATAAGAAATATTAATAATAACATTGAGATATATCTAACGAATTGTATGATTAGAAACATTGGTTAATATATAATATGCTTATTTATTGTTCGAGAATTATAATAATAAGATTACATATTATCACAATAAAAATAGATTGTTGAGATAACTTAATCTCCTTGTATTTTTAGCAAGACAAAACCTAGTACTAAACCAAGAAGTATCATCATAGCACTTAGAATAGCTGTTATTAAAATTTCATTTTCCATATCTTTATATTCTATCCTTGTAACCTGTAATTATTATAAAACTTCCAAGGTCATAGTTAAAAACCATTTCTGCCCCAAACTACTAAAGCAACAGAAAAAGTAAATACTGCCATTAATGCTCCCCAGCCTAAACTTAAAATACTAATCATAGATTATTACCTTGTCTATATTTAAAATTTAAATATAAAAATTACCATATAAATAGAATAATATTCTATCTAAAGAATATATTATATATATAACACATATTTACACAGTAATACTCATAATATGAAATATCAAACTTCTTTACAGAAAGGTATTAATCGCCAGATATCATACACAAAATTAGCTATGAGAAATATTATAGATCAGAGGGGCAAAACTATATTACATTTTTTTTATTACAGTATTCTTTTTAATAGCATTCTTAATTGGAATATCATATTTAAATAAATAAGATAATACAGCTATCTGCTTAGATGATATTTCTAAATACATAATAGAATAGTTATTTTAGCATATAATAGTTGAATATACTTAACTAATATATAACATTATTAACATACTTGAATTTATAATGAAAACTGGTACTCTCAATAACATCAAAAAAGAAACTTTACTAACACCTAGGTTTTACACAACTAATTTTGAACAAATGGGACAACTTGACATATCCAGCAATAAGGAGGAATTCGAAGCTTTATTAGAAGAATTTCGAGCGGATTATAATCAACAACACTTTATTCGAGATACAGAATTTAATAATCCAGAAAAATTTTTTAGTGAGCCTGTAAAAACTCTATTCGTAGAATTCCTAGAAAGATCTTGCACAGCTGAGTTTTCTGGATTTTTATTATATAAAGAACTATCTAGAAGACTACAAAATGTAAATCCTATCCTAGCGGAATGTTTCTTATTAATGTCTCGGGATGAAGCTAGGCATGCTGGATTTCTAAATAAAGCAATGAGTGATTTTAATCTTTCTCTAGATTTAGGGTTTTTAACGAAAAATAGAAAATATACTTTTTTTTCTCCAAAATTTATATTTTATGCAACTTATTTGTCTGAAAAAATTGGTTACTGGAGGTATATTACAATCTATAGACATCTTGAACAACATCCTGAATACAGAATATATCCTATATTTAGATTTTTTGAGAACTGGTGCCAAGACGAAAATCGGCATGGGGACTTTTTCGCAGCTCTTTTAAAATCACAACCTAATTTATTAAATACTTGGCAATCTCGATTATGGTGTCGCTTTTTTTTGGTTAGTGTTTTTGTAACAATGTACTTGAATGATTGTCAACGTTCTGATTTTTACTCAGCTATTGGACTAGACTCACGACAATATGATATGCAAGTTATCAGAAAAACAAATGAAAGCGCATCTCGAATTTTTCCTGTAGCACTTAATGTTGATAACCCTAAGTTTTTCCAATACTTAGATTTATGCGCAAGCAATAATCGATTATTGTTTTCTATTAATACTAAACACAATAATGGTATTATACAATTTATATATAAAATATACTTATACTTAAAAATCTTTTGGTTTTGTCTAAACTTGTATATGATTCAGCCTATTAACTCGGAAGAGATTTGGGATACTATCAAGTAAATACCTATTTTTATTATCTATGTAGCTATTAAATAATTGCATACGGTTTATGTAATATATTTATAAATCATATTCAAATTTAATCAATACAAGAATATACTTAATTTGATGATAGATATTAAAAAACATTAGGTGAGTAAAATATAGAGAAAACAGAGCCTAAGGCTTCTGCTATATAAAATCATGTGCTAAACAACTGTAGTATTTATAGTGGTGTAGTTGGCAAAAAATTATTTTGCCAACTTAAGATTTAGTTAACAGCTATGATTGTAATTTTTCTTTAGCTGAATACATAGTTTCTACAGTAATTACACTTATTGTTTGTTGATTAGCAAAAGCTTCTGTATTCTTTTTTACTTTTTTTCTTACAAATCCTGGTATCTTAGTCAGTTCTAGTAATGCTTGTGGAGACCATGTTACAGAAGATTGCTGATTAATTTCGTCAGCATTTACAATGTCATGACCACCAAATAAATCAAGTAAGTGATCTTCCATTCCTAAAGTAAATGAATTATATACTAAATCAGCTATTTGGTTTGTACCTTCATAACCCAAAAATGGACGATAACTTAGAGGAAAGTTTTGAATATGAACTGGAGAAGATATAACTCCACATGGAATATTCAACTTTTTACCTATATGCCTTTCCATCTGTGTTCCAAAGATAACCGCTGGATCTGTTTTTTTTATTAGCTCAGCAATAACAGCATGATTTTCTGAAATCACTATTTGCTCAGATATATCTGATACTTGTCGTTTAAACCATTCAACATCATATTTACAATAAGTACCAACCCAAGCTACACGGATTCCCATTTCACTGTGCAGGATTCTTGCTATTGCAGTAGAGTGAGTTAAGTCACCAAACACTACAGCTTTTTTACCAGTCAGATTTTGACAATCTATTGATCTAGAAAACCAAGCTGATTGTGAAATAAATCTTGTTTGAGTGTCAATATATGCTTCATAATCTACATGTTTACCTAAATTACTTAAGATATTTTGAACTTCTCGAATAAAACTTGTTATTTGTGTCAATCCCATAGGAGTAATATTTACAAATGGCATATCAAATTCTTTTTTTAGATATTCAGCTGTTAATATGCCCACTTCTCTGTATGGTACACAATTAAACCAAGCACGTGGTAAATTATTTAAGCTGTGCACTGACGCATTTTCCGGAATCACTAAATTAATGTTAATATTTAAATCCGCAAAAATTCTTTTAAGTTCAGAAAGATCATGATAATTATGAAAACCAAGACCAACCACTCCTATTATATTAACAGAAGGATTTAAAGTTTTTGTATCGTTAAGTATATTCTTTTTTTTAGACTTATCAAGATAAAATCTAACAATTTGATCTAAAGTACGATCACTGGCCTGTAATTCATTAACTCGGTAGTGATTCACGTCTGCAAGTAACACATCTGCTTCAGTTTCTAAAGAAGCTCGATAAGCAAAATTCTGCAAATCTTCTTGTAAAATACTTGATGTACAAGTAGGAGTCAATACTACTAAATTGGGCTTTTCTTCTTTATCTTTTTTAATAATACTGTGAACTACTTTTTCCTGGGATCCTCTTGATAGAACATGACGATCTACTATACTAGCGGTAACTGGCGTAAAATCACGCTCTCTTTCTAACATTGAACGCATTACATTGTTAACCTAAGATATTATCTTGGCTACAAAACCGTACGTGAGATTTTCAACTCATACGGCTACTCTTACACTATTTAAGCCTGCTTTAAGACATTAATTATAGCTTATAAATTTTTCACGCTACTATTCTTGAAGATATTTAAACCAAAGAAATCTTATTAAAAAACATTCTTTACTTATTCTAGTATCTGTATCATAACCATAGAAAATCCAATTGCTTTTTACTAATCGCTTCCTATAAATATATTGCTTACCTTCAGGAAAATATTTATGCTTGATATAATTTTTATTTATTGTAGGATGGCGTCTTAAGGCCCAAGTCCATAATCTCAAATGTAACAAATAATCCAAACGTGAGAAAACTTTTAAACATTTAGTATATTTAAAGTAGTTTCCCCAAAACGCTATTCTCGGGGATAGTTTTTGAATTAACTGATAGGCTGATAGGCCATTTGACTTTTGAATTGTTTTGCTAAGCTCTTCCCATAATAATATTTGTGATTTTTTTGATACTGTGATTGCTATCCGTTGGTTTTTTTTTTGTATTTTATATCCGATACATTCAAAACCATTTATAGTGTTGCTTAAGCTGAATTGAATCAAACGCATATCAGCGTTAATAGAGGTAAACCAAAACTTTATATATAATGCTAAATTTTGCTGCGATAATAAGTTTCTACATAAAAATATAATTTGTGAATTATTTACAAAATACTTCACGCCTGAATACAACTTTTGTTCAACCAACCAGTTAGATAATTGATTAATTAGAGTGCTAACCACTATATTAATAGGTAAGCTATTATTTTTGATAGCCATATAACTTGATAAATTATCATAAGAAGATTTTCTTCCCTTAAACGCAACTAAATTCTGTTTTTCTAACCATATTTTCATCTCTTGTTGCAAAAATGCAGAACTTGAAATATATAATTTATTTATTATACCAGTATAATTACCATAAATTATATACATGGCTAAGTCCAAAACTAGTGTATATGAGTACTGACTATCGTAAATACTTTTGAGAATTTTTAATATTTTTCGTTTTTTACTATAATTACTAATTGTTGATTCCTGTAAATTTCTTATACATTTACCATTCCATTCTGGCTTTAAGGCTAATTCAGCTAAGCACTGCCTAGTCTGCTTAAGAATAGTACATAATAATTGCTGGTGACGTTGTTGAGTCTGTAAATGAGTAAAATTGATTATATAAGCGCGATAAGGATTTTGGTTTAAGTTTAAGCAGTTAGCAAGCATTAATTTGTCATAATTTGTTATATTATAATGCTTACTGTGAGAAATTGTACTGTTTTGTAAAACTATAAATACAGATAATAGCTTAGAGTGATAAGAAAATAATAATTTCTCTTGAAGGTACTTCATTTTTGCATAATCTTGCTTAAAAGCAGCTATATAAATTCTTTGTTGGAGCCTGGAAACATAATTGCGTGTAATCGACCAATTGATATATTCCCAGTTGACCGCACTAAAATTAGTAAATAATTTCTTGCTCATATTTTAACTCCACGTATTAAATTCATAGAATAGTGTAAGTAACTACTTTAGCTTATTCTAGATATTACTCTTAGACGTTGGCTTTTTAGTTAATCCTTTATTAATAAAACTATTTCTATGCATCTCTTTCTATTTTCTAAGCGGTTTATTTTAAACTGCTAATTGTTCTATTAATATTACCCTGTTCCGTAAAAACTTTCGCGATCACTTTAGACGAATATAATACTCCATTAAGATGACTATAATTAGTATAGATATTTGTGGTTTTTAAGCAAACTTCACTGCTTAAACTTCATCTTTGCATATGTCATTAACTACCATATGCCTCTCGGATAAAAATGAGATATCTTGAGAAATGGAACTTACATATATTTAGTCATAGTGATCTACTTCTATACTTTTGCTTCAACTTTGAGAAACTAACTCTCTATCAAGTACAAACATTCAACTAACCACTATAGCGATGAGAATTGAACTCATAGTCTTTATACAGTTTATAGAACTAAGTTATTCTATATGCTATTTAAATTACAAAGTAATTTAATATACCAACAGGTCGCACGAAGTAATCATCTCCTAGAGGGGCATGCATAATAGCATGTACGTTATTAAATGAACTGGCAATTCTTAGTGTTCCTATATGAGCAGGGCCTGCATACATCCAATAAGCTAATTTCATAATATCTCCTTATCATATTTTTTCATAATAATATTATCATGACTATGATAAGATATATCAAAGTAATATTAAAAATTCTTTAATTTAATTATTCTTAATTTCTAATATTAAGAGCAGTTTTATTTAGTGATTGAATAAAGATTAAGCTTAATTGCTTATTTCATGTAACTATGTTATTATCAATTAACACAAAATCTTAGTAATGAGGTAAATATGGAAGAAACAATCAATTTTGAAATTCCATCTCCTATATTCAATGGCAGCACAGGAGGTTGGTTAAGAGCAGCTGAAATAGAAGAAAAATATGCAATTACTTGGACCAGTCAAAAAGAACAACTTTTTGAAATGCCGACAGGTGGATCAGCAATTATGCGAGCTAATGAAAATTTAATGTATTTATCTAAGAAAGAACAATGCCTTGCACTTGCAAGCCAACTCAAAACTCAATATAAAATTTATAGTTTCAAGATTTATCGCATATTTCCAAATGGAGAAGTACAATATCTTCATCCTAAAGACGGTACGCCTCCAGAAAAAGTTAAAGAAAATAGAAAGAGTGTAGGCACTATAAATCATTCTATTGGGAAAAACTTAGATCCTGTTAACAAAAAGTTTACGGGTCAAGCAACTTACGAATAGAAAACTAATCTAGATTAAATCAATTGCATTTTATGCTTATTTAATTTATAATCTAGATATGATGCATATAGGAAAGGTGGCAGAGTTGGTCGATTGCTTCTGATTTGAAATCAGACGAACTAATATAAGTTCCGTGGGTTCGAATCCCACCCTTTCCGTAAAACCATAATTAAAAGTCCACTACAAGATATTTCAAACTAAGATTGGGACTTAATAAACTCTACAGCTTGTTCTAAATTAGCAATGTTTTCAGCTGCTTCGTCAGATATTTCAATAGAAAACTCTTCTTCTATTGCCATAACTAATTCAACAGTATCCAATGAATCTGCTCCAAGATCATCCGCAAAGTTCGCATTTTTAGTTACTTGGCTTTTGTCTACGCCTAATTGTTGTGCTATAATTTCCTGTACTTTGTCAAAAATTTCTTTAGTATCCATACATTACATTTACTCCTAAAAACTTTATATTTAAATTGTGTACTTCTAAATAATAATAGTTCATTTTCCTGAAAATTTACACTAAATTAAGTATATTCTGAGACAACGTTCAGAGTATTCACCGAAAACCCGGACTTTAAAATTATAAATATTGACTAACTTTTGCTGAATATTACGAATAGAAACTGGTCGTGGTAATAATTGCACAGGCTGTTTCCTAGTTAATATAATATTTTCGATGGCTGCTCGAGTTTCTTCTAGAGCTTCTACCTCAATTTCTGTTTTATTGTAAAACACCTTCTGCCAGTTGATTAAATTTCTAATTTTGTAGCTCACTATACGCTTTAATGCGCGTGTAATTTGAGGGGAAGTACTACTGTGTATTGTATAAATCATGATCTGGCGTGATTTTGCGATTTGTCTTAGTTGGATATTTTGTCTAACATGAAAGCGTAAAGCTAAAACTACATCTGCTTTATCAATATCTTTGCATATTACGAGCGGCATATTAAAGGTTTCAATGATCTTATTAACCTCTGAATAACTAATTAAATATATATATATATTGATATAGCCTTCTTGATTATTGTTAATAATATCAGAAAATCGTGATGTATACAATTTTGAATTTACTAAATAAGATTTTTCAGCTAACAGAGACTTCACTGGATTATTATTTTTGGATGGTATATACTTCGAATTAGGCTGTTTTAGTTTTTGATCTGGTTTATTCAAATAATGAGGTGAATTATCCGTAAAAAATTTATTACTATAAATAATTAACTTACCATTTGGTAAAACATTTCTACATTGCACAGGTGCGTAATAACCTTGTAGAATTTGATCAATTGTTGCATCTAATTTTTCATGAATGATCCAACTTTGTCGTTCATGGATTTCAATTGCGATTTGAAATGCTGGTGTGGCTTTGCGTTCCAGAATACTTTTTTGGGTTCCACGTCGTTTTGCTTCATCATCTCCTAATGTAACATATTGTATTCCTCCTATCAAATCACATAATGTGGGGTTTTTTATTAAATTATCTAGAAAATTACCATGTACAGTACCAACTAATTGAACTCCTCGTTCTGCAATTGTTCTTGCCGCGAGTACTTCTAGTTCTGTGCTTATTTCATCAATGATAATTACTTCGGGCATGTGATTTTCCACAGCTTCAATCATTACTTGATGCTGCAATTCAGGTAAAGCTACTTGCATTCTCCTTGCCCTACCTATTGCTGGATGAGGTATATCTCCATCACCAGCAATTTCATTGGAGGTATCTATAACAATGACTCGTTTTTGCATTTCATCAGCTAAAATTCGAGCAATTTCTCGAATTGCAGTAGTTTTACCAATCCCTGGTTTTCCTAATATAAGTATCGACTGTTGTTTTTCTAACAAGTCACGGACAATATTAATTGTACCAAATAAGGCACGCCCTACTCGACATGTTAAGCCAATAATATTACCTTTACGGTTGCGTATCGAACTAATTCTATGAAGAGTTTTTTCAATACCTGAACGGTTGTCACCACTAAAATGACCAATACGTTTAATACAATGATCTAAATCTTGCCAGGAAACAATCTTTCTGGATAAATATTGAGGCTTATCTAAAAAACGTGCCTCCGGTCGACGACCTAAATCGAGTATAATTTCCAAAAGCCTATTATTACTGTGTTTCTTTAAAGTATTTTTAATAGGATCTGGCAAAATTTCTAAAAGCTTATCTAAATCGTCTGCTATTAACATATACAACTATTAATCTAAATAATATAAAATAATTATTGTATACATATTTTAACAATATAATTAAATTTCATTATTAACATATAGATAATAAAAATATACATTCTAATTAAATAACAATTGTAAGGGATATAAATTATGAAATTATATTTAACAGATTTAAAACAACTATTAAATAATATTCAAAGATATCAAGTAAAACAAGTTAAAGTAATCGATAATAGCTTTGAGTTATTAATTAATGCGTTAAAAAACACAAAAACAAATATTCGGAAAAAACAGAATTTTCTTACCAAATATGAGCATATAGAAAACTTTAAGGGACAACAGCCTTCAATTAACCTAAATACAACCAAGTCAACAAAGCATGTAACTATAATATCACCAATGGTTGGTACCTTTTATAGAGCATCTAGTCCTAATGAATCCCCTTTTGTTAAGGTATTAGATAAAATAACAATTGACCAAACTGTATGCATAATTGAAGCTATGAAACTTATGAATGAAATCGAAGCAGAGGTGAATGGTAGAATTATAGACATACTTGTAGAAGATGGTGATTTTGTGGATTGCGGTCAAGCACTTATGATAGTAGAACCACTCTAAATATAGCATAAAAGATTAAAGCCTCTGAGTAACGTAAAAATAATGGTATACTCTCTTTAATTATTATTAATAAATTGCTATTAATTCTATTAATGTGTATATAATATAATAACTATAAAACTTACTTTAATTAATATACTAGCTGAGAATATGCTACACATAAAGTAAGCGTTTTGCAGTTCTTGTCTCAAGATATTCTAAGAGAGGAGAGTTTCAATGGTAATTAGCTCAAAAGAGCAAGATATAAAAAAAGTAAAAGTATCCGTTGATAAAAATGCAGTTAATACTTCTTTTGAAAGCTGGGCAAAACCTGGACATTTTTCTAGAGTATTGGCTAAAGGACCTAAAACTACAACATGGATCTGGAATTTACATGCAGATGCTCATGATTTTGATAGTCACACTAAATCTTCATTAGAAGAAGTTTCTCGAAAAATATTTAGTGCACACTTTGGTCAGCTAGCCATTATATTTTTGTGGTTAAGTGGAATGTATTTCCATGGTGCACGGTTTTCTAATTATACTGCATGGCTAAATAATCCTGCTGTTATTAAACCCAGCGCGCAAGTGGTTTGGCCAATTGTAGGACAAGAAATCTTAAATGGTGATGTGGGAGGGGGGTTTCAAGGAATACAGATAACATCTGGATGGTTTCAATTATGGCGTGCTTCAGGATTTACCAATGAATTTGAGCTATATTGTACAGCAATTGGCTCTCTAGTCATGGCTGGTATTATGGTATTTGCTGGTTGGTTTCACTATCATAAGTCAGCACCAAAATTGGAATGGTTTCAAAATGTAGAATCAATGATGAATCATCATTTAGCAGGTTTGCTAGGACTTGGCTGTCTAGCCTGGTCAGGTCATCAAATACATATATCTTTACCAATTAACAAATTACTGGATTCAGGAGTTAGTCCACAAGATTTACCATTACCTCATGAGTTTTTGATTAATCGTGAGTTGGTTACGCAATTATATCCTAGTTTTGAGAAAGGGATTTTACCATTTTTCACTTTAAATTGGGGAGAATATGCCGACTTTTTGACTTTCAAAGGGGGCCTAAATCCAGTAACAGGAGGTCTATGGTTAAGTGATACAGCTCACCATCATTTAGCCTTAGCAGTATTATTTATCATTGCTGGACATATGTACAGAACCAACTGGGGAATTGGACACAGTATGAAAGAGATATTAGAAGCTCATAAAGGCCCGTTCACAGGTGAAGGACACAAAGGTCTCTATGAAATCCTAACTACTTCTTGGCACGCACAGTTATCGATTAACTTAGCTATGCTTGGATCTATTAGTATTATAGTTGCTCATCATATGTATGCGATGCCTCCATATCCATATATAGCAACAGACTATCCGACTCAGCTGTCTTTATTTACACATCATATGTGGATAGGCGGATTTTGTGTTGTTGGTGCTGGTGCACATGCATGTATTTTTATGATTCGAGACTATAATCCATCACAAAACTATAATAATTTGTTAGATCGTGTTATTCGTCATAGAGATGCAATTATTTCTCACCTAAATTGGGTATGTATTTTTCTAGGATTTCATTCTTTTGGCTTATATGTTCACAACGATACAATGCGAGCTTTAGGACGTTCACAAGATATGTTCTCTGATACAGCTATACAATTAGAGCCTATATTTGCTCAATGGGTTCAGAATATACATACGTTAGCTCCAGGGAATACGGCTCCTAATGCTTTAGCTACTACTAGCTATGTGTTTGGAGGAGATGTCGTATCTGTTGCAGGTAAAATTGCCATGATGCCCATGAATTTAGGTACAGCAGATTTTATGGTACATCACATACATGCTTTTACAATACATGTTACTACTCTTATTTTAGTTAAAGGTTTCTTATTTTCAAGAAATTCTCGCCTGATTCCAGATAAATCAAATCTAGGATTTCGCTTCCCTTGTGATGGGCCAGGTAGAGGTGGCACATGTCAAGTATCTGGCTGGGACCATGTTTTCTTAGGATTGTTTTGGATGTACAATTGTTTGTCTATTGTAATATTTCACTTTAGTTGGAAAATGCAGTCTGATATATGGGGCAGTGTTTCTAACACAGGTGTAATATCTCATATCACTGGAGGTAACTTTGCCCAAAGTGCAATTACTATCAATGGATGGTTAAGAGACTTTTTATGGGCACAAGCTTCCCAAGTCATTCAGTCTTATGGGTCGGCACTTTCTGCATATGGACTAATTTTTTTAGGTGCACACTTTGTATGGGCATTCAGTCTAATGTTTTTATTTAGTGGGCGTGGATATTGGCAAGAACTTATTGAATCAATAGTATGGGCTCACAATAAAATTAAAGTTGCTCCAGCGATTCAGCCTAGAGCACTAAGCATTACTCAAGGTCGTGCAGTTGGCGTTGCTCATTATTTGCTAGGAGGCATTGGTACAACATGGGCTTTTTTCTTAGCAAGAATTATTTCTGTAGGATAACAACTTAATTAGGAAAATATAACTATGGCTACAAAATTCCCTAAATTCAGTCAAGCGTTAGCACAAGATCCAACAACCAGAAGACTTTGGTTTGGGATTGCAACAGCTCACGACTTTGAAAGTCACGATGGTATGTCAGAGGAAAATTTATATCAGAAAATTTTTGCATCTCACTTTGGTCATTTAGCTATTATATTTTTGTGGTCTTCAGGCAACATATTTCATGTGGCATGGCAGGGCAATTTTGAAAATTGGGTTTTAGCACCTATTAAAACTAAGCCTATTGCACATGCAATCTGGGATCCACATTTTGGACAAGCAGCTCTAAAAGCTTTTACAAAGGGTGAAATGACTTATCCCACAAATATAACTTATTCTGGATTATATCATTGGTGGTACACAATCGGTATGCGAACTAATAATGATTTATATCAAGGAGCGTTATTTTTATTAGTTCTATCTACTATTTTACTGTTTGCTGGATGGTTACACCTTCAGCCACAATTTCGACCTAATCTATCTTGGTTTAAGAATAATGAGTCTAGGCTCAATCATCATTTATCTGGTCTATTTGGGTTAAGTTCATTAGCATGGACCGGCCACTTAGTACATGTGGCTATACCAGAATCACGTGGACAGCATATTAGATGGAGTAACTTTACATCTTCTTTGCCACATCCAGATGGTTTATATCCATTTTTTACAGGAAACTGGAGCGTATACGCAAGCAATCCAGATACACAAGGTCACACTTTTGGTACCTCTGATAAGGCAGGATCAGCAATATTGACATTTTTAGGAGGCTTTCATCCACACAGCCAATCCTTATGGCTAACAGATATAGCTCATCACCATCTAGCTATTGCTGTTATATTTATAATTGCCGGTCATATGTACAGAACAAACTGGGGGATTGGTCATAATTTAAAAGATATACTTGATGCTCATAGACCTCCTAGCGGTAAACTAGGAGCAGGGCATAGAGGACTTTTCGAAACAATTACAGAATCTTTACATATACAGTTAGGATTAGCCCTGGCATCATTAGGAGTTATAACTTCACTAGTTGCACAACATATGTATGCGATGCCTCCTTATGCATTTATGGCCAAAGATTTCACGACACAAGCTTCTTTATATACTCATCATCAGTATATCGCAGGATTTTTAATGGTTGGTGCTTTTGCGCATGGAGCTATATTCTTTGTACGAGATTATGATCCTAAAGTCAATGAAAATAATGTTTTGGCTCGAATGCTCGAGCACAAAGAGGCAATTATTTCTCACTTAAGCTGGGTTAGTTTATTTCTAGGCTTTCATACTTTGGGTTTGTATATACACAATGATACAATGATTGCTTTTGGAACACCAGAAAAGCAGATTTTAATTGAACCGGTATTTGCTCAATGGATTCAAGCTAGTTCAGGTAAATTATTATACGGATTTAATACTTTACTATCTTCAACAGATAGCATTGCTTTTAAAGCTAGTAACAATGTATGGTTACCAGGTTGGCTAGAAGCTATTAATCAAAGCAATAACTCTTTGTTCTTACCTATTGGACCAGGTGACTTTTTAGTTCATCATGCTATTGCTTTAGGCTTACACGTTACAGCACTCATTCTAATTAAAGGAGCATTAGATGCAAGAGGATCAAAACTAATGCCAGATAAAAAAGACTTTGGCTATAGTTTTCCTTGTGATGGGCCAGGTAGAGGTGGTACATGTGATATATCAGCATGGGATGCATTTTATCTAGCAGTATTCTGGATGCTAAATACTATTGGGTGGGTAACATTTTACTGGCATTGGAAACATATAACAGTTTGGCAAGGTAATGTCAGTCAATTCAATGAATCATCAACTTATCTAATGGGCTGGCTTCGTGATTATTTATGGTTAAACTCTTCCCCCTTAATTAATGGCTATAATCCATATGGAATGAATAATTTGTCTGTATGGGCTTGGATGTTCTTATTTGGACATCTAGTATGGGCTACTGGATTTATGTTTTTAATTTCTTGGAGAGGATACTGGCAAGAACTAATTGAAACATTAGCTTGGGCACACGAACGCACGCCATTAGCTAATTTAATTAAATGGAAAGATAAACCGGTAGCTTTATCAATTGTTCAAGCTAGATTAGTAGGATTGGTACATTTTTCAGTAGGATACATTTTAACATATGCAGCTTTTGTTATTGCCTCTACAGCTGGAAAGTTTGGATAGTTAACATATATTTATATCTTATATAATCAAAAATACTAAAGTAGTATATCATGTATATTCACTTTAGTATTTTATATAATATCATTTTCGAGATTAAGACACTCCATATGGCAAAACAAAACATGATTCAGAAAGAAAAAAAAAGAAAATTATTAGTGGGTAAATATAGTAAGAAAAGAGATCAGATCAAAGACTCAATCAAGAATGCGGAGAATATCCTAGAAAAAATTGCTTTGCAGCAAGAACTACAAAAACTACCAAGAGATAGTGCTCCATGCCGAGTACGTAATCGATGCTGGTTAACTGGTCGCAGTAGAGGATATTATAGAAATTTTGGTTTGTCAAGACATGTTGTAAGAGAAATGGCAAGAGAATGCTTGCTACCTGGAGTTACTAAGTCTAGTTGGTAAATGTACTATATTTTATACATAGTACAATATACTACATATAAAAATATGAGCAATGCTATTATTACTGTTAGATGAAAACTATATCTTAAAACTTAAATACCCAGTTTATTTGCTCTGCGAAATTGTAAGTAGGCGGCAACAAATAACCCTAATAAAGTTATAGGAATTAAACCAAGTACAATACCAAATAATAATGGCTCAATCATAAAACTTACTAAAATATCAAATTTTATACTATAAATAATATTATATATGAGTTTCTGTTAAAGTGCTAAATGCTTTCCAAGTTTTCGTCTAAATCTGTAGTGGAGAGTAATCTCTGTATGTATTTCTGATTGGGCTATATCTTTGTCTATTATCTAAACCCAATTGCTGCTTGCCATACAAATGCTAGCAACAAAAAGAAGACAGGTATCACAGGCAGAATGTCTATTAACGGTTTAAACACCAAATAAGTTTCTGGCAACTTGGCAACAAATATCACTGGTTCCATAAAAATACCTCCTATTAAATAATATTATATATCTAATATACTAACTTAAATTACAATTAGTTTATTTTGTTATAAAACTTTCGGTTTTCTGTAAAGTTTATTTACAATATTTACATCCATATAAGACTCTACTACAATTTCATTATATAAATTTTTATTATGAGGAGTTAACAACCATGAGTATTTTTCTTCAGTTACTAGTACTAATATTAGTCGTGCTATCTATCATACTGACAATAGGTATACCTGTTACTTTAGCTTCTTCACAGCAATGGGAAAAATCAAAAAACCTCGTATTCACAGGAGCAGGTTTATGGGGACTACTTGTAATTATTACAGGAGTCATTAATTCTTTAGTTACCTAAATAAAAAGTAAAACATATATAGACTATTCATTATAAGCGTCAAAGTCAATTTATAGTTACAGTTAATTACTTAAAGTTTGTGATGATGCTAACAAGACTATGACTTTTGTAGTCTTGCAAACATAATAGCAAATAATTATTAGTATATTGACAAACAATAATTATCTTGGAATAATTGGGTAATGCGGGTATAGCTCAGCGGTAGAGCGTAACCTTGCCAAGGTTAATGTCGCGCGTTCGAGTCGCGTTACCCGCTTTAATGTTATGATTTATGTTTCAGATGCGTTAGTATCTATAACTGAATCATCAACATCTGGATTACTTCCTGTACTCTCTGCTGGGGCCGGATTATTATTTTTGCTATATACTTCTTTTCCTAAATCTGTTAGTGCTTGCTGTAACTCTTGGTATATTGTATTTATAGAATCATAATTATTTTCTTCGATACTGACTCTCAATTTTTTGATTAAATCTTCGATACTATCTTTATTTTTTAATTCTTTATCTTTACCAAGCTGCTGCATCTGTCTTTCAGCTTGATAACATAAAGCATCTGCTTTATTTTTTAATTCTATTTTTTCTCGTTTTTCTTTATCCACTTCTGCATTCTGCTCAGCTTCTCGCACCATTTCTTCTACTTCTACTTTTGATAAAGTAGAAGTACCAGTAATTGTAATAGATTGTTCTTTACCTGTTCCTTTATCTTTTGCAGTAACTGATAAGATACCATTTGCGTCTATATCAAAAATAACTTCGATTTGAGGGACTCCTCTTGGTGCTGCAATAATACCATCCAATCGAAAAGTTCCTAAGCTTTTATTACCTGTAGTTAACTCTCTTTCACCCTGTAAAACATGAATTTCGACATTTGGCTGATTATCAACAGCTGTAGAAAACACTTCTGATTTTTTAGTAGGAATAGTTGTATTACGAGCAATAATTTTTGTCATTACATTACCTAGTGTTTCTACACCTAAGGAAAGTGGAGTAACATCTAATAATAAAATATCTTTAACTTCGCCTGCCAGTACTCCAGCCTGAATAGCAGCTCCTACAGCAACGACTTCGTCAGGATTAACACTTTGGTTTGGTGTTTTACCAATAATTTCTTCTACAAGAGACTTAATTGCTGGAATACGAGTTGAACCACCAACTAACACTATTTCATCGATTTTAGAAGAGTCTAATTTTGCATCCTTCAAAGCACTATTCACTGGAACTTTACATCGACTAATTAAGTCAGAACACAAGTCTTCGAACTTTGCTCTTGATATCTTACAATCTAAATGTTTAGGACCAGTATCTGTTGCTGTGATAAAAGGTAAATTTATATCTGTTTGTGTCAAGTTAGATAGCTCTATTTTAGCTTTTTCTGCGGCTTCTGTTAATCTTTGCAAAGCTTGACGGTCTTGACTTAGATCAATACCTTCTGAGTTTTTGAATTGATAGATTAACCAATCAACTATTTTTCTGTCAAAATCGTCCCCTCCTAGATGAGTATCTCCAGAAGTTGAGAGCACTTCAAACACACCGTCTCCGACTTCTAAAATTGATACATCGAATGTTCCTCCCCCTAAATCAAACACTAAAATCACTTCATGATTTTGCTTATCTAATCCATAAGATAATGATGCGGCTGTTGGTTCATTAATGATTCTTAATACATCTAAGCCTGCTATTTGGCCAGCATCTTTAGTGGCTTGCCTTTGAGAATCATTGAAATATGCTGGTACTGTAATCACTGCCTGTGTTACAGATTCTCCTAAATATTGACTTGCATCATCTACTAATTTTCTAAGAACTTGAGCAGATATTTCTTCTGGCGCAAAGTTTTTATTTAATGCTGGACATTCTAACTTTACATTACCGCTAGAATCTGTAATGATCTTATATGATGACTGCTTCTGCTCCTGCATTACTTCATGCTCTTTGCGACCTACAAATCGTTTAATTGAGTAAAATGTATTTTGAGGATTAATTACAGCCTGTCTTTTAGCTATTTGGCCGACTAGACGATCACCATTTTTAGTATAAGCCACAACAGAAGCTGTTGTACGAGAACCTTCTGCATTTGGTATTACAGTTGGTTTACCACCTTCCATGACGGCCACAACAGAATTAGTTGTGCCTAAGTCAATACCGACAACTTTATTCATGACGTATTTTCTTTTAATTTTTGATTAATAATGTTTATTTTATATAGAAT